AACACGGAGAGTTTGATCCTGGCTCAGGATGAACGCTGGCGGTATGCCTAACACATGCAAGTTGAACGAAAGTTTTATACTTTAGTAGCGGACGGGTGAGTAATACGTGAGAATCTGCCTTTGGGAGGGGAATAACAATTGGAAACGACTGCTAATACCCCATATGCTTTTTAGTGAAAAAGAGAAATCTGCCCGAAGATGAGCTTACGCCTGATTAGCTAGTTGGTAAGATAAAAGCTTACCAAGGCTACGATCAGTAGCTGGTTTGAGAGGATGATCAGCCACACTGGAACTGAGACACGGTCCAGACTTCTACGGGAGGCAGCAGTGGGGAATTTTCCGCAATGGGCGCAAGCCTGACGGAGCAATACCGCGTGAGGGAAGAATGCCTGTGGGTTGTAAACCTCTTTTCTTAAGGAAGAAAAAATGACGGTACTTAAGGAATAAGCATCGGCTAACTCCGTGCCAGCAGCCGCGGTAATACGGGGGATGCAAGCGTTATCCGGAATCACTGGGCGTAAAGCGTCTGTAGGTGGTTTGATAAGTCTGCTGTTAAATATTAGGGCTTAACCCTAAGCAAGCAGTGGAAACTTTTAGACTTGAGTATGGTATGGGTAGAGGGAATTCCCAGTGTAGCGGTGAAATGCGTAGATATTGGGAAGAACACCAGTAGCGAAAGCGCTCTACTTGGCCTTTACTGACACTCAGAGACGAAAGCTAAGGTAGCGAATGGGATTAGATACCCCAGTAGTCTTAGCCGTAAACGATGGATACTAGATGTTGCGCGTATCGATCCGTGCAGTATCGTAGCTAACGCGTTAAGTATCCCGCCTGGGAAGTATGCTCGCAAGAGTGAAACTCAAAGGAATTGACGGGGGCCCGCACAAGCGGTGGAGCATGTGGTTTAATTCGATGCAACGCGAAGAACCTTACCAGGGCTTGACATATTACAAGTTTTTATGAAAGTAAAAAGTGCCTTCGGGAATGTAAATACAGGTGGTGCATGGCTGTCGTCAGCTCGTGTCGTGAGATGTTGGGTTAAGTCCCGCAACGAGCGCAACCCTTGTTTTTAGTTGCCATCATTAAGTTGGGCACTCTAAAAAAACTGCCGGTGACAAACCGGAGGAAGGTAAGGATGACGTCAAGTCAGCATGCCCCTTATGTCCTGGGCTACACACGTGCTACAATGGTTATGACAAAGAGTTGCGATCCTGCGAAGGCTAGCTAATCTTGTAAACGTAATCTAAGTTCGGATTGTAGGCTGTAACTCGCCTGCATGAAGGTGGAATCGCTAGTAATCGCCGGTCAGCTACACGGCGGTGAATCCGTTCCCGGGCCTTGTACACACCGCCCGTCACACCATGGAAATTGACTATGCCCAAAGTCGTTATCTTAACCTTTATTGGATGGAGGCGCCTAAGGCAGGGCTAGTAACTGGGGTGAAGTCGTAACAAGGTAGCCGTACTGGAAGGTGCGGCTGGATCACCTCCTTATTTAGGGATATAAAAAATAATTTTATCTTAGATCGTTTAATTTTTTAAAAATAAAAGGGCTATTAGCTCAGCTGGTTAGAGCGCACCCCTGATAAGGGTGAGGTCACTGGTTCAAATCCAGTATTGCCCAAGTAATAAACAGAGGGGGTATAGCTCAGTTGGTAGAGCGCTGCCTTTGCAAGGCAGATGTCAGCGGTTCGAATCCGCTTATCTCCAAATAATAAAGTTTAGCTTTATGTTTATTGTTATTATTTAGTGAATAAATTTATAAAGTAATTAAGAGCTTACGGTGGATACCTTGGTATCTAGAAGCGATGAAGGGCGTGACTACCAACGAAATGCTTCGGGGAGCTGGAAGTAAGCTATAATCCGGAGGTACCCGAATGAGGCAACTCTTTTATACTACCTACTGAATTAATAAGTAGGCAAGAGCAAACCTAGCGAACTGAAACATCTTAGTAACTAGAGGAAAAGAAAGCAAAAGCGATTCCCGTAGTAGCGGCGAGCGAAATGGGAGCAGCCTAAACCACTTTAATAAGTTTTAGTGGGGTTGTGGGACAGATATCTTAAGATAAAATAGTTAGGCGAAATAGCTGGAATGCTATATCATAGAAGGTGATAATCCTGTAGCCGAAAATAAAATATTCTTTATCTGTATCCCAAGTAGTATGGGACACGTGAAATCCCGTATGAATCAGCGAGGACCACCTCGTAAGGCTAAATATTCCTAGATGACCGATAGTGAAGTAGTACCGTGAGGGAAAGGTGAAAAGAACCCCGGAAGGGAAGTGAAATAGAACATGAAACCGTAAGCTTACAAGCAGTAGGAGAATGATTTAACGTTTGACTTCGTGCATGTTGAAGAATGAGCCGGCGACTTACAGGCAGTGGCAGGTTAAGATAAAGAATATTGAAGCCATAGTGAAAGCGAGCTTTAATAGAGCGTTTGTCACTGTTTGTAGACCCGAACCCGGATGATCTAGTCATGGCCAGGGTGAAGCTTAGGTAACACTAAGTGGAGGTCCGAACCGACTGATGTTGAAAAATCAGCGGACGAGCTGTGATTAGGGGTGAAATGCCAATCGAATCCGGAGCTAGCTGGTTCTCCCCGAAATGCGTTTTGGCGCAGCAATTGATGCTTAATCTTAGGGGTAAAGCACTGTTTCGGTGCGGGCTGTGAAAACGGTACCAAATCGAGGCAAACTATGAATACTAAGTGTGTAGTCAATTAGTGAGACAGTGGGGGATAAGCTTCATTGTCAAGAGGGAAACAGCCCAGACCACTAGTTAAGGCCCCTAAATAATATCTAAGTGATAAAGGAAGTGGGAATGCAAAAACAACCAGGAGGTTTGCTTAGAAGCAGCAATCCTTTAAAGAGTGCGTAATAGCTCACTGGTCTAGTGATCCTGCGCCGAAAATGAATGGGACTAAGTTATTTGCCGAAACTGTGGGATGTTTACATCGGTAGGGGAGCGTTCTGTGTTAGGTTGAAGCATTAGTGTGAATAAATGTGGACAAAGCAGAAGTGAGAATGTCGGCTTGAGTAGCGAAAACATTGGTGAGAATCCAATGCCCCGAAAACCTAAGGTTTCCTTTGGAAGGTTCGTCCGCGAAGGGTTAGTCAGGGCCTAAGGCGAGGCTGAAAAGCGTAGTCGATGGATAACAGTTTAATATTCCTGTACTATTTGTTATTGATACCGAGGGACGGAGAAGGCTGAATCAGCCGGATTTTGGTTACCGGTTTAAATTATTGAAGGTGAAGATAGATGGTGAAAACATCTTGAGCTAAGAAATGAGTACAAAGTACTAAGGTACTAAAGTGATTGACGTCATACTTCCTAGAAAAGCTCGAAATATCTTAAATAACAAATACCTGTACCTTAAACCGACACAGGTAGGTAAGTAGAGTATACTAAGGGGCGCGAGATAACTCTCTCTAAGGAACTCGGCAAAATAGCCCCGTAACTTCGGAAGAAGGGGTGCCCTTGTAGGGTTGCAATAACTAGGCCCAAGCGACTGTTTATCAAAAACACAGGTCTCCGCGAAGTCGTAAGATAATGTATGGAGGCTGACGCCTGCCCAGTGCCGGAAGGTTAAAGAAGTTGGTTAGTGTTAAAGCAAAGCTAGCGACTGAAGCCCCGGTGAACGGCGGCCGTAACTATAACGGTCCTAAGGTAGCGAAATTCCTTGTCGGGTAAGTTCCGACCCGCACGAAAGGCGTAACGATTTGGGTACTGTCTCAGAGAGAGACTCGGCGAAATAGAATTGTCTGTGAAGATGCGGACTACCTGCACCTGGACAGAAAGACCCTATGAAGCTTTACTGTAGCTTGGAATTGGATTTGGGTATGCTTTGCGCAGTATAGGTGGGAGGCAAAGATAATATATTTGCGGATATATATTAGCCAATAGTGAGATACCACTCTAAGTATACTAGAATTCTAACTTTGAAAGCCGTTAACCGGCCAAAGAACAGTTTCAGGTGGGCAGTTTGACTGGGGCGGTCGCCTCCTAAAAAGTAACGGAGGCGTACAAAGGTTTCTTCAGACTGGTCGGAAATCAGTTTTAGAGTATAAAGGCATAAAGAAGCTTGACTGCAAGACCTACAAGTCGAGCAGAGACGAAAGTCGGTCTTAGTGATCCGACAGTTCTGAGTGGAAAGGCTGTCGCTCAACGGATAAAAGTTACTCTAGGGATAACAGGCTGATCTCCCCCAAGAGTTCACATCGACGGGGAGGTTTGGCACCTCGATGTCGGCTCATCGCATCCTGGGGCGGTAGTACGTCCCAAGGGTTGGGCTGTTCGCCCATGAAAGCGGTACGCGAGCTGGGTTCAGAACGTCGTGAGACAGTTCGGTCCATATCCGGTGCAGGCGTTAGAGTATTGAGAGGCTCTCTTCTTAGTACGAGAGGACCGGAAGAGACACACCTCTGGTGTACCAGTTATTGTGCCAACAGTAAACGCTGGGTAGCCAAGTGTGGTAAAGATAACCGCTGAAAGCATCTAAGTGGGAAGCATACCTCAAGATGAGTACTCTTTAAGATCACAGTAAGATTAACTGTTTGATAGGCGTTAAGTGTAAGTATAGTAATATATTCAGCTGAGACGTACTAATAGATCATAAACTTTTTAAATTTATACTTCATGATAACAAGCTTATGTCTTGATACTTATAGCGTAGTGGAACCACTCCAATCCATCCCGAACTTGGTTGTTAAACACTACAGCGGCGATAATACTGATAGGGAAGCCTTTTGGAAAGGTAGCTCAGTATCAAGACTCAATGTAATTTTATATTTTTATCTCTTTATTATTTATTGTTAGATATCTCATTATGTTGTTATTCATCTTTAAAGCTTTTTCTAAGCTGCTTACTATTGAGCCGTTGCCTTGATAGTTCATTTGTACATATGTACCATCATAATACTGATTAATATTATAGCTTAGGTGTCTTCTGCCTCTGTGTTGTATTAATATATTCTGTCCACCTAAGTTGTTTATAATTGTTTTATATGTATTAACTAGATTTAAATTCTTGTCTTCTGTAATGTCAGGTTTTAAAATATATATTGTCTCGTAATTGTTTAATTCTATCATAATTTATTATGGAAATTTTTATACTATAATCTATTGTCTATTTGTATTTTTACTGCTTGTGATATAACTGGTATCTTAGCATATTTACCTTCAATTGATTTTGTAACAGCATATGTAATAGTTGATAGTACAAACCAAAATAATGTATTACATAACATAAAACCATATAGGCTCATACGAAATTCAATAGGTAATGCTCTAAAAGTAGCACCCAATAAAGAGTTTATTAAAAATAATAAAATAGATTGTAAAACATTAAATCTGATAAAAGGTCTATCAGGGATTGGGCTTTTAGCTCTTACAAACAAGTAATATAAAATAAAAAATATTACAAATGCTAATGCTGGATGTGTAACATAAAATATAACTATTGGCATAAGAGTTTTTTTATAGATACTCATTAAACTAAAGGGATAATCTGGTAAGATTTGTTGTCCAAAGTTTTGTAATCCTTCTAAGAGAGGTAGCCAGTAAGGAAGTATAGAACTTGCTCTATCTATAATTGTAATACTTGTTTTATTAAAATTATTGTTGTATTTTCTTAAGTAAGTATAAGATTGATATACTACTATACCAATGATGCTACTTAATAAAGTACTGATTATAATTATAATCCATATAGGTAATTGATTGGTCATAGTAATATAAATGTAATTAATATTGAAAATAAGAAAGTATAATTTATTTTATTGTATATTTTAATGTTTCATTTTCTTTGATTAATAAATTTTAAATATGTTTATAAGTTTTATCTTTCATGATGAAGCTTAATGTGATTTTACAATAGAACTATATATATTTTCAAATATTTTTTATATTTCTCGATTGGCTTGTATTAAATTATTTTAAATTTTTATTTTCATTATGTTATTGGTAATAAATAAAAACACTTTTTCTTCATGTTTAATGCTTGGTACAGGCAAATATAAAAATTTAAAAGAGGCTCAAGAAAGTATTGCTGCAAGTGATACTTCTATTGTTACAGTTGCTATAAGAAGAGCTCAAAGAGCAAAAAGTATGGGCCAAAGTAATTTGATTGATGGTCTTGATTGGAAAAAGTTATGGCTTTTGCCTAATACAGCAGGTTGTAAAACAGCTGAAGAAGCAATACGAGTTGCTTTTTTAGGTAAGGAAATTGCAAAACGTTTAGGACAAGTTAGCAATAATTTTGTTAAGTTAGAAGTGATACCAGATCCTAAATATTTGTTACCAGATCCTATTGGTACTTTAAAGGCTGCAGAGTATCTAGTACAAAAAAATTTTACAGTTATGCCTTATATTAATGCAGATCCTATGTTAGCTAAACAATTAGAAAATATAGGATGTTCTACAGTTATGCCATTAGCTTCTCCTATTGGTTCGGGAAGTGGTATAAAGAATAAATTAAATATTCAAATTATTATTGAAAATGCAAATATTCCTGTAATTGTTGATGCTGGTATTGGTTCTCCTAGTGAAGCATGTCATGTTATGGAGTTAGGTGCATCAGGTGTTTTGTTAAATACAGCTATTGCAAGATCATCTAAACCTCAACTAATGGCAGATGCTATGAAACAGAGTGTAGTATCTGGAAGAATGGCATATCTTGCTGGAAGAATGAAGCAAAGCTTAATTGCAAATCCTAGTTCACCTATAGCTGGTATATTACAGAGTTAATTTATTATATTAATTTGAAGTTTAAGGAAAATTATATGATTTTAATTATAGATAATTATGATAGCTTTACTCAAAATTTAGTTCAGTGTGTTGGTGAACTCGGTTGTGACATTATAGTTCTAAGAAATGATGAGTTATCTTTAACTGATGTTGTTAAATTAGATCCTAGCCATATTATTTTATCTCCAGGTCCAGGTAACCCATCTAATGTGGGAGGTATATTGCTAAATTTAATTTATTATTATGCACATAAAATCCCTATTCTAGGAGTATGTTTAGGGCATCAAAGTATTGGTTATGTTTATGGATGTAACATAGTTCAATTAAATGAACCTGTGCACGGTAAAATCAGTAAGATTTTTCATGATAAAAAAGATATATTTGAAAATTTACCAAGTCCATTTTTGGCAACTCGTTATCATAGTTTAGTTATTGATAAAAATCACTTACCTAGTGAACTTGAAATTACTGCATGGACAGAAGACGGTATAATTATGGGATGTCGACATATACAATATAATTTGTTAAGAGGTATACAGTTTCATCCAGAAAGTTTATGGACCCATGAAGGGCGTAAAATTATCGAAAATTTTTTATCTAATAAGTATTTATTTCATTAAATAGTTATTTCTATATAATGTTTTTGAATTTTAGTTAGTTCTTCTTCAAATGTTAGTTGGCCTCTATTTGTAGTACTTTTCAAATTAATTCTATTATTTTGACTATTTATCCATATTTGATTGTAAGATAAGTAGCTTGTAATGATGCTTATTATTAATATGAAAAATCCTAAATATACAATAGGAATTCCAGGATCTGTTTTGATTTGTATTCCTGTACTAGGTATGATTTCTTTAATAATAATTTGATGTTTATTTATATTAAATATTTCGTTAGTTTTAATATTTTGTAATAGTTGGCCAGATGAGTTATATATAGATATTTGATTATTTAATCCATTAACTAAAAAAAATAATGATTTATGATTAGTAAAATTAAAATTATATATCCATGTTCTAATTTTATTGATTTTTATTTCTTGTAATTTTTGTTGTATTAATTTGTTGTCTATTTGGATTTTTAAACCTTCTAAATTCCAAGATGTTTGATAAAATGTTAATCCATGAAATTTGAGGGGTGAGTTAACATAAATTCTTTGTTGTATTAAATTTTCGTTTTTATTATTTTTTAGCGATATTAATGAATAAAATTGTTTTATTGAAGAATTGGCATTATATTCTATAGAAAAATCGTCTATTTTCCCGATAATATTATATGGTAAATAACTATATTTACCTGATTTTATAAAATTCTGTACATGAAATATTTCTCCTTTAGGTATTATTTCTTGGCTTATAAAACCAGTAAAAAGTCCTAACATATTACCTGTAAGAGTAATAATAATGCTAATATGAACGAATATAGGAGCTAATCTTCCTACTAATCCTTTATATCCATAAATTTTGTTATTGCGTTGGAAAACATAATAATTATGCTGATTTAGGCTGTAAATTATATTAATAAATGATTTTATTGGTAAGTAATCGATGTTAGAATTTTTATTGTTATGGTAGGGTATAAATTTCCAGTGACGTGCATTTCGTAAGCTTGGCAGTTGTTGTGAAAAAGTACAAGTAATTAAACTACAGAAAAATAAAGCTACAAGTAATATAAACCACCAAGTTGTATATACATGGTTTAAGCCAAAGTATACAATATTTTTCCAATTAAATAAATAGATTATATTAGATTGAATAGGATAATTAGATTGATAATATTCAATATTTTTATCTTGTTCAATAATTGTGCCTAATATACTAGTACTGCTTATAATTAATAGCAGTCCTATGGAAAAATTTAAATTACTTAATTGTTTAATAATTTTCCATTTCAAAGTTTTATATTGTAAATATTTCATATTTTAAATTTATATTTTATATAGTTGTATGAAATTAGTATAGTTTAAAGATATTATCTAATAAATTAAAACAACCTAAGGCAATTAATATAGAACCTAGGGTTGGTAAAAAATAGTTCCAAGCAATATTGATAGTATTTGTTTTTTTATATTCTGATATAAATTTTATGAAAAAAAAACTGGCATTGTATATCCTATTAAGTAGAATAATATATATGATATACCCGATAGTATATTAGAAGAATGATTTAACCAAATTGTAATAGTTGTTAGTATTGGTGTACTACATGTTGATGAATTAATTCCAATAGTAAAACCTGTTATTAATGTTGTAAACCAATAGTTTTTATTTTTATTTATTTTTAAACATTTATTTAGAAAAGAGAAGTTTGGTTTCAGTAATTGTAATAAATTAAGACCGATAAATATTGTTAATATGGATGAAAGTATGGGTATATATATAGTTATTTTGTTATAAGATTGTGTGAATATAGTAATTATTGTTATCATTATTATATTACTAATTATTAAGCCATATATCAAAGCAGTTTGATATTTTGGGGTTTGTATATTGTTTATAGATGATAAGCTGATAGGTAGTATGGATAGTAAGCAAGGATTAAAACAAGTTAATATACCACCTATTAATGATAACATACAACTATATGAGTAAGAGTAATTTAGTCTTGAATAGAAGAGTATATATAGTACTTGTTGTAAATAATATGATTTCATTTCTAGAAAATTAATAAAGCTGCTCATTTTTTCTTAAGTTTATATTTGTTTTGTTGTTACTTATAATCTCCTCAGGAAGGATTTGAACCTACGACCAATCGGTTAACAGCCGATCGCTCTACCACTGAGCTACTGAGGATTACTATCTCATTTATCAATTTAATGATAACAAAAAAAACTGATTATTACAAGTTGTATATTAAATTAGATTTGATTTTATTACTTGTATTTTAAAAAAAAATTTGATATAGTCTAATAAAATTAAGTTAAGATAGCAGACGTGGTGGAATTGGTAGACACGCTAGATTTAGGTTCTAGTGAGAGTTTCTCGTGAGAGTTCAAGTCTCTCCGTCTGCATTTAAGTTTTATATTATCTAGTAAATAATATATATATTTTTTTTATTAGTTCCATTTTTGAACTACTAATTGTATAGATCCATCTTCAAGTGTTTGTTGATTAATATTTGTAAATCCATATTTTGCGCTTTCTTGAAGAATAGTATTGTAAGAATATTGTTGAGTTATTTTCTCTAATAATTTTGTATATGGTATATCCATTTCCCATAGTTGTAAGTCTGCTAAAAGTAAATATTCTTTTCCATTCCACAAAAATACAAATAAGTCTTTGCTATTGTTTTGAACTGTTATATTGTCATAATTAGTTCCATGATTATTTGTCCTATTTCCAGATTTATCTTTGTATGTAAAATTTAAATCTTGTAGTGTTTTTATTAATATTTCTTTATGTACAATAGATGTTTTTATACGGCTTAGATGTGACATTTTATTATTATTGTTTTAAATAAATTATTAATTATGCTAGATTTTAGAATAAGTGTATCTTTATTAAATATTTTTATTCTAATTATATTATAGTTTTATTTATATATTATAAAAGGTCAAGAGGAATAATATATTGTACAATAGACTTACTGAACTATTATTCTTCTAAAAACTTATGGCTTTACAACGTCTAGGTATTTCTGTAATAATATACCTAACAAGTATTATAAACTTGGGAAGCATCCTCAATTTATCCTAAATACAATTTTATTATTATGACTGCTACTTTAGAAAGACGCGAAAGCGCAAGCCTGTGGGAACGTTTTTGTACTTGGATCACTAGCACTGAAAACCGTTTATATATTGGTTGGTTTGGTGTTCTAATGATTCCTACATTATTAACAGCTACATCAGTATTCATCATTGCATTCGTTGCTGCACCTCCAGTTGATATTGATGGTATCCGTGAGCCAGTTGCTGGTTCTTTATTATATGGAAATAATATTATTTCTGGCGCAGTTATTCCTAGTTCTGCGGCAATTGGTATACATTTCTACCCTATTTGGGAAGCTGCTTCTTTAGATGAGTGGTTATATAATGGTGGTCCATATCAACTAATTGTATTACATTTTTTATTAGGTGTATCGTGCTACATTGGTCGTGAGTGGGAATTAAGCTATCGTCTTGGTATGCGTCCTTGGATTTCAGTTGCTTTTACAGCACCTGTAGCGGCAGCAGCAGCAGTATTTCTTGTTTACCCTATCGGTCAAGGAAGCTTCTCTGATGGTATGCCTTTAGGTATCTCTGGTACATTCAACTTCATGCTTGTATTCCAAGCTGAACATAACATTCTAATGCATCCTTTTCACCAATTAGGTGTTGCAGGTGTATTTGGTGGTTCTTTATTTAGTGCAATGCACGGTTCTCTAGTAACTTCTAGTTTAATTCGTGAAACAACTGAAAATGAATCAGCTAACAATGGGTATAAGTTTGGTCAAGAAGAAGAAACTTATAATATTGTTGCAGCTCATGGCTACTTCGGACGTTTAATTTTCCAATATGCTAGTTTCAATAATTCTCGTGCCTTACACTTTTTCTTAGGTTTATGGCCTGTAGTAGGTATTTGGTTCACAGCTATGTCTGTTAGTACAATGGCTTTCAACTTAAATGGTTTTAACTTTAATCAATCTGTTGTTGATAGTCAAGGTCGTGTAATCAATACTTGGGCTGATATCCTTAACAGAGCTAACTTAGGTATGGAAGTAATGCATGAGCGTAACGCTCATAACTTCCCATTAGATTTAGCTTCAGGTCAGTCTTTACCTGTAGCTTTAGTTGCTCCAGCTATTAATGGATAATCGATAGTAATTAAGTTTTTGATACAACAATTTATACTATAAGTTAATAAAAAAAAGCAAAAAACATATATTTTAATATATACTTTTGCTTTTTTTTATTTCTTTAAAGCAGTAGAATAAATAATAAAAGGAATTATATAGTTCTTTTTAGGGTTTAATAAATGTATAGTGTTTTTTTTATTGGAATAAATGAAGTCTTTAACAAATAAATCTGTTGGATGATTTTTATTTTTATAGTTTGTTATAATCCTTTTTTTAAATTTTTTATTAAAAAATAAAGAGTTAATATTTTTATTGTTTAAATATTTAGATATATATACATTTGTTTTATTTTGCTTAGGATGATAAGTTTGATATATTTTTAGATATGTATTTTTTTCATTGTTAAATAGTTCTTCTAAGCTTTGTCTTCTTCTCCTTCTAGTTAATTCAACTAATCCTAATTCAGATAGTTGTACTATTTGTGGTTTTGCATAGTCTAATTGTAGTAACTTTGTAAAATGTTCAAGTAGTTGTAGTTGATCTTGTTGTGATAACATATCTATAAAGTCGATAATGATTACTCCGTTAATATTACGTATTTGTAATTGATATGCAATTTCAATAGCTGCATAAAAGTTTGTTCTTAAAATAGCTTCTTTAGAGTTATCAGATTTATTAAAAGATCCAGAATTTACATCTATAACAGTTAAAGCTTCGTTGTTTTCTATTATTAAATGACCGCCAGAAGAAAGTTTGACTTTTGTTTTTAATGCTTTTGATATATTTCTCACAATATCAAAGTGTTCTAAAATACATTCTGTTTTTTTGTATAGTTGGATCCTAGTATTTTTTTTACAATTCCATTTTTGTATATAGTATTGAATTTGTTGTAGTCCATCTTCTGAATCTACGATAATATTGTCAAAATTAAATTTATAGTAATCTCTAATAATCTTTTGAATTAAATTTTTTTCTTTATAAAGTAGGTTAGGACTAGGTGAACATAAAGTAATTTTTTCTATTGAATACCATTGTTTTTTTAAATAATTTAAGTCATCTATTATTGCTTGAGTAGTTTTTCCTTCTGCAGAGGATCTTATGAATATTCCCATCATAGATGGTTTTACAAGAATCGCTAATGAATGTAAATGCATACGTTCATTATGATCATATATTTTATCTGAGATATATATTGTATTACAGAAAGGCATTAATCCAGTGTATTTGCCATATAAGTTAATGTTAGTTGTTAATCTCGGTCCTTTATTTGCAGTAGGTTCTTTGATTATTTGAACTAAAATTTTTTGATTAATTGTAAGTATATCATTAATATGGTTTACATATCTATTTTTTTTTAAGTGTTTGATATCATTTACATGTATAAATCCACTTTTTCCATGGTTACTTATTTTTATAAAGGCTGCATTGATACTAGAGAAAATTTTTTGAACAATACCTATATAGATATCATTAACTTGGTACGTTTTATTTATAGGAATAATTTCTTGTATTTTATTATTTTGTAAAATAGCTGCTATATTATTAAAACGTGATATTATTATTTTTTTTACCATTTTTAATATATAGCTTCTAATATGTATAGAAAAAATAAATTTGCATAAAACTTTGTTTTTATATATTTATAATATGTTTTGCATAAGATGAATTTGCTACGGGTTATAATTTTTGCTAATTACATGTACTCTTTTAACTTTTCTTTGAATGTTCTGGAATTTAACTATTCCATCAATAATTGCGAATATAGTATAATCTTTACCCATCTTTACATTTTTTCCAGTTTTAAATTTACTGCCTCTTTGTCTTATAATTATAGATCCTTTAGCAACATTTTCTCCTCCATATTTTTTTACTCCTAGTCGTTTTGCGTTTGAGTCTCTACCATTTTTAGTACTTCCACTTCCTTTTTTATGTGCCATAGTTTTTTGTTAATGATATTTTATGTTAAGATTTGTTTTATTAACAATCTTGTAAGTTTTTGTCTATGTCCTTTTTTTGACTTATTATTCTTTTTGGGTTTTATTTTAAAAACAGTTATTTTTTTTCCTTTTACATGTCTTAAGATGGTTGCTTTTATTCTAATTGACTTGAGGCAAGGATTTCCTATTTGTATGTTATTATTATTATTTACCAATAGTATTTTATTTAATTTAATTAAGTCTCCTGGTTCGCCTGGAATATAATTAAGGTCATAAAATTTACCTTCTTCAATCCATAATTGCTTGCCGCTTGCTTCAATAATGGCGTAATTCATATTAAATTTTGTAAAAATATTAAAAAGTTAATTCTATATTACTTTTGATTTCTTTAGTTATAATTATACTATAAATTTATGTTCTATTATTTTTGATTTGTAGCTCATTTCTATACTATTTCTAGTGTGATATTTATTGATTAATATGCTATTTTTGACTCCTGAATTATGAAAGTTTGTAAATTTGTATCCTTCTATAATAATTCCATCAGGCAATAAGAAGCTGTAGCCATTTTTTAGTTGTCCATATATTGGGCCTACAGGAAATTGAAATCTTTGAGCTTTATTTAGTTTGAATTGTCCATATTTATTTTTTGCAGTCAGTAAAAATTCAAAAATGAATTGATTATTAAATGTATAAATTTGATATTCTTGATTTTTTATTATCAAACCAGTTTTTAATATATGTAAGTATATACAATAGCGAAAATTAGTTTTGGCATATTTTTTACCTAAAATTATATATTTCTCTATTCCTTTGGATACATAGATGTTTAATTTTTTTTTTCTATTAATGAGGCTTAAACTAGATAGAAGTCCTAGTAATCCAGATATATTATCAATATTTTTTTCTGTAATAATTATATTAGATATCTGATTGATTTTTAATTTTTTTTTTCTATTAAGTGTTGACACCCTTGACTACAATTTATGATCCAAATATCTTTTGAATATTGAAAATTTAAAATAAAACTTGTTTTTATATTTATAATAGATGGGTGATTACGAGTTAAATTTATAATTTTCACCTTGTTTTTTTATTTTATGTTTTATTGTCACTAAGATTATTTTTGTCAATATAAATAAATTGACTGTTTTTTCCATTAAGTAATGATTTTGCTAGAGAAAGAGCTTGTTGACTTTTGGCATGAGCTTTATGCTTCCAATTTGCTTTTCGTGATTTTGATTTTGATTTTGAAGTTCTTTTTTTAGGAACAGCCATAATTTTATTTCTTTTGAAAAAATTTATATTTTTTATTATATCTAAGGAATACAAAATATTATATATTTTTGTATTCTTTATTAATGATATTTGTAAGGTTTTTTTGTATTTGTTAAATTACATACTACGAAATTGTTGTATTGCGACTCTACCAATATTATATAAAGCCCAAGAACCAGCAGCTAATAATGGTGTTAATACTATAATTAATCGTATGTCCATAGATTTTTTCCTAAAATTCGTGAATAACTAAATTATATTATAATTGTAATTAAATAATTAATACGATTTTTTAGATAATGTTATATTAATGTATAATTATTATACATGTTAATTAAATATTAAGAGAAGAGTTTTATATTTATTATAATAGTTATATAATATTTATGTAAATTCTATATTTTTTATGATTTATTATTATATATGCAAGATTTACCTTTTAATTTGGATCAATTAAGAATTTTGAAAGCTATTATTAAAGAAGGTAGTTTTAAGCGCGCAGCGGATAGTTTATATGTATCTCAGCCTGCTATTAGTTTGCAGATTCAAAATTTAGAAAGGCAATTAGGTATTCCTTTATTTGAAAGAACAAATAAACAAGCAAAGTTAACAGAAGCTGGCAATTTATTGCTTAGATATGGTAATAGAATTCTTGCTTTATGTGAAGAAACTTGTCGTGCTTTAGAGGATGTACAAAATTTACAAGGAGGTACACTTGTAATTGGTGCTAGTCAAACTACAGGAACTTATTTAATGCCAAGATTAATAGGTTTATTTCGACAAAGGTATCCTCAAGTAAATGTTCAGTTACAAGTGCATTCCACAAGACTTATATCCTGGAGCGTTGCGAATGGACAAATTGATTTAGCTGTTATTGGTGGAGAAGTACCTAGTGAATTGAAAGATGTCTTGCAGGTAACTTCTTATGCTGAAGATGAATTGGCATTAATTTTACCAACTTCTCATACATTCTCTAAATTATCTGATATACAAAAAGAAGATTTATATCATTTGAGATTTATTGCTTTAGATACTGAATCTACAATTAGAAAAGTAATTGATAAAGTATTAAATCAGCATGATATAGATAGTAGTAGGTTTAAGATAGAAATGGAATTAAATTCTATAGAAGCTATAAAAAATGCAGTACAATCTGGTTTGGGTGCTGCTTTTGTATCAGTTTCTGCAATTGCAAAAGAATTAGAGCTAGGTATATTGCATTGGGCAAGAATTAAGAATGTAACTATTAAAAGAATGTTATCTATTATTGTAAATCCTAATAGATATAAATCTAAAGCAGCTGAAACTTTTAGTCAAGAAATTCTAACTTTATTTGTAACACCTGCGCAAGATAAAATTTTTATTGAAGGCTGAATATTTAGTAGTTATTTGTTTATAAAGACTTAGATTTGAATTCTCCGGTTAATACAAAGCTTATTCTTAATTTGATCCATTCAATAAAGTCTTTATCTAAAGATATGATAGCAGCAGGTGTACTATTAATCTTGTTTTTTAGATTTTTAAACTCTGGTTTATAAATAAATGAAGGGTTGTCAATAAACCAAAAATCTATGCGTTTTTTATTGTTTAAGTAATAATTTGTTCTTTCTCTTAAAATTTCTTCAACAGGTTCTTCTTCAGCCAAAAATTTTTTGCTTGCAATAGCAAAATAATAATTATTCATATGAGCAATTTACTTAATATTAATTGTTAATTTCATATTTATTATAGTAGTAAATTAATTAATTTAATATGTTTTTTATGATAAAAAAAAGAATATAGAGAAAAATATATATATTATAATAGATTGTTGAAGTATTTATATAATTGGTTATTAAAATCAATAAAATTTTATTAAACTTATGATTGAGTATTGGCCGCATCATCAAAGTCTTGAATTAAATAAACAAGTTGTAAGTTTATTCTATAATACACGACAAAAATTATCTTATAATTTATCAAATAGTACAAATTATATGTTATATATTGATTTATTAGATAATAATAATAAACAAAGATTATTTTCTAATGTTTTGATTGAATTAGAGATAATTATTTTAGATATTATTGCATTAGATTTAACAATTGAAAGTCTTAAATTATTGAGTTCTAAAATTTTATTTGATTTAATTTATAAGTCTTTAAAAAAATTTGTGCCTACTTTAAAATGTAATTACAGTGATTTTTTTACTGATTTTTCAGTTTATTTAAAAACTATTGTGAATGAATATCATTTACTTTTTGAGTATTTATTAGTTTATCTAACGCATGGTTCTTCTAAAATGCAAAGTCAGTTTTTTATTTTTGAGTATGAAAAAACACCTATCAGCCATGTATATATTTTATTTGAAAATTTACTGGTTCAAGTAAGTGATGTAATTATATATTGTATTGTTAGTAAGATGGATTCTTTATTTAGTATTATTAATTTTATAAAAAATAATAACTTATCTAATATTTCTTATTTTTCGATTAGATCTATGGCTTTGTTTCTTAATACGTTGTTAATTCAAAGTCTTATTCAATTATATATTAGTCAGCCTAAATCTATTTATAATTCTAGATATAAAGTATGGTTATTAGGTTCTTCTGGTTTAGTTGTAAAATATATTTATGTTTCTAGATTAGATGATATTTATTTACTTTCTAAATTACAATTAATAATATTTTGTTTAGTTGAAATACAAGATTTAATAGTGCCTCAAGTAGAAAAATTTATTTTTATTGTAAGTAAAATTTTGTTATATGTTTTAGTTAGTTTTTTAGGTAATAGTGTAATATTTTGTATACGTTTTATATTAAGCAGTATTTATAGTAATTATCAATAATTTATATTTCAATATATCTTGGTTGATTGCTTGTTATAGTTTAAGTTTTCTGAGATAGTTATGATTATAATATTTATATGTATTTTTTATTTTTTATTTTTTACAAATGAGTCAAAAGCTAAATAGTAACTTAGAAGTTTCAAAACAAATGAATAAATTAGAACTTAATACTTCATTAAAACAACAATTAAGTCTAATGCAAGAAATTTTTTCTTGTGGTTTAGTAGGTCAAGAAGCTTTATTAGATTTACTAATACGTCGTCGTATACTTACAAATATTAATATATCTTGTTTAGATGGTGCTTTGTTCCAAATTCTTTATTCTTCTAAGTTTCACATAATTCAGCAAGGTTTAAGAAATTATTTTCCTAATGGTTTGATAGAACTTGAACCATCATTTGATTTAGATTATAAAAATTTACAGGTTTTATTGCAAAACTATCGTTATCAAGAGGCGGATTGTTTAACGCAAAAAAAATTATGTAAACTAGTTGGTTTGGATGATCATAATAAAAGGGATTGGTTGTATTTTACAGATGTACCGATGATACCTTCAGATGATTTATTAATGATAGATTTATTATGGAGAGTATATTCTAGGGAAAAGTTTGGTTTTTCTAAGCAAAGACAGATATGGTTGGCTAATAATTGTAATTGGAATAGATTATGGCAAAATATAGGTTGGACTTATAATAGTCAACCACTTCGTTATCCGAATGAATTTAATTGGACTTTAAGTGCTCCTTCTGGGCATTTACCTTTATTTAATCAGTTACGAGGCGTGCAAGTTTTATCTGCTTTATTTCATCATGTAGCCTGGATGAATTAATATTTTTTAATGCTTGATTTTTGATTGTTTTATTAAATATATAAAATGATTAAATAAATAGTCTGAGTCGTGTGGACCTGGACTTGCTTCTGGATGATATTGTACAGAAAATATTGGTTTATTTTTATGTACAATTCCTGCTATAGTAGAGTCATTTAAATTGAAATGACTAATTGCTAATTGTTTGTTGAATGATGAGTGTAATTTAACTGCAAATCCGTGATTTTGACTAGTGATTTCAGCTTGTTGATTCATTCCTGCTGGATGATTGAGACCTCTGTGTCCGAATTTTAATTTGAATGTTTCAGCTCCAAGTGCTAGACTCAGAATTTGGTGGCCCATACATATACCAAAAATAGGTATATGACAACAATTAATGATCTTTTTTACGTTATTAATAATATCAGTCATAGATGATGGATCACCTGGTCCATTAGATAGTAGTATTCCATCAACTTGTAGTTGTTTAATTGTTTCGTAATTGCTGTTAGCTGGTATTACTGTTATTTTACAGTTATAATTTATTAATCGTGATAATATATTATTCTTAACACCTAAATCAATTACTGCAATATGAAATAAGTAATTATTTTCAAACGGAGTTTTTTGATGTAGGTGAGAATATATTCCATGGTTTTTATGAGTTGCTACAAATGTATATAAGCTTTTAGTTGCTACTTTATTAACTAATTGATTTTCCATCATGCTAGAAGTTTTGTTAATTATTTCTTCTATTATTTCAATATTCATTATATTATTTGTGATGCATCCATTCATTACACCATAACTTCTTAAGTGTTTTGTTAATGCGCGTGTATCTATTCCAAATATATGTGGAAGTTTTTTTTGTATTAAATAGTCTATAAGATTTATTTTGTGCCTCCAGTTGCTTGGTTTATTGGATATATTTTTTGCAATAATACCTTTTATATATATTTTACTAGCTTCATTATCTTCTTCATTTATGCCAGTATTGCCAATTTCTGGATATGTGAATGTAATAATTTGTTCCGCATAACTAGGATCCGTCATAATTTCTTGATATCCTGTAACACCTGTGTTAAATATTACTTCACCGGTAGATTGAAGAGAATTACAAAAAGACCATCCATGGTATTGAGTGCCATCTTCTAGTAAGAGTATGGCCGGATAATGTTTACGCTTCATTGTTATTATTAAATTAGTTTATATATTGTAAAAGAGATAGTTTAATTAAACTATCTATGATTTTAGTAATAATAGAATGGATTAGGTTTATCTACCATCCTTTTGCAGCTTGTGATAATACATAATTTGCAACATTATCTATATCTTCATCTGCTAAGCGTCCACCAAAAGCGGGCATGGCATTTTTACCATTTTTTACTTGTGTAGTAATAGCATCTACACTCTTCATTTCATTTTTTTCTAGTATGTCTTCTTTTAGAGTTTTTTCTGGCATAATAGCATTATTTCCTCCAGAATGACAAGCTGAACAATTAGCTGTAAAAATCTGTTCACCAGCTTCAATATCAGCAGCAAAGCATGGTGCTGAAAAGAATAAGATGTTATAAATAAAAAATAATGTAGATAAAAGTTTCATTATTGTATGTTCTCCTAGGGAGTATATGATTTTAGTATATATTATATAAAAATTTTAATAGGTTTTTAGTAATATTGCTATTAGTAATAAATTTTTCCTCCTCCCCATTTTTCTGCTCCTATTTTGGGTTGTACTAATATATGACCTGCAATGGCAAATAAATCTTCATCTGTTAAATTTTTCATTTTAGGAAAAATTTCTGCACTTTTAATACTAGGATGTAATTCGGCAATAGACGTTTCTCCATCATAACTTCTTGGGTTTTTCATGTAATCAATTAGAGCGTTAATGCTATCTCTTGGTGGATTAGCTAGTTTTAATGATTCAAGTTCAAGACCAATATTGGGATTTGTTTTTGTTATTCCTCCATTATGGCATTGAGCACATGAATTGTTAAAAAGTCTTTTACCCCTTTTAACTTGCTCTGGAGTTAAAAGTGTAGTTTTACCGGAATTTTCTAGCTGTACAGTTCTAGTAGTTTCGTCTAGCTCTATTGCATTCACTGAAAAACATAACAGACTAGAAACTAAAGAAATAAATATAAAAAATGGCCAAATACGTTGTTGTTTCATAATTATATCTAAATAGTGTTTAATATTTTTCTCAATAATATTTATGATAAATAAACAAATTAAAAAATACTTGTAAAGTATGTATTTTTTGATTTTTTTATAAATAGTAATTAAGGTTAATTATATTTATTGTAGTGTTACTTTTAAAGTAAATATCTTTAATCAAGTTTTCTTAATATTATTATATATTTATTTATTAGCATTCACTGTAGTAAAAAGATAGTATTTGATGTAAGGTATTTTTTAGTTTTTTTCTTGGAATAATTAGATCAATAAAACCATGCTTAAAAAGATATTCAGAAGTTTGAAAGTTTTTAGGTAAATCTTCTCTTATAGTTTGTTCTATAACTCTTCTGCCAGCAAATGCTATCAGAGCATTTGGTTCTGCTATTATAATATCTCCTAGCATAGCAAAACTGGCAGTAACTCCACCTGTTGTTGGAGAAGTTAAAATAGGAATATAAAGTAGTCCTGCTTGTTGGTGTTTTTGTAAAGCACAAGATATTTTGGCCATTTGCATTAGACTAAGCATCCCTTCTTGCATTCTAGCACCTCCGGAAGCACAAAGTATAATAACGGGTTTTTTCATTTTAGTTGCTTTTTCAATTAATCTTGTTAATTTCTCTCCTACTACAGATCCCATACTACCACCCATAAAACGAAAATCCATAATACCAAATGCTATGCTGATATTATTTATACTTCCTATTCCAGTCTGTACAGCGTCTAATAAGCCTGTTTTAATTTGCATATCATGAAGTCTTTTCTCATAAAGTTTTTTATCACAAAAACCGAGTGGATCTGTAGATGCAAGATTATCGTTGATAGGAACCCAAGTATCTTTGTCAATTATTTGTTCAATTCGATCATAACTAGAAGTAGGAAAATGATTGTGACATTCTGGACATACTTTTTGATTTTTATTTAGGCTCTTATAGTACATTAGTAATCCACAATTATTGCATTTGATCCATAAACCTTCAGGAATTTCTGAAGATATTTTTTTGATATTATTTTTAATAGATATATTTCTTTTTGTAGCTAGCCATTCAGATAAAGACATAATTTTTGATATAGCGATAATATAGAAAAAAGTGTTATTAATTTTTGAAGCTAAGGAGATGACATATCCATCTCACAATTGTATTTTTATGTTCTCCTTAGAGATATTTTAATTTCTTAATGTTTTATCTTTTTGACTTACAAATAATAGTGCTAATGTAATAGGTATAACTACAATTAGTGCGCCTAAAATTAAGCTATTTAAAAAACTAGATAAAGATGATGTCATATTAAATCCTTGTTTATGTATTTTAAGGTAAAGATTAATGTATTAATCAAGAAACTTTTATATTTTAATGGGTTTTATTTATATATACTATTATATCTTTATTGACTATATACCAATATTTTAAACCTAATTTGTATATGATTTTTAAGTTTTTTACTTATTTATTAACATTTCCATTGTATTACCACTGTTCCCCATGTGAGTCCAGCGCCAAAACCTGATATAACTATAATGTCGTCTTTTTTAATTTTTTTATCTTTTATTGCTTCATCTAAAGCGAGTGGAATAGATGCTGCAGATGTATTACCATATTTATTCAAGTTAGAGATAATTTTATTAAAGCTTATTGATAATCTGTTAGCTACAGCATGTAATATACGTTTATTTGCTTGATGTAATAGAAGCCATTGTACATGTTCGGGCAATATATTAAGTGACTTTAAGCATTTTGATATACTGATAGGAACTTGAGATACTGCAAATTTATAAACTTCTTTTCCATTCATGTGCAAATATTTAAATTGACCTTGATTAATATCTAGTATGTCATTTCTTGTCTTAATTATATAGTTTTTTTCATAGGGTATAGATAATTGGTGTGCTTCTTTTCCGTTTGTATTTAGTTGAAAACCAAGTATACCATTATCTTCTTTAGCGCATGATTGTATAATGACTGCACCTGCACCATCGCCAAATAAAATGCAGGTATTTCTATCAGACCAATCTATCCATTTAGATAAAACATCTGCACCAATAACGAGAATATTATGATAACTACCATTTTGTATGAATTGTGCTGCAGTTATAATGCCTAATACAAAGCCTGAGCATGCTGCGGTTAAGTCAAAGGCAACAGCATTATATGCTCCAATCTCTGCTTGAACTTGTGCTGCACTTCCAAAAAGATCGTTAGGGCTAGATGTTGCTAGTATTATTAAGTCTATGTCTAATGGGTTCATTGAAGCATTTTTTAATGCTTTGATTGATGCTAAAGAAGCTAAGGTTATAATAGATTCTTCTTTTTTATTTAATATTCTTCTTTCTTGTATTCCGGTACGATTAACGATCCATTCATTTGATGTGTCAACTATTTTGCTTAATTCTTCATTCTTTACACACAAGTCTGGAACGGCAGAGCCTGTTGCAAGAATTCTTGCTCCTTGTAGAATTGATAATACCATATTACTTTTAAAATTCAAGTGAATTATAAAAAATTAATATTTTCTATTGAATATTTAAAATTAATATTCATATTTTTATTTTATTTTTCAGTTATGCTTTTGTTTTTAACTGAATCTTAAATTAATATTTGATATTTTCTTTTTGATTATATATATCAAATAGTAAAACCCGGAAAATTTACCTGTGTAATTTAGCTTGATTGCTGCTACTTTCCAGTTCTGACAAATTTTAGCTATTACATATGTAATTTTCCGAGTATATCATAATTATAACATTACAGATGTTTCTTAATCAACTATTTTTTGTGTGATAGTTATTGTGACATACCTTGTATTATAAAGTCAAAATAAGGACATATTAATTCAATTTCATCATTTTTTAGTGTTTCTACAGTTGCTTGTTTTAAGCATTCAATAGCATCTATCATACCTAAGATTGGTACACCTAATGAATTATACATTTCTCTTACACCTATAATTCCTATTTTTTCGATAGATGTTTTGTCATTTGCTAAAATACCATAAGTAATTAGTCTTAAGTACCATCCATAATCTCTTAAACATAAAGATCTTTTACGTGCTCCTTCTGCATTACCACCTGGTGCAATATATTCTGGATGAATTTGAAAAATAGTTTTACTAGCTTTTTGTATAATTTCTTGTTCTTTATCACGTAATTTGCTGCTTACTTGTATTCTTTTTTCACCTGTTGTTAAATAGTTTTGTATAGATTGCAATTCACCTATACTAGGATATCTTAGTTCATTATCTGCTTCTAGAATTATTTGACTAACTAAACTCATTTTGTTTTTTATAGATTATTTTATCGATATTTTTAATATTAATAAAAAATAATTGGAATAATAAAAAAACAAGCTTATGATATGTAGCTTGTTAATTATTATATTATGGTTTTATAATGAAAAGAATAAAATGTCTGGAAAAAAACGATTAATTTCAATGATAAAGCCAGCTGTAAATGTAATCCAGATAGCGCCTATTACTGGGATTGTTGATAGATATGTTAATAAGTTTTTATTCATAAAGTTGCTTGGTTTATATTTGTAATTTTATTTATTTAGCGTGGTGATACAGTAATATCGTTATCATTAGCTAATAATTGTCCATTTGTGAATTCTTTTATTGCCTCTAATGGCCACGTAAATCCAGAAACAGAGCATTTAAGTGCAAGAGGAACGTCAAGAATTATTTCTTTTTCAGTAGGTTTGTTAGTTGTAGATATTGCTTGTATATATTTTCTTCCTACCCATCCTATCCAACCTGTAATATATATGAATAGAATACCAGGAGCCATAAATTCACCTGCATGATTCCATCTTCCATCAGTTATTAAGTGAGGTAATCCATCTGTTCCGCATAATATACCTGATTGACTATATTTATCGAATCTTATTTGTGTTTTTTTAATTTGTTCTTGTATTGCTAAAGCGGGTGGTGTTGTCGGGTCATATTTTTGCATTCTAGTTTCAAGTTTTTTAATACTATTATTTAGTCTTTTAATGAATGCTGGAGAGTTTTTACACAGTTGTAAGTTAGAGACCTCTGCAAATGTATTAATGGGTCCTGTCAATGTTATTAATGTAATCATCCATATGATCGTAAATATTTGTTTCATAATTTACATTTTATTCCTTATGCAATAATTTTTAATATAGTAAAGGGTTATATATCAAGTAATATATGATAATTGTTTATATGTTAAACAATAGCTGATAAATACATTTTTTTATATACATAGTAACATTTATTGAAAATTTGAAGTATAAAATTTAATTGAATTGTTTTATATATAATGATTGTAAGTATTTATTTAAAATTTTCTGAAAATAATAATATCATCATGGCTTTTTGGAAAAAATTTTTTAAAGTTAATCCTGTTTTTGAAAGGAATAATAATATAGGTATGAAGTCTTCGCTGAACGATATTATATTAGTAAAGCATTTAGAAACCAACGGTGAGTTAGTGGATATTTATTTAACTACAGAGAAAAACATTAATTTATATGAACTAGAACAGTTATGTGATGCAGTTGGATGGGTACGGAGACCATTGAAAAAAGTAAAAGCTGCCATTGATCATAGCTTTATTACAATATGTCTTTTTTATAAAAAAGGTCGATATAAAAAATTAATAGGTTTTGCTAGAGCTACATCTGATGCGGTTTTTCATGCTACTATATGGGATGTTGTTATTCATCCAGATTTTCAAGGAAAAGGATTGGGCAAAATGTTAATGAATCAACTTATAGTTAAGTTAAGATATGCTGATATTAGTACTATTACATTATTTGCCGATCCTCATGTTGTAAGTTTTTATCATAATGTAGGTTTTATTGCAGATCCTGATGGTGTAAAAGGTATGTTTTGGTATCCAAGGTAATATTTTGCAATAGTAGACATAAACTTTATTATATTATATAATTCCTAATATATGAATTGGACGGGATATAGCGCAGTTTGGTAGCGCGCCTGCTTTGGGAGCAGGATGTCGCAGGTTCAAATCCTGCTATCCCGATTATAGATATTGTTCCAATACTTTGAGTTTTTTTTGTGCTATTTTATTGTTTGATTCTATTATGTTAATTCTATTATAAATACTATAAGCTTCTTTATATTTTTTTGTAATAGTATATATTTTACCTAAGCTTAATAGCGTAATGATGTTGTTAGATTCCTTATATAAAGCTTTTTGATAGTAGTAGTTAGCAAGAGTATATATGTTTATTGAACAGTAACAGTATCCTATAATGTTATAATATTCTATTGGTAATTTGTTTTCTTTTTTAATTTTTTCTTCTATTGCTATAATACAAGTTAGCCAATTTTTTTGTTTGATATGAACTTGCAATACTTTAAAAAGTTCATTGTGATTTTTGTTGGTGTCTAAGTATAAAAAACTATAATTCTTGAAAGTCTTATATATTTCAATAGTTGTTATAAAGCAAGCAGTAGATAAAATCAGGATTAAAGAGGCTAAATATATTTTTGTCATTATGGTATTATATAAATAGTCGAAATAAACTTTATTATTAATTATTGGCTTATATTATATTATTATACATTTTTGTTTTTATTTATATATGAGTAAAGGTACTTTACAAGGTAGTAATCGTAAAAGAATTAGAAAATCTGGGTTTAGAGCAAGAATGAAAACTACAAGCGGTAGACGTATTTTAAATAAAAAACGGAGGAAAGAAAGAAAGAAAGTTAATGTTTAACTGTTTTGATTTGAAATAATTAATTTATTTATTGAATTATATATTAAGAGAGTATGCGTTTTGAGCAAAAATTAAAATTATTAATATCATCAAGACATTTGTTTATATATATTTTGACAAATGAAGAAGAAAGATTAGAGTATGTAATTAGTAAGTTAATATATCAAGAATTTGATAGTAATATTTATTCTTGGAATTTTATTGATGGATATACAAGTAATCCTAATTATTTAGGTTATGCTCAACGTAATCCTTTAGATGCTTTAGAGTTTATTGAAACTTTAGGTTTTAGTACTACTAAAGTTTTTATTTTAAAAGATTTTCATTTGTTTATGAATGATATTAGTATAATTCGTAAAGTAAAAAATTTATCAACAAAATTAAAGAATATTAATTTTAATGTTATTATAGTTTCTTCTGAAGTTAATATTCCTATTCTTCTGAAAGATAGTATTTCTTTGATAGAGTTTCCTAAGCCTAATATAGGGGAAATTAATTCAGAATTAAAACGTTTATTTAGTGTACTTAACATAGAGTGTGAATTGGATTTTGATAATTTAGCATTTGCTTGTAGAGGAATGTCAATGGATTTTATTAGAAAATTGATAGCTAAATTAGTTTTTACACAACAGTCTCCATCTTATATTTTTCATCTTATTGCTGAAGAAAAAAAACAGTTTATCAAACAAACAGATATTTTACATTTTTGTTCCGTTAGTAATACATTACAAGACATTGGTGGTTTATTTTGTTTAAAGCAATGGTTGCAAAAAAGATCTAATGCTTTTTCAAAGCAGGCTCAAAGTTATGGGTTACCTATTCCTAAGGGCTTATTATTAGTTGGTATTCAAGGTACAGGTAAATCTTTGAGTGCTAAAGTTATAGCTCAACATTGGAAATTGCCTTTGTTTAGACTGGATGTTGGCAAAATTTTTGGTGGTGTTGTTGGTGAATCTGAGAAAAATATTAGAAAAGTAATTAAGTTATCAGAAGATCTTTCACCTTGTGTTTTATGGATAGATGAAATAGATAAAGCATTTAATCGTTTTACTAATAATAGTGATAGTGGAACTAGCAATAGAGTTTTAAGCACTTTATTAACTTGGTTATCTGAAAAAACAAAGCAAGTATTTGTGGTCGCTACAGCCAATGATGTATTATTATTACCATCCGAGATGTTAAGAAAAGGCCGATTTGATGAAATATTTTTTTTAAATTTGCCTAATTTACAAGAGAGAGAAATGATTTTTCAAATTCATTTAATGAAAGTAAGACCATTAACATGGAAGCAATATAATATTAAGCATTTAAGTAAATTAACTAACAGTTTTTCTGGTTCGGAAATACAACAATCTATTATAGAGGCAATGAATAATGCTTTTTATGAAAAACGAGATTTTAATAATAATGATATTATTAATGCTATTTCTGATATTATACCTTTAGCATTTACAGATCATGCTAAAATAGAGTCTATGCAAGAATGGGCTAAATTAGGCAAGGTTAGATTGGCGTCATAATAGCATGAATAATGATAAAAATTTTTTATATTTGTAATGTAGTAAATATATATTGTTAATGTTATGTTTATTTTAGTATTAATATTTAATTTTATCTACTTCTTATAATTATAAATATTCTTTAATGTATAATACTTAATAAATAGAAAGTATTACATAATTATAAATTATATTAATTATTAAGGAGTATTATGATTAGTGACAGCCAAATTTTTGTAGCTCTACTTTTTGCTTTAGTTTCAGCTGTACTTGCAATACAGTTAGGTATAAATTTATACCAGTAGTGAGTTTTAAATTTGATCAAGATCAATATTTGAAGATGTAGCTTTTCAAGAAGACGTTACATCTTTTTTATTTTTACTTATGTCTTACTTTTTATTTTTAAGAATAATGTAATTATTGGGTTTTATAATATATTATTTCCATTATCAATATGAGCAAGAAATAATATAAGAAGAATTTTACAAGGTTTTCCGATTATAGATTATTATCTATAATAACTAATTTTATTAAATTATTGAAATAATATAATTATTATCGTGAGTATTGCAAAAGATATAACAAGACCAATTTTTCCTTTTACTGCTATAGTTGGCCAAGAAGAAATGAAATTAGCATTAATTCTTAATGTAATAGATCCTAAAATAGGTGGTGTGATGATCATGGGAGATCGTGGTACAGGTAAATCAACTACTATTAGAGCAATAGCAGATTTATTGCCTGAAATAGAAGTGGTGGAAGATGATATTTGTAATTCACATATTTCTGATTTTGATTTAATGACAGATGAAGTCAAGCAAAAATTGTATGAAGGAAAAAATGTTAATACTGTTTTTACTAAAGTTCCAATGATTGATTTACCTTTGGGAGCTACAGAAGATAGAGTGTGTGGTACAATTGATATTGAAAAGGCATTAACTGAAGGCATTAAAACTTTTGAGCCTGGTTTATTAGCGAAAGCTAATAGAGGTATTTTATATGTAGATGAAGTGAATCTTTTAGATGATCATTTAGTTGATATATTACTTGACTCTGCAGCATCAGGTTGGAATACTGTTGAACGTGAAGGTATTTCTATTCGCCATCCTTCTAGATTTGTTCTTGTTGGTTCTGGTAATCCTGAAGAAGGTGAACTACGACCTCAATTGTTAGATCGATTTGGTATGCATGCTGAGATTCGTACTGTCAGAGAACCTTCGTTGAGAGTTAAGATTGTTGAGCAGCGTAACAAATTTGATAGTAATCCTCAGTCGTGTTTAATTGAATTTAAAGATCAGCAAAATAAGTTAAAAAGTAATATTATTAATGCTCAACGAATATTGCCTAAAACGACTATTGATTATGATTTAAGAGTTAAGATTTCTGAGGTTTGTGGTGAATTAGATGTAGATGGTTTACGTGGTGATATTGTTACTAATAGAGCTGCTAAAGCATATGCAGCTTATAATTCAAGGGAAAATGTCGAAGTAGAAGATATTAAAAAAGTAATTACTTTATGTTTACGTCATAGACTACGTAAAGATCCTTTAGAAACAGTTGATTCTGGTTCTAAAGTGAAACAAGTTGTCGAATCAATTTTTTATTAATATTTTACTGAATAGGCTCAGTAGGATTTGAACCTACATTAGAGACTTAGAAGGTCTCTGTCCTAATCCCTTAGACGATGAGCCCTATTATGGTTTATTAATGTTACTTGATTGGGTGGTACTGGATTTGAACCAGTGACCACCTGCTTGTAAGGCAGACGCTCTACCACTGAGCTAACCACCCTCACATTATGATTTTAATCTAAATTTTTTATTTATGCAATATAACAGTTTTTGTTATTTTATATAGTTGAAATAAGTTAAGTATATAAATGGTTTTTCATTTAAGTATTTATTTATATAAATATTTTGTCAATATTAGTAAAGTAATTTATTATCAAATAATAAATTATAAAGCGTCAGATTTAGAGCTTGAAATCCTTTTAGAGATTATGTTTATAGTTGGTCCAGAATCTTTAACTATAAGTTTAATAACAGCTTTTTTTGTAAGCATTGTATTTACTTTACAAATAGCTAAAGAATTTCTTTATTTAAATGCTACAATTTTAGTGGGTGCAGTTGTAAATATGGCTTTTCTTCGTGAATTATCTCCGGTTTTAACTTCTGTCATTATTATTGGACGTATTGGATCATGTTTTACTGCTGAGTTAGCTACAATGAAAGTCACTCAACAAATTGATGCTTTACATGTATTAAATACAGATCCTTTATTTTATTTAATTATTCCTAGAATCTTTTCTTGTATTTTATTGTTACCTGTTTTAAATTTTCTTTCTTTTATAACCAGTTTAGCTAGTAGTGCGTTTATTTGTTTTACTTTATATTCTATTACACCTAGTGTTTTTTTTAATTCTGTTTTTTCTTCTTTATCATTGCTCGATTTATTAAAATCCTCTTTTAAGTCAGTATTTTTTGGTTTCGTTATATCTTTTATTAGTTGTTTATGGGGGTTATTGGCAAAAGGTGGTGCAAAAGGTGTGGGAAAAGCTACTACTTCATCAGTTGTTGTATCTTTATTATCTATATTTATTGTCAATTTTTTACTTTCTTATTGTATGTTTAGTGATTTAGGTAGTTCTTTAAAAATTATATGATGATGATATATATAAAATTTATGGCACATGTTTCTGAGTGGTGGTCTAATATTAATTTGAAAACACGTGTGATGGTATTTATGACATTATTAGTTTCATTGGTTATGAGTGCTTTAACATTCTGCTCTTTAACTATTATTCAAGAAGATTCAATAATCACCGATACTCGTTTTTGTCAGGATTTAGGTGCATTATTTGCATCGAATATAATAGATTTTGTAGAGACTAATAATAAGCAAGAACTTGCTAGTTTTGTAGAAAAAATTTATTTAAATACGTCTAGTATTAGATATATTTTATTATTCCATACAGATGGGAATTTATTTTTTAGTTTGCCTGTTTACAATAATGAGGTTCAAAGCTTATTACAGTTGCATAGAAATTTATTTCAACTTGAAACTCAAAATTTTTTGTTTGGTATTCCATTAGTAAAATATAATAGTATATTTAATGATTATATTATAGATATAACTATACCTTTAACAAAAAATGGTAAAAATTTTGGAAGTCTTGATTTGGGTATCAATTTAAATCCTATTCTTGTTTCATCTTCAAGATTAATTCGAAGTGTTAGTATGGCTATTTTTGTATCTATTTGGTTGATGGTTATAATTGGTATAGTATTTCACATGCTGACTTTAACAGAGCCTATTAAACAATTATTATTAGGTATTAAAAATATTTCTTCCGGTAATTTTAACCAGAGGATAGATTTAAGTTTTGATGGCGAATTAGGAGATTTAATTGTAGGTTTTAATGACATGGCTGAACGTTTAGAATCTTATGAAAAAAAGAATGTTGATAAATTAATGTTAGAAAAGTTGAAGTTAGAAACAGTAGTTTCTACAATAGCTGATGGAGCTATTTTAGTGGATACAGAGTTACGTATATTATTTGTAAATCAAATTGCAACAAAGGCATTTAATTGGTCTAATCCAGATATAATTGGTCAAAAAATTTTTTTTCATTTGCCTTTACATGTTAATGAAGCTTTATTACCTATTCTGAATAGTCTTATTAAATCTCATTATTTGCAAGATATGAAATATCAGACAAAAGAAGTATGTATTAATTTAGATTATGATTTAAAGAAAACTTTTCGTTTTTTATTAACAACTGTTGTAGAACATAGAAGTAATGTACTCACAGGTATAGCTATAATTGTGCAAGATATTAGTCGTGAAGTTCAGTTGAATGATGCACAAAATCAATTTATATCAAATGTTTCTCATGAATTAAGAACTCCTTTATCTAGTATTAGTTCTTTTTTGGAAACACTATTAGATTATGATAATATTTTAACTATTAAACAAAAAGTACATTTTCTAAAAATAGCTAATAATGAAACTAAAAGATTATCTACTTTAGTTAATGATATATTAAACCTTTCTAGGTTAGAATCAGTATCCAGTTATGTTTTAAAGCCTGTTGATATTATTAGTATTATTAATGATTCAATTAATGCATCTTATTTAATTGCTAACTATAATAATATAGAAATCATATTTGAATATGATACAAGAATTAAATGTGTTTGGGCGCATGAAAATTCTTTATTGCAAGTATTTGCAAATCTTATTAGCAATTCAATAAAATTTACTCCCTCAAACGGAAGTATTGTTTTAAGATTACATATTCTTACAAGTTCTTATATTAATCAAGGATATATGGATATTTCATATCAGAAGAGTGTAAGAGTAGAAATTATTGATGAAGGTATTGGCATTAATAAAATAGATCAAAAAAATGTTTTTCAGAGATTTGTAAGAATGGAAAATCATGTACATATCTTAGAAGGTACTGGTTTAGGTCTATCAATTGTTACTGATATTTTGACTAAACATAAAACAAAAATCATGCTTCAAAGTCAACCATGTGTTGGTACAAGTTTATGGTTTGATTTAATAAAAGTTGATTGATATTTAGATAATTTTTTATCTAAGTATTGATTTTATCTAATTTGATATATGATATATATTAAAGGTTTATATAAGTTATCTTTTTTATAGTAAAATTAATAATAAGAAAGATATATTAACATTGTTTAAATAATAACTAACATTTTTATCAAAAATTTTAGTTAAGTAGTATAATTATATTATTTGTAATAGATATATACTAAAAGCAGTTAATTATTATATTTCAGTATATAATTAGCTATTATAATCTATAAAGGTAGTCTATTTCATATTATATATTATTTAGGAGGCAGTTATTATGTCAGGAGGATCAACTGGTGAACGTCCTTTTTCTGATATTATCACTAGTATACGATATTGGGTTATTCATAGTATAACTATTCCGGCATTATTTGTTGCTGGTTGGTTATTTGTTAGCACAGGTTTAGCATATGATATTTTTGGAACTCCTAGACCAAATGAGTATTTTACACAAGATCGACAGCAAGTACCATTGGTTAATGATCGTTTTAGTGCAAAACAGGAATTAGAAGATTTAACGAAAGGAATCTAAAAAGGAGGTTTTAGAAGTTATTATGAGTAGAGGTAATTTAAATCAACCCATAGCATATCCTATTTTTACATTTAGATGGTTGGCAATTCATGGTCTTGCTATTCCAACTATATTTTTTTTAGGTGCAATTACATCTATGCAATTTATTCAACGATAGGAGATTTTTATGAGTGGTCCTAATCCAAATAAAGAGCCTGTAGAATTGAATCGTACATCTTTATTCTGGGGTTTGTTATTGATTTTTGTTCTTGCAGTTTTGTTTTCTAGTTATTTCTTTAATTAATTGAATGCAGTATAATTTTATTGTTGAGACGAAATATTTATCATTTATAATTGGAGATTTATAACAATGACAGGTACGGGTAGAGTTCCTTTGTGGTTAGTTGCTACAGTAGGTGGTATAGCTGCTATTACTGTATTAGGAATTTTTATTTATGGTTCCTATTCTGGTATTGGCTCTTCTTTATAGTTTTTTAAACTTGTAGTTTTATTGTAAATTTTAAAGAATTGTATAATAAATTATTCAAATCAGTCGCTTTTTTAATAGGCGACTGATTCATTTTATAAATTCAGATTACAAGTTAAACGTAATTTGTACAGTAAATTACCTAATATTTTCAGTTTCAATATATAAAAATAGTAATGCCATTGTTATACCAGGAAATATAATTCCTACTAAGGGCACTAGTATAGATGGTAAATATGATGCAGTCATATGTGTTTGTATTTATAAACTTGATAATGCTAAAAGTATAGTATGACTTTTTTATTTATTTATTGAAATATTGTAAAATGTAATATTTTTATATGTTTAATATAAATAATTTATATCGATAATAAATGTATAGGATTTTTTTATTATGACTAATCATTTATCTGAATTAAAGCGGTCTAATTTAGAAGCAATGCGTAAATTTTCTGAAGTATATGCGCAAAGAACAGGTACTTATTTTTGTTCAGACATTAGTGTAACAGCAGTAGTTATTGAAGGTTTAGCAAAACATAAAGATAGATATGGTTCTCCTTTATGTCCATGTCGTCATTACGAAGATAAAACAAAAGAAGTGATAAATGCTTATTGGAATTGTCCTTGCGTTCCTATGAGAGAAAGAAAAGAATGCCATTGTATGTTATTTTTAAATCCAGATAGTGAGTTTGCCGGTAGATATCAAAAAATTGACAAAAATTTACTATTGCAACATATTAATAGTTAATGTGAATATATAAATTTTATTATGCAGGTATAAATATATTTATAGTACCTGCATATTATTTATGTTTTTATTTTTATAAAGCAATATAGGTGTTATAAGTTGCCTTTTTTGAATGATAACAAAATTATAACTGCTGGACCAACTAAGACAATAATACCTAGCGATATAAGTTGACCAATTACCTGCCAATTAATCATATGTTTAATCTTCCTTCTTGAATTTAGTAAATATTATATATTTATTAATTATACCTTTTTTTATTTTTATATGATATTTTATTGATAGTTATTAAAATTAATAATTATTTTAATATTTAAGAATTTATATTTACTTCTAATATTTCATGTAATTTTAATGTTTGATAAAGATTAATTATTATATCTGTACCGCCAATAAATTTTTGATTGATATAAAGCTGTGGTATAGTGGGCCATTGAGAGTATATTTTAAGTTGATCTCTCATGTTTTTATTATTTAGGACGTTGACTGTATAGTATTCAATATTGAATGTATTGAGAATATCTACTGCTTGTTTAGAAAAATTACATTTTGGAGAATGTTTATCACCTTTCATAAATAAGATAATATGGTATTGTTTAATTAATGTTTCTATTGTTATATTAAAATTTGTTTTCATAGTTTTTTATATATTTATCTGATATATATCCATTGGTAAAATAAATTTATATAAAAATGTTTCCATTTTATTATTTTATAAGAAATATTATTATTATGCATATAGGAAATTATTTTTTTAATTAATTTTAGGTTAATATTGTGTTTTGAGTTGTGAAAAAAAAAATTTGTAATGTTCTGATTTGTAAAGCAATATGTTGTTTATGAATTAGCTGATAGTTTAATGCTATATTAATGTTATGTCGACTATTTAAATACAGTTTAATTGCATTTTGATTTATATATTCATTTTCTAATTTTGAATTAGCAAGAAAGTCATTGATTTTTTTATCTATATTATTATTAAAATATTTATGAATATAAGGTATAAGTTCATGGCGTAAGCGATTTCTGTTAATTGTATAATTATAATTCGTAATATCAGACCAAATAGGTAAGTATAATTTACGACATAGCCATTTAATTTCTTTTCGTTTTAATTCTATTAAAGGTCTATAAATATGTATTTTATTATTAAATTTTCTATATTCATTAAAGCTTGTAATGCCATTTAAGCTAGTTCCCCGTATAATATGTTGTAAAAAGGTTTCTGTTTTATCTGTTTGTGTATGTGCAGTTATTATATGAGTATATTTATATTGTTCTGAGTATTTAATTAAGATGTTATATCTTAGTTCTCTTGCCTTCAATTCGGAATTAGTTAGTTGGTTAATTTGATAAATAACAAATTTTTTTGTTGTTTCTTTAATGATGTTAATTAAATGTTTAATTTGTCTTTGACTATTCTTTGTCCATTGGTGATCGATATATATATATGTAATACTGAGTTCTTTCCTATATTTTTTTTGGAAATTTTCAATCAAATTAATAAGGCATATAGAGTCTTGACCTCCAGAAATGGCTATAAGTATAGCTTGCAATTTATTTTTTGATAAAAATATATCGAATTTTTGATTAAATTTTTTTTCTATATATGTATTCATAAGTATTTTATATATTAAAAATATTTACAATTATGTAATATTTTTTATTTTCTTGTTTCCTATTAGATTTATGATTTATAATTCCTTTTATGGGGTTGCTAACTCAATGGTAGAGTACTCGGCTTTTAACCGATTAGTTCCGGGTTCGAGTCCCGGGCAGCCTATTTATACTTTTTAGTATAATTTAGTGAAATTTTATATATATAATATAATTATTATTATTTTATTTCTTTACTTATTAATACTTATCGTTAATATATGAGTTTAATTTATGATACATTACGTAAAAACAGTTCAAAGTGTGCTTTAATTCCATTTATTACAGCTGGTTATCCAAATATTAAAACAACTATAAATGCTTTATATGCTTTAGATAATAATGGTGCAGATGTTATTGAATTAGGTATACCTTATTCTGATGCATTAGCTGACGGTCCAATAATACAAAAATCTTCTAAAATATCTTTAGATCAAGGTATTCATCTTGATGATATAATTAAAATGCTGAACTCAGTAACGCCAAATTTAAATACACCTATTATTATATTTACATATTATAATCCGGTTTTGGCAAAAGGTATTGCAAATTTTATTTGTGATATATCATCAGCTGGTGCATCAGGCCTCATTATTCCGGATTTACCTTTAGAAGAATCTGATTATATCATCAAATTATGTGATAAATATAATATAGAATTAATTTTATTTATAGCGCCAACAAGTTCAAATAATAGAATAAAGCGTATTATATCTAAATCACGAGGATGTATTTATTTAGTTAGTAGTTATGGTGTCACTGGTGTTAGAGATGAAATAAGTAATACAGTGAGTATTTTGGCTAAAGATATTAAAAATCAAACAGATAAAGTGATCCTTTTGGGTTTTGGAATTTCCAGTGCAGAGCAGGCTGAATATATAGCTAAATGGAGTATAGATGGAATAGTCATAGGTAGTGCATTTATGAAAATTATGCTTAATAATTCCTCTGTAAAATCCATTGAATCAATAGGGAATTTCTGTAGTCTAATTAAAAAGAGTATAGAATAGAATCTAATCTAAAGTACCCCCAGGGGAATTCGAATCCCCGTTACCTCCGTGAAAGGGAGATGTCCTAGGCCTCTAGACGATGGGGGCTGGAGAAGTTCGAGTGTATTATTATAAATAATAATATAGAATATACAATAACTAATTTTATTTTGAATGTCAACCTTTTGATTTGTTTGTTAAGTTTTTACGATTAAACGTGATCTCATGGTTAGATATACAACTGTTTGTCTGATATAAGTAACCATATTTATAAACATTTGGAAGCCTTCATTTTTGTATTCAATTAGTGGATCTTGTTGGCCATAACTTCTCCATCCTATGGATTCTCTTAAGATAATCATTTTTTCTAAATGTTCTTGCCAAGCTTTATCTATCTGTTGTAATAAGTAATATCTTTCAAGTTGTCTGATCAAACCAGGTCTTAATTGCTCCATATAGCTTTCTCGTAGATCATATGTAATAATTAATTGTTCATATAAAAAGTATTTCATGTCTTCTACTTTCATATTTAATATATCATTTATTAAAAATTTATCGTTGATGCTTAGTAGTTGTTTTATTTTTTGAATAAGTAGTATTTTCTTTTGAGTTATATCTTCATTTTTATATAGATTTAGTATTTCATCTATTGTGTTTTCCCCATACTCTAGTATACAATCTCTAGTAGATTTTGATTTAAGAATTCTTTTCCTTTCTGAATAAATGGCTTGTCTTTGATTATTAATTACTTCATCATATTCAAATAATTGTTTGCGTACATCGTAAAAGTAAGCTTCAACCTTTTTTTGTGCTGAATCTAGACTTTTAGTTAGAATATTGGATTCTATAGGAGTATTTTCATCTATGTTAAGGCTTTGCATTAGATTTTTTATTTTATCTCCACCAAAAATTCTTAATAAATTATCTTCTAGGCTTAAAAAAAAACGTGATGATCCTACATCTCCTTGCCTACCTGCACGTCCTTTTAATTGATTATCTATTCTTCTTGATTCATGTCTTTCTGTGCCTATGACATGTAGGCCTCCTAATTTCAGTACTTCTTGTTTTTCTTTATTAAATAAAGTTTTATATTTATGTAATATTTCCAAGTAAATATTTTGTATCTTGTTATTTTTTGCTTTGTCACTATGTATAGAATTAATTTGTTCTTCTATATATTTTTCTATATTAATATTGATTTCGATATCTTTTTGTGTGATTTTATCTAAGTGAAATTTAATATATGGTTCAATTTCTTTTAAACACTGTTCTTTGTTTAAATTAAGAATATTAGATAAGTAATTACATAGTACAATTTTAGTCATTATTTCAGGATTACCTCCTAGTACAATATCTGTTCCTCTACCTGCCATATTAGTTGATATTGTGATAGCTGATTTTCTTCCTGCTTGCGTAATAATTTCTGCTTCTCTGGCAATATTTTCAGGTTTTGCATTAAGTAGATTATATGGTATATTAAACTCATCTAAAATCCTAGCTAAAAATTCTGACTTTTCTACATTAGTGGTTCCAATTAAAGTTGGTCTTCCTAGTGTATACATATCATAACATTCATTGGCAATAGCTTGCCATTTACTATATTCTGTTTTATAAACTAAATCAGCTAGATCTTTTCTTTTGCATTTTTTATTAGTTGGTATTTCTTGAACTTCTAGATAATATATTTTGTCTAATTCTGTTTCTTCAGTTTTAGCTGTTCCTGTCATACCAGATATTTTTTTGTAGAGTAAAAATAAATTTTGATAGGTAATAGAGGCTAAAGTTTGATTTTCTGGTTTAATTTCAACTTTTTCTTTTGCTTCTATTGCTTGATGCAATCCATCACTCCACCTTCTACCTTCCATAATACGTCCAGTGAATTCATCTACTATTATTACTTGTTGTTTTTTTACAATATAATGTATATTAATTAAAAATAGTTCTTTAGCTTTTAATGCATTAAGAATATATTGAATCCATGGATTATCTAAGCTATATAAATTGTTTGTTTCTAGTATATTTTCGCATTTTAATATACCTTTATCTGTCAAAATGATGTTTCGAGCTTTTTCATCTATTTCATAGTCGATATTTTTATTTAATTTTTTAGATATATTATAGGATATTATGTATTTATTAATAGGAGCTTCAGAAGGTCCGGAAATAATTAATGGTGTTCTAGCTTCATCTATTAAAATAGAATCAACCTCATCAATAATTGCAAAATCAAGATAGGATTGTACAATATCATTCATATTAATAGCCATATTATCTCTAAGATAATCGAAGCCTAATTCATTATTAGTTATGTAAGTAATATTTTTGTTATATTCTTGTTTTCTCTCTTCACTAGTCATTGATTGCTGAACTAGACCAATGCTTATATTTAAATATTTATAAACTTTTTTAACCAGCTCTGAATCTCTTTTAGCAAGATAGTCATTAACTGTAATTATATGTACATGCTCTCCTTGAAGTGTATGTAAATAAGAAGGTAAAATAGCAACTATAGTTTTACCTTCACCTGTTTTCATTTCTGCAATCTTTCCTTCGTTAAGTACTAAGCTGCCTAAAATTTGTACATCAAATAAATTTAATCCCAGTGCACGTCTAATAGCTTCTTTTGCTGTTCCAAATGCTTCGATTAAAATTTCAGTTTGGTTTTCATTATTTGCTATTTTGAGTTTTAATTTTTTAGTTTGTGCTTTCAGTTCATTGTCTGAATATTTGTAAAAACAATTGCTTAGATTTTTTATTTTCTCTATTGTTTTATAGAATTTGCGAGTATTTTGATTTTTCAGGAAATTGAACATATATATTGATACTTAAATTTTATTTGATGAAGCTATTTGTTAATAAAAAACTCAATTATTTGAGGAGAAAAAGTTTCTTGCAAAGTTGCTAAGCATTCTTGTTTATAGTACATGGTGTATTTTCTGCCCCATATAGGTCCATGACATTGAAATTGATCTTCTAAGTATTTAGAATACCCATAATATATTTCGTGAATATCTTTATATATATCAATATTATATTTTATTATAGATTCACCTATAGGTTTATATATTGGTAAATTAATAAGGTTGGTGTTTGACCATAAAGATTTAGCAAAAGCTAACTTTTTATATTTATAATCTTCTAGCCATACTTCTCTTTTTTTTTACTATAAATGAGCCTTTCTTTATACTGGCTTAATATATTTATCTGTATTCTTTGACCTGTTAAAGATGTTAAAGTCTTAGTAAAAGACCCATCATTCATTAAGATTAATTGCCATACTTTTGGTATTAGTTTATTAATATAATCTTGATTCTTAATTTCATAACTGTGTAGAATAACACATTTGTACAGTTCATTTTTATATGAATACATATGTTGATATTATTATATAGTTTAATGAATTATGTTTATGTTTTTTTTAATAGTGATTTACCATTCATGACTTGAGGAATTTGCAATTTAAGTATTTCTAATATAGTAGGTGCAATATCTGCTAAACAGCCATTATTACGTAGTTTTTTCATTTGTTGTTTTTTACTGTTGTTTATGAGTATAAATGGAACTAAATTAGTACTATGAGAAGTACATGTTTCATTATTTTCGTTTAACATATATTCTGCATTGCCATGGTCTGCTGTAATTATTAGATGGCCATTTACTGATTGAACTACTTTAAATAATTTTCCAATACATTTATCTACTGTATTGATAGCTTCTATAGTAGCAGATAGGTTGCCTGTATGTCCTACCATATCTGGATTAGCATAATTAATTACTATAAAATGATAGTACTTTTTTTTTATTGCTTTAATAATGCTTTCTGTTAATTTATAAGCTGACATTTCTGGTGCTAAATCATATGTTTCAACTTTAGGACTTGATATTAATTCTCTATCTTCTCCAGGAAATGGTTCTTCAAGACCACCATTAAAAAAGTATGTAACATGTGCGTATTTTTCAGTTTCCGCTAGCCTAAATTGCTTGAGACCTTGTTGAGAAATAATTTCTCCTAAAAAATGATTTTTATGTTCTGGAGGAAATACTACAGGGATACGTAGGCTAGAATCATATTGAGTAAAGCTAATTATATTTAGATTTGCTTTAGGAGAAGTTCGAAAACTTTTAAAATTTTTTTTTGTGAAACAGTGAATTAACTGTCTAATTCTATCTGGGCGAAAATTAAAAAAAATTATACCATCATTATCACTGATTTTTCCTGGATATATTCTAGTAGGTATAATAAACTCATCAAAAATACCTTTCTCATAATTATTTTGAACTAAAGTTATGGGATTGATGTTAGTGTAGCTTTCATCATTAGTTAAAATTTCATACGCCTTTTGCGTTCTTGACCACCTGCAATCTCTATCCATGCTGTAGTATCTTCCACTAATTGTACAGATATTAATATTTTGTGTATTTTGAATTTTTTGAATAATTTGTTTAATAAAGAGTTGAGATTTCTTAGGTTGTGTATCCCTTCCATCAGTAATAATATGAATACAAGTTTGAATATTATAAGTTTTTATTATTTCAATTAAGGCTAGTAAATGTGAAATATGTGAATGTACACCGCCATTTGAACAAAGACCAATAAGATGTAATTTTGATTGATTTAATTTAGTTTTTTTACAAATATTATGTAATATTAAATTTTTGAAAAAGCTTCTATCTTTAATAGACGTGCTAATTTTTACTAAGTCTTGGTTTATGATCCTTCCTGCTCCTATGGTGGTATGGCCTACTTCTGAATTACCCATCTGTTTATCTGGTAAACCAACATCTTTGCCAGATGCATTTAAAAGTGTATGGTTATAATTACTCCATAAGTAATCTATATTAGGTGTACTAGCTAATTTTATAGCATTACCATGTGTGTTATCACTATATCCCCAACCATCAAGAATTGTCAGAATTATAGGATGAAGAGTTTCGTTTTCCATAATATTAAATTAAAAAATCAAATTTTGGGTTTATTATAAAACAGAATAAGTTAATACTGCTTAGTTATATGATATTTGTATTTTGGTTTACAAGGGTATAAGTAACAGTTTTTTGTTTTAAAGTCAAGTATTGATCCTTTTAAAATATATATAGAAAATAGAAAACTAGAAATAAAGTCATAATATGGTTTAATGATATTTAACTTTTTCTAGTTTTCTAATTATAAATAAAATTTAACTTAATACATTAATAGCATAATCTAAATAAGTATTAGCTTCAATTGCTGATTGGCCAGATAAGCCATGGCTAGATTTAATATATTGTAATGCTTCTATATACCAGCTAGGTGATAATTCAAAGCTACGATTAATTTCTTCTAAACCAGCAACTAGATATTCATCCATTGGTCCAGTTGCACCTACAACTAAGCAATAAGTTGTCATTCTTAAGTAATAACCAATATCTCTTGCACATTTAGCTTTACCAACTGCACTAGATGCATAGGTTGGACCAGGCATTTGAGTAACAAATGGAAATTTAGTATAAACAGCTTGTGCAGCACCTGTGATTAATTTTTGTGCATTACTTGTTAATATTTTTGCTGCTTCTAAGCTGGCTGTAGCTCTTTGATATCTTCCATTAATAGATTGTAATTCACCATTGCTTAAGAATCTTCCTTGACTATCAGCTGATGCAATTGCTTCTGTAATAGGTGTTTTCATAATAATTAATTATATCCTTAATTGATTTAGTATTATCTATATAAATTTTAGTTAAATGCTAATACGTTATGTGACCGCAACTGCTGCACGATCGAAATAGACACCCAATTCTGCAGTTAGAGAGCTGCAGTCTCCTAATGTTACACCATTTCTATCATTTGCTAAGGAAATACAAGCTTCTTTCATTTTTTGTATGGCTACTGCTACAGATAGGCCAGGTGTTCCTAGAGCTTGATATGTTTCTCTTAAACCATTCAGGCATCTATCATCTAATACACTAGAATCTCCGGCAACCATTGCATAACTTACATATCTTAAAATAATTTCCATATCTCGTAAACAAGCAGCCATTCTTCTAGAAGTATAAGCATTACCGCCAGGTTGAATTAATTGAGGTTGTTCTGAAAATAGAGCACGAGCAGAATTTGTTACAATAGCAGAAGCGTTAGAATTAATTTTATTTATTATATCTAATCTTTTGTTACCTTCTGAAACCATAGATTCTAGAGCACTTATTTGTTGACTACTTAAGAACTCTCCTCTAGCATCAGCTTGTGCTACAACTTTACCAAATGCATCTAGCATATTATATTTCTCCTTGAATTATATTGGCAATTATGATAATCATTCAAGAATTAATAGATATCTTTTAAATAACTATTATTTCTTATCCTTTGATTATACAGTTTTATTTATTTTTTTTTTTTTATTAATATTAAAAATATATGCTTCTATACTTAGTTTAGTCAATTACTATTTCAGGTTGTGTAATTTCATCTAACATTTCCAGTATAGCTCTTACAACAGGTTTAATAAGTGGATTGTCAATAGTTTCCATATCTTCATATTTTTTTCTTTTTGCTCTATTTGCAATTTGAATTGTGATTCTATATCTATTGTTTGATAACTCTAGTAATTCTTCTGTTTTATAAATAATTTGACTAGATTTAATTTTTTTATATTCATTCATAGAAAAAAAATTTTTTATATATTAATGATGAGTACAAGATTTAATGCACTTTTTTTTCTTTAATATGTAATATTAGGTGCATGATATTTTTTGATTGATGTATACTATAATTACTTATTTAATATTTATGATATTTTTTTAATTTAATAAATAATAAAATATGAGTTAAATTGGCATTAATTATTATATATTATTAAATTTTTTTATTGTTTTATCCTTTAATTCATTATATTAATACATGGTGGGCATGAAATATTTTTATTTAATATATAAGCAAAAAAATCTTGATATATTTTAGTTTAATATAAATAATATTACTGTATGCAAATATCTAAAAATTTTACTAATAAACTAGGTCAGTATCCAGGTTATCCTTCTTTTATTACTGAACGAGATGCTTGTGGTGTAGGTTTTATTGCTCAAATTAACAATTCACCATCACATGCTTTAGTTTTGCAAGCTTTAAATGCTTTAATTTGTATGGAACATCGAGGTGGTTGTAGTGCTGATGGTGTTTCAGGTGATGGTTCAGGTATTATGACACAGATACCATGGAAAATAATTTTAAAAAATATTTTTCTAGATTCTAATTATGATCTTGATTATATGGCTGTTGCAAATATTTTTTTTCCTAATAAAAATTGTGAGCATTTACGTAAAATATGTGAGTGGGTTTTAGAGGAAGAAGAATTATCTTTAATAAGTTGGAGAAATGTTCCTGTGGATTCATCTGTAATAGGTAAATATGCTAATATAACTCAACCTTTCATTCAGCAGTTAGTAGTATCTTCTAAATTAAAAGGTGATTATTTAGAGAGAAAATTATATATCACCAGAAAAAAAATAGAAAAATTAATTGCTCAAACATTATCAGATTTTAATAAACAGTTTTATATTTGTTCTTTTTCTTCCAGGACTATTGTATATAAAGGAATGGTTCGTTCGGAAGTTTTATCACATTATTATTTAGATCTATCAAATGTAATGTATCAAAGTAATTTTGCTTTATACCATAGGAGATTTAGTACTAATACCATGCCTAAATGGCCTTTGGCTCAACCAATGAGATTTATGGCACATAATGGTGAAATTAATACTTTCTTAGGTAATTTAAATTGGATGAAATCTAAAGAAGTTTTATTAAAACATAAATATTGGGATATATGTCAACAAGTTCTTTTACCTATTACAAATAGTGAAAATAGTGATTCTGCTAATTTAGATGCTGTTTTGGAACTTTTTGTGCAATCAGGTAAAAGTCCCCAAGAATCATTAATGATTTTAATTCCTGAATCTTATAGAAAACAACCCGCATTAAAAAACTTTCCAGAAATCATAGATTTTTATGAATATTATGATAATTTACAAGAACCTTGGGATGGTCCTGCTTTAGTTGTTTTTAGTGATGGTAAGACAGTTGGTGCAACATTAGATAGAAATGGTCTTAGACCAGCTCGGTACTCTATTACAAATAGTGGTTTTATTAGTTTATCTTCTGAGGTTGGTGTATCTCATTTTAATGAAAACGAAGTTGTTCAAAAAGGTAGGTTAGGGCCAGGACAAATTTTATGTATTGATATGGTTAATAATAAAGTATTAGATAATTGGACTGTTAAACAGGTTATTGCAAGTAAATTTCCTTATAGAAAATGGTTACAAGAGTATCAGAAATCTTTTAAATCTCAAGAATATCTTGATTATTTAATGCTAGATTCTATCGATATTAATCGTTTACATACAGCTTTTGGATATACAAATGAAGATGTTGAATTAGTGATTGAACATATGGCTAGTTCTGCCAAGGAGCCAACATTTTGCATGGGAGATGATATACCTTTAGCTGTTTTATCAAAGAAACCACATTTATTGTATGATTATTTTAAGCAGCGTTTTGCTCAAGTAACAAATCCATCAATAGACCCATTAAGAGAGAATTTGGTAATGTCTTTAAATACTTCTTTGGGTTCAAAGGGAAATTTATTAACTCCTGAGGATTATATGGCTAGTTTTATAAAATTAGAATCACCTATTATTAATGAACAAGAACTAGCAAGTCTATATAATTATGGTTTTAAAGTTTCTTCTATTAATACTTATGTTAAGCAAGCAGATCGAAGTATTATCAATCAAGCTATTAATAAAATTTGTCAAAAGTGTGTAGAAGATGTGCATTCTGGTGTTCAAATTATTATTCTTACTGATCGTACAGATAAGTTAGTAAAAGAGCAAGTATTTATACCTCCATTATTAATGATTGGTTCAGTACATCATTACTTAATTAATAATCAATTAAGACATAAAGTTTCATTAGTAGTAGAAACAGCACAATGCTGGAATACTCATCATTTTGCTTGTTTAATTGGATATGGAGCAAGTGCTGTTTGTCCTTATGTTGCTTTTTTAACTGTAAGAAGTTGGTGGTATAATTCTAGAACTCAGAAATTAATGTCTAAAGGAAAATTACCAAAACTTACAATTACACAGTCACAAGATAATTATCGTATTGCTATTGAAAAAGGATTATTTAAGATTTTATCTAAAATGGGTATTTCTTTACTTTCAAGTTACCATGGTGCTCAAATTTTTGAAATTTTAGGTTTAAGCAGTCAATTAGTTAATATAGCATTTCTTGGTACAATATCTCGTTTAAATGGGATTACATTAGATGAATTATTCGATCATACTATTAATATCTATAATTCTGCTTTTATTCCTGTTTTACCTAAAAAGTTACCCAATTTAGGCTATGTTCAGTATAGACCAAGTGCTGAATATCATATTAATAATCCAGAAATGTCTAAAACTTTACATAAGGCTGTACGCAATAAAGACAAACAACTTTATTCTAAATATAAACTTTTATTAAATGATCGTCCACCAACAAACTTAAGGGATTTATTAGAATTTAAAAGTAATAGGTCTTCTATTGATTTAGAACAAGTTGAATCTATAGAGTCAATTTTAGAACGCTTCTGTACAGGTGGTATGTCTTTAGGGGCATTGTCTAGAGAAACTCATGAAACTTTGGCTATAGCCATGAATAGAATAGGTGGTAAATCAAACTCTGGTGAAGGAGGAGAAGACCCTAGTCGTTTTAAGATGATAGACGATATTGATAGTGCTGGTATGTCTAAGTCTTTTACACATCTTAAAGGATTAAAGATTAATGATACTGCTAGTTCTGCTATTAAGCAAATTGCTTCAGGCCGCTTTGGTGTTACGCCTGAGTATTTAGTTAATGCAAAACAGTTAGAAATTAAAATTGCACAAGGAGCTAAACCTGGTGAGGGAGGGCAGTTGCCAGGTAAAAAAGTTAGTTCATATATTGCTGCTTTAAGAAATTGTAAGCCAGGTGTTACATTAATTTCTCCACCACCTCATCATGATATTTATTCGATTGAAGATTTAGCCCAATTGATTTTTGATTTACATCAAATTAATCCTTCTGCTTATGTTTCTGTAAAATTAGTTGCAGAAGTTGGTATAGGTACTATTGCAGCTGGAGTTGCAAAAGGAAATGCTGATATAATTCAAATTTCTGGACATGATGGAGGTACTGGAGCATCACCTTTAAGTTCTATTAAGCATGCTGGTAGTCCATGGGAGCTGGGTTTAACAGAAGTAAATCAAACTTTAGTAGAAAATGGTTTACGTGAAAGAGTAATATTAAGAGTCGATGGTGGTTTGAGAACTGGTAAAGATATTGTTTTAGCATCTTTAATGGGAGCAGAAGAGTTTGGTTTTGGTACAGTTGCAATGATAGCAACTGGTTGTGTGATGGCAAGAATTTGTCATACAAATAATTGCCCTGTTGGTGTTGCTACTCAAAGACAAGATTTAAGAAATCGTTATCCAGGAATTCCATCAGATTTAGTGAATTTTTTTATTTTTATTGCTGAGGAAGTAAGAGAAATTTTAGCTTCTTTAGGTTATTCTAATTTGAAACAAATTATTGGTTTGGGACAATTATTAATATATAATCCTAAAGATTTAGATAAAACTAATAATCTAAATTTGCAATCATTATTATGGCATAGTGATCGAAATACTTCGCAGAGCTTTCATCAAGTAGTTCATACTAATGGTTCTGTATTAGATAATGATTTATTAAAAGATATTAATATCTTAAATGCTATTAGTAATCAACTAGATACTATAAAAAAAGTTAAGATTCATAATACGGATAGAGCAGTTGGAGCAAGAATTTCTGGTGTAATTGCTAAAAAGTATGGTAATTACGGTTTTCATGGTAATTTGCAGTTGAATTTTAGTGGAGTTGCTGGTCAAAGTTTTGGCGCTTTTATATTAAAAGGAATGCATTTAAATTTAGTTGGTGAAGCAAATGATTATGTTGGAAAAGGAATGAATGGAGGAGAAATAATTATTTCTCCTCCAAATAATCAATATAATAATCCTAGTAATCAAGTTATCATTGGTAATACATGTTTATACGGAGCAACTGGAGGTTATTTATTTGCCAATGGTCAAGCAGGTGAAAGATTTGCTGTTAGAAATTCAGCAGCTCAAGCAGTTGTGGAAGGTGTTGGAGATCATCCTTGTGAATATATGACAGGAGGCTTAGTTGTTGTTTTGGGCCCTTCAGGTCGTAATATTGGGGCTGGTATGACAGGTGGTTTATCTTATTTTTTAGATGAAGGTAATGATATTTTATTAAAAGTTAATAATGAAATAATTAGTCCTCAAAGAATTATAACTCGAGAAGCAGAAGAGCAGTTAAAAAATATTATGGAATTATATGAAATAAAAACTAAGAGTAATAAAGCCAGAAATATTTTAAATAATTGGGATTACTATTTAAATATGTTTTGGCAAATGGTTCCTCCTTCAGAGAGTTCGAGTCCTTTGACTAATATTGAATATTCATCTTTTTGTGCTATTTCAAAATGAGTATAAAACCATGACTTTTTATGAAGTTTTTTATAAATCGTATTATTATATATTAGAATGATTCCTAAGAATATATTGTTCGTTTTTATATGATAGTATTAAAATTAGATAAATATTAAAAGTTATTCCCTTATGGCTCATAGTGTTAAAGTTTATGATACATGCATTGGATGTACACAATGTGTTCGTGCGTGTCCTTGTGATGTTTTAGAAATGGTTCCTTGGGATGGATGTAAAGCAAAACAAATAGCTTCTGCTCCAAGAACAGAAGATTGTATTGGCTGTAAAAGATGTGAAACTGCTTGTCCGACAGATTTTTTGAGTGTTAGAGTTTATTTAGGTGCGGAAACAACTCGAAGTATGGGTCTTGCTTATTAAATTTGTATTAAATATATAGATGTTAAATTTTAAGGCTATTCAATAATGAATTGAATAGCTTTTATATCATTTATTATATAAGTTAATATCTTGTATCTCTATATTTTTATGATTAAAATAGTTCTATAAAAATTTTTTTGATAAAATAATTAATATATAATTTGAAGAATGCCATAATATTATGTATTTATTATTTACAGAATTCTTTAAATATAATGATAAAATCGGCTAATTTATGGAAGCATATACAAAGCATTACATTACTGTTTGTTTTTGTGATTTTGACAGTATGTTTATGTTTTTTAATTAATATTAATATAGATAAAGCTGGGTATTCAGTTTTTATTGAGTTTAAAAATGCTTATGGTATTTGTGAAGGCACTAGTATTAGAATGAGAGGAGTTAATATAGGTTATGTAAAGAAAATTAAAATAGATTTAAATTCTATTTTATTATTAGTTTTTGTTAAATCTACGAATATTTTGATTCCTAAAAACTCTATTATAGAAACAAATCAAACAGGTCTTTTAAATGAAACTGTTATAGATATAATTCCTCTAGATATATTAAAGTATCAGGTTGTTCATAAAGTTAATGTATTTTCTCAAGAATGTCACACATCTAATATAATTTGTCATCTAAATTGTATACAAGGAGAAAGAGGTTTAAATTATGATGATTTAGTTAGAGCAGCTACCCGTATTTCTCAACGTTTTGATGATCCCAGTTTTTTTAACATATTTTATTTATTTGTACAAAATAGTATTGATTTATCAGATGATATTTTAAATATAACTTTAGATACATCAAATTGTATTGTTATATTATATAATTTTTTGAAAAATATATTATTTAATTATATTTAGTACAAATATCGCTTATATATTTATAAAATTTTTAGAATTTAAAATTATTATTTTCACTACTATTAATATTATGATAAGTAGAAAAGCTTTATCTTTAGATTTTTTAAAACCAGTTATTGAATTAGAGTATCAAATACAACAATTAAATAAAATAGTTAGTGCAAATAAATTGCCAATCCATGCAGAAATTAGTGTACTGAAAAAACGTTTAAATTTCTTAAAAAAACAAGTGTTTGAATCTTTAACTCCTTTACAACGCTTACATTTAGTGCGTCAGTCTAATAGACCAACAACACTTGATTATATACCATTAATTTTGGATAATTGGCTTGAACTACATGGGGATAGAGGAGGAACAGATGATTTAGCTCTTATTGGTGGAATTGGAAAACTAAATGGTTCTACAGTTGTTTGTATTGGTCACCAAAGAGGTAGAGATACAAAAGAAAATATAGCTAGAAATTTTGGTATGGCATCTCCTGGTGGATATAGAAAAGCATTAAGATTCATGCAATTAGCTAATAGATTAAAATGTCCAATATTAACTTTTATTGATACGCCAGGTGCTTGGGCAGGTATAGAAGCAGAAAAGTTAGGGCAAGGTGAAGCAATAGCAGTGAATTTACGAGAGATGTTTTCATTTGATGTTCCTATTGTTTGCACTATTATTGGTGAAGGTGGTTCAGGTGGTGCTTTAGGTATTGGTATAGGAGATAAAATTTTAATGTTGGAGTATGCAGTTTATACTGTCGCAACACCAGAAGCATGTGCTGCTATTTTATGGAAAGATAGTAAACAATCATTAGAAGCAGCAGAAGCTTTAAAAATTACATCTTCTGATTTAAGAGTTTTAGGTATTATTGACACAGTTATTCCAGAGCCTGTTGGTGGTTCACAAGCAAATCCTCTGGTTGCTGCAGAAACTTTGAAAAAATATTTGTTAATAGAATTAAAAAAATTAAGTAAATTAAATAGTCAAAAAATAAAAGAAGAAAGATATAAAAAGTTTCGCCGCATCGGTATGTTTTATGAGAAAATTTTGACTTAAATTAAGATTAATGGCTTTATAATATATAAAGCCATTAAATACATTTAAGTTAATATTCCGATACTACTAAGTCCGATAATTGTTCCAGCTCCTACAGTATGACCAAGACTAGTAGTTGCTAGTAGTTCCGGTAATCCAAATTCTTTTAATCCGATAATTGGTATTTCAGGTCCTAAACCTCTAATTTTGATAGCGTATCTTCCAATTCCTATACAAATTAGATTACATATAATCATTATACTGGCATGCTTTAAAGACCATGTAGTAGTATTTGGTATTATAGCTAATAAAATAGTTGTATTTATATTCATTATTAATTTTATGTTGATTTTTGTATATATTTATATACTAAATTAAATTTAAGTTATATAAAAAAAAATAGACAACAATTAACATATATATGTTTTTAAATCCATCCATAGCTATGCAAGCCTTTACCAAGAAAATTAACTCCTAGATAACAAATCCATATAACTATAAAGCCTAAAGACGCTAAAATAGCCGGTTTTTCACCTTGCCATGATTTACTTAGTCTAGCATGTAAATATGTTGCAAATATTATCCATGTAATCAATGCCCATGTTTCTTTGGGATCCCAACTCCAGTAAGATCCCCATGCTTCATTTGCCCATACAGAACCAGCAATAATACCTATTGTTAACATTGGGAATCCTAGACTAATAATTCTATAACTTAAATTATCAACACTTTGTAAAAAATTTAACCTATTGAAAAGTAAGTATGTTTTATTTTTATCGTATACTAATTTCGTTTTATTCAATTTATATTTATTTGTAATAGAAATAATTAAAAATAGTATAGATAATAATGATCCAAGTATAAGTGTTCCATAGCTGAACATCATAATACTCACATGCATCATGAGCCAATTAGATCTCAGTGCTGGAACTAGCGGGGATGCTTGTTTAATTTCAGGTGGTAAAACAAGACTTGAAAAAGCAATTGTAAATAAAGATATTGGTATATTAATAGCTCCTATAAGTTTACTATTATTTTGTTTTTCAATAATTAAATGAATAAAAGTTAAAACCCATGATAAAAATATTAATGATTCGTATAAATTACTTAAAGGAAAGTAACCATTATCAATCCACCTCATAAGTAGTGCAATACCTAAGCATAAGTTAATAATAATAGTAAATATAGTACCTAATTTAGATAATATTTTATTATTATTAATAGTGATATTTGACCAATATATTATTAGTGTTATTAGTAGGATGGCAAAAGCCGAGTTAATTAAATTATTTTCTATTAAGTTCCAACTCATATTTTTTCTCCGAAATATTTGTAAAGATTTCATATGTTCTATATACATAATATATATTATTAAGGAGAATTAAGGTCTTGATAAAAAATAATAAAATAAATTTTAAATCTTATTTTATTTTTATAGATTTAAAATTTATTTTTTTTAAAATTAGTTTGTATCTTTAATTTTAATTAACATAATGAATTAATAACATAATCTAGTGCTGCTGTGTATTCTACACCTGCTTGAGCAGACATATCACGAGGTACGCATAATCTATCGCGAGTATATGTAAATGCTGTGACATATGGCGCTATAGGAAGATTTAGAGTAGCATAAACTTCACGAGCACCAGCAATTGCCCATTCATCAAGAGGTCCTCTACCTCCAGTTACTAATGAATAATTAATAAGACGCATATAATGGTCAATATCTCTATAGCATTTAGTAACTTTTTCTTCAGTATCTCCAGCTTCTCCAGGACTTTTTAAGTATGTATATTTTGAAAAGCAAGCATCTCCAGCTTCTTTTACAACAGCTTCATAGTTGTCAGAAAGTGCTTTTGCAGCTTCTAGTCTTGCAGAAGCACGTTGAATATTACCTTGTACTGATTCAAGGTCAGAACTAGATGGAAAGCGACCAGCAGCATCTGCTGCACTTATAATAGTAGTGATAACTGATTTCATTTTTATCTCCTTAATGAATATCTAAATATTCGTAGTTATATGAAATATATAAAATGTTTTTTATACTTTCATTGAATTAAGTTAGTTAAATTGAAGAAGAGACTTTTTCAAAATAGCTAGAAACTTCTGCTGCTAATGCAGAACAATCTCCACTTATAATTTCAGTTTTACGTTCAGAAGCTGTATTGTTAATAAATGCAACTGATGCTGATTTCATAATTGTTACAGATCTAATAGAAGAATTAGCTGGTACACCTAGAGCAATATAAGTTTCTTTTAAACCGTTTAAGCAGCGGTCTTCTAGAACAGAAGAATCGCCAGCAAGTAAAGCGTAAGAAACATAGCGTAAAATAATTTCTCCATCGCGTAAGCAAGCAGCCATACGACGGTTAGTATAACAATTCCCACCTGGCGCAATTAGTCCTGGGTTTTCACAAATCATGCCAGATACAGCATCAGAAACAATACAGCTTGCATTAGAAACAATAGAATTAACAGCGTCTAAGCGTTTGTTACCCTCTGCTATAAATTTTTTAAGATCTTCTAGATCACTTCCACCTACATAAGCAGCTTTAGCATCTGAATTTAATACAACTCTAGAAAATGCGTCAATCATACAATTTTCCTTATATTCTTTGAAGGATTTGGCTGTTTCAGCTGTTGTCTTTTTTGTCAGCTGATGTATTAGTATCAAGATTATAATATATTATATTTACGAGCTTAAATGAAAAACAAATTAACATTTTTTAATATTTTATGCTGTAGAATTTTTAATAAAATATTTAATGATATTATCTTTTATCATCATTTGTTTTAAGGTAGCAATTAAATGTTTTTTGACACTTGTATCATTTAGTTTATATATTTTTTGTTTATAAAGAGCTAGTTTAAATTCTTGTTCGAGAGTCAGATGATTACTATTATTCATATGATTTTTATAGATTTATACTATAATTTATATTGTATTTAATTATTTTAAGTTATTAAATTTTAATAACTATTATATTTAATAAATCGTGAGTTAATAGGTTATTTTTACATACAATATTATTTTATATATAAATAAATATAAAGACTTTATAATAGCACTTATAGTATATTTATAAGTTTCTTATTATATATATAATAATGCTTACAAATAAATAATTGGTATGCATTGAAATTAACTTTAAAAATTATAGAAATTATAAATAAGTTTGGAGGTACAATATGTCTATACCTGTATTGAATTATTCATTCTCAACTCAAAATCAAAGAGTTGATGGTTTTGAATATTACCCTGGAGAAGAACAGCCAAAAATTTATACCACTGAAAATTTGCCTACGGCTTATGAAATGGATGAAATTATATGGGCAGCTTATCGACAAATATTTAGTGAGCATCAGATTTTAAGTAGTAATACAGAACCTTTTTTAGAATCTCAATTAAGATTTAATCAAATTAAAGTGAGAGATTTTATTAAGGGCCTATTATTGTCTGAATCATTTCGTGATTTAAATTATAATTTTAATAATAATTATCGATTTGTAGAAATCTGTATTCAAAGAGTACTTGGTCGTGATATATATAACGAAAGAGAAAAATTGGCGTTTTCTATTATTATTGCTTCAGAAGGATTAGAAGCGTTTTTTAATGTTTTATTAAATAGTGATGAATACACTGAAAATTTTGGAGATAATACCGTTCCTTATCAGAGACGACGTATTATTGCTCAAAGAAGTAAAGGTGAAATACCCTTTAATTTAAAAACTCCACGTATGGGTCAAGAGTTTTTAGCAAAACAGGTTATGCCTCAATTATTATGGTCAGGATCAGTAAGAACATTTAGGCCACAAGAACAAAAGCCTAAAGCTGGAGATCCAGCATTATTTTTAAGTATGGTACTAGATGTATCTCCTATTGGTATAAAATAATTTTTATTTATCTAATTTATAGAGAGTTGATAGTATAATATATATACTATTGACCCTTTTGTTATCAATATTAACTACCTAATTTAAATGCATCAACTAGTAAACCATATATTATACCTATTTTTAGATTATTAATAATTGTCAAAATAATAAGTTGATTATTTGGATGTCTATATACTATTTTACTAATAATTTCATTATAAGCTATAATTATAGCAGCTGCTATAATACTCCAATCTCCTGTTTGTGCAGATATAGTAGAAAGTATAGTAGCAACAAAAAAACCAAATAATAAACAAATTATTTTACATTTTATATATTTAAACTGTTTATTTAAATATTGTGAAGATATTATTGTTATAAATATATAATACATATTATCATAATATTCTTATATGTTTTCTGCACTTAAAGAATTAATTATATGTTCAAAGGGTTCATTAATTATTAATTTTAGTTCAGGCGTATTAAATTGCAATTCATTTTGTACGATTTCTTCTAATATTTTTATACTTCTTATAGTTGGACCAATAGGTACGTTTAATGAATTATAAGTTTCTTTTAGTCCATCTAAAACTCTTTCATTCAGAATATTTAGATCTCCAGCTATTATTGCATAGCTAGCATATCTTAAATAGTACTCTATATCTCTTAAACATGCTGCGTATCTTCTAGTTGTATATGAATTACCTCCTGGTCTAAGTAATTCAGGTTGTTCATTATATAATCTTGCTGCCGCTTCTCGAACTATTCTTGATGATTTACTATTAATTATTTCTATAGTCTTTATTCTATTGTAAGCATTAGAAAAGTAGTTTTGTATTCTATTTAATGCAAAACTATCTAAATACTTCCCTGTTACATCATATTTATCTAATATACTTGTTATTGCATCTTTCATGTTTTATGTCTCCAAATAAATATTTGTTTATTGTTTAAATGATACTAAAATATTTTCTTTTTTGATTACATTAAGATTATTCTTATTTTATTGTATTTATTTAGTCATTTAGTCTTCAATATATTGATATTGTATAATAATTTAAGAAAGATTTATGATACAAATATCTTTATATTATGGATTTTAATTATTGTTTAATTAGTATTACAAAAAATTTAAACATTTCATTATATTTATTTTTTGAAAAGAATAATCATCCTATTTGTATTACAGCTAAAAGATCTCATAATATGTATGTCTTGATGTCTTTACATAATTTTTTTCATCTTTTTTCTATGGAACATCATCTCTATTTAGGTAAAGAGTTATATAAAGCAGAATTAGCCTTGATTTTTAATCAAGAATATATTCAAAGTTGATATTTCTATAAAAAGTTTAGATTGACTATTATTAGTAACTAAATTATATTGTCAAAGTATATTTAAGGGCATGTAACTCAGTGGATAGAGTACCAGATTCCGATTCTGATAGTCGAAGGTTCAAATCCTTCCTTGCTCATATAATATTTTTAATTATTATGTAATTAATACTATCGTTAGTTCGAAATTTTAAGTTATAATTAAAATGCAGGGACTGTTAGGCTTCTACATATATTACAGTATGTTTAAAGTTGAGACAAAAATCAAACTTAAATTTATATATAATTTAAAATAAATGCAAAGCATCAAATAGTTTCTTTATCTAAAAACTTAATATCAGTATAATTTTATATTTTAGTCTGTTATATATTTTTAGAATGTTAAAAAGTATTATCAGAATATTTTTTAATTTGTAAATTATGATTACTCTTAATTTCTTTAGAATTTTAAGTTAAGTAAATGAATATTAATTCTCCATATGTCTCTCACTTTTATATTAAATAATTTTATTTTGTTAAAGTAAACTTTGTATATTGTATTTATATGGACGTGGGTTCAATTCTCACCAGTTCCATTAAAGGTTTTTAATTACTTATGTTTTTTTATTATATAAATAGTAATATTAATTATATTATATATTTTAAGTAAGAAAAATGAAAATTTTATTTTCTAATATATATTTCTATATATTTTTATTTGATTTCTTAAATGAATATATAATATATTTGGCTCATGTATATCTATATTATTATAGTATCAATAAATATTAACTTCTTTACTAATGATCATTTATCAATTATTAAAACATTACTCTTTTAACGCAAATAATATTAATTTTATTTCTAGTATAACAACTCAAAAATATAATTATTATAATTATGTTGCCATGGTAGATATTCGTGATAATATAGAAGGTTTATTCAGAGTTAAAAAAAATTATGATGATTTCTATGAGAATATAAAAAGTTTAGCAAATAAAAAATTAGTTTCTCGTAATTTTATGATCAAATTATTAAATATATATTGGCAAGAGACTATTTTTATTTCAAAATCGAATTCATTATCTAATACTTATAGTAATCAATTAAAATCAGATGGATTGGCAATATATAAAAATCAATATAAAAAATTCTTATCAGGTTTTAGTAAAGCTTTATCACTTGGTAGAATAGAAGTTGCTTTTAATGAATATAATAAAAATAATCAAATTAATAATTCATTTAATTATGATATTAAATACATATGGAGAAAAGGATTTAATGGTTTAATAACACAAAATTTCTTGCATTTATTATTTGAATATAATCAAATTAGAATTTTTAATAATCAAAAACTAAAATTATTAAATAATTTACAGTTAAAATATTTTCCTCTTTTTACTATTGTTAATAAATCATCTCAAATCATTATTTCTGAACCATCTGATGAATTAATATATAATAAAAATTTTTTAGATAAATTATATCAATGGTATTTTTATAGATTTTCTATGAATAATAAAAATAAGCCTGTATATCAAGGTTTATTTTTTATTAATCCTAATGATGCTTTAGAATATAAGCAATACATTGAATATAAGCATAAATCCATAAATAAGCAGCCAAATTTGAGTATTTTACCATGTAATTTGAGTTTCTATTATCAAGTATTTTATAAATTGTCATTAAAAATACAATTTTATTTAATTCCTGATTTAAAAGAATTAGGAAAATTAATTAATATTTATCAACATAAAAATAATGTTTCTTTTCATAGAAAACAAAAATATAGTTTATCTTCATTTCAAGGACAACCAATATATGTGATTCAGCCATTAATAGTAAAAAATAAAAAAACTAAACAAACAGAGTCTATTAAATATAGTTATTCCTTTAATAAAAAATTAGATAAAAAAATCAATGATTATATTTTTTTAAATTATAATGTTGCTTTATTTGCTTGGAAAAAATTTATTAAAGATAATATAAATTATAATTTACCAAGTAAACCACCTGTAATTGTATATAATTTAGAAGATTTTATAAATCATAATAGTAATAAATATGATAATAATACATCTTTAAGAAACTGTATATTTATTCCTTCAAAAGAGTCTTTTGATTTTTTAAAATCAAATTTATTTCTAAAATCGCAACAAACTACTTACAAGAATTTTACATATAATTTAATGACAATAAAAACAATAATTAACAGAATTATTTGGTCTTTAACTAGTAAACAACCTGTAAATTTATAGTTTTTATTGCAAATCTAAAATATAAGCAAGATGATATATGATAATAAATAATTTTGTTTACGAGTATTATTTTCTCGAATAGTACTCAACAATTAGCAATTCATTTAATTCGATTGCTACCCATTCTCTTTCCACTATTCCATTTATTTTACCTGTTAATTGATTTTTATCTAACTCTAAATGATTAGGTATACTCAATAAACCTGGAAAATCTAAATATTTTTTTATTAAAACTTGTGAAGATTTTTTTTGTTTAACTTGAACAATATCTCCTGGCCTACATTGATAACTGCAAATAGATACATTTTTGTTATTAACTTGTATATGATTGTGATTAACTAATTGTCTAGCTGCAGGTATCGTAGGTGCCATACCTAGTCTAAAAATTATATTATCTAATCTCATTTCTAAAATTTGTAGTAGTATAAGGCCTGTTGCACCTTGTACTTTTTTAGCATTTTTAATATATCTTAAGAGTTGCCTTTCATTTAAGCCATAGTTAAATCTTAGCTTTTGTTTTTCTTCTAGTCTTAATGAATATTCTGATGGTTTACGTGATTGTTCTCCATGTTCTCCAGGTAAAGATTGTTTTTTAGATTTTTTTCTTGTCAATCCGGATAAATTTCCTAAACGACGACAAATTTTTAAACGTGGTCCTCGATAACGAGACATAATTATTCCTTATTTTATTTATTAGCTATTATTTAATTACAATATTTACTATAAGTAAAATTTTATATAAAAGTTATTTAGTTATAGTTTTTTTTGGTGATAATATCATTATCATTTGTTTACCATCTTTAGATGGTGGTTGTTGTATATCTGCTATTTTTTTTAGATCCTGAGCCATTTTTTTTAATAATTCTATCGCTAAATTTACATGCTGAATTTCTCTACCTCTAAATGTAATAATTGCTTTTACTTTATCTCCTGATTGTAAAAAACGTAATGCTTGATTTATACGTACTTGATAATCATGTTCTTCTATTTTATAACGCATTTTAACTTCTTTTAAAGTTACATGATGTTGTTTTTTACGTGCTTCTTTAGCCTTTTTTTCTTGAATAAATTTATATTTACCGTAATCTAGTATACGACAAACTGGAGGAGTAGATTTATCACTAATCATTACTAAATCTAGGTTTTGTTCTAGTGCAAGATTTAATGCATCAACAGATGTGTAGATTCCTATTTGTTTGCCTGCTACATCAATTAAGCGAATTTTTCCTATTTTAATTTCTTCATTTATAAGAGGATAATCATTATTTCTTTTTTTTATTTTGTTTGATTTTTCTAACACTGATTAATAATAAAATATATAAGTTTATATAAAAAGTTGGCAAATACCTGTAAATTATTATACCATTACATAAATAATAACATTAAGCTAACTATAAGCAAAAGCAATTTTTTATGAAACATACATTATCTGTTCTTGTAGAGGATGAAGCTGGTGTGCTTTCTAGAATCGCTGGTTTATTTGCTAGGCGTGGATTTAACATAGAAAGTCTTGCAGTAGGACCTGCAGAAAAACCTGGAATATCTAGGCTAACTATGATAGTTCCTGGGAATAATAGAGCCATAGAGCAATTAACTAAGCAACTATATAAACTTATTAATATTCTCAAAGTTCAAGATATTACTAATATTCCATGCGTTGAGCGAGAATTAGTTTTAATAAAAATTAAAGCTTCTTCAGTAACAAGATCTTCTATTCTAGAAATAGCAAATATATTCAGAGCTAAAGTAGTTGATATGGCTCATGAATACTTGATCTTAGAGGTGACTGGAGACCCAGGAAAAATGGTTGCTATTGAACAGTTATTAAGCCAATATGGTATTGTAGAAATTGCACGTACTGGAAAAATTTCTTTAACTAGAGCTTCTAATGTAGATACGGAATTTCTAAGAAATACTTTACAAAAAACAACTATAATATATAATTAATTTATAATTATTAAGCTAACCAAAATCCAGGTTTTTCTGCAAAAGATGCACACTCTACTAAATCCCATTCTAATTTTATATCATAATAAGCTTGATTAATATTGACTTGAATTAATGTATTATTAGGAGTAAATAGTGTGTCATATTTTTTTGATATTGGTTGATTATGTTGCATTAAAATAATATTATATGTTGTACAATTTTTTACATGTTGACAATTAATACATATACACATTTTTCTCTCTTTTTATTTATTGGGGGTGGAGGGACTTGAACCCTCACGATCATTATAGATCAACAGATTTTAAATCTGTTGTGTCTACCATTCCACCACACCCCCACATAGTTCCTATGTTTACATTTACTAAGCGGCACCCAGATTCGAACTGGGGATAAAGGATTTGCAATCCTCTGCCTTACCACTTGGCTATACCGCCTTAGTATAATTAATCATATTTAAAAATACGTGATTTTGTCAAGAAATATATAAATTAACTTGTAAACAATCTACTTTTTAAAATATCTTCTGATTGTATAGTTACCAAATCGTGCTTAGTCAGCACTTTATCACCACTAATAAAAATACGGTTTGCCTGTCTCATTCTTGCTCTATCTATAGCATTACGAATACTTCTTGCATTAGCAAAATGAGGTTGTTTCATTCTTCTTTCTGCATACTCTAATAATACCTTATCTGCATCTGGTGCAAATCTATACTGTTGTTCTTCTAGCATAAGCTTAGCTATTTCAAGTAATTCTTCTGCAGTATAATCAGGAAAATCTACATGATTTGTTACTCTAGAAGACAAGCCAGGATTTGATTCATAAAATTTTTCCATTCTGTCTTTATATCCTGCAAATATCACAACTAAATCATCTCTCTGATTTTCCATTACTTGTAATAAAATTTCAATAGCTTCTGCTCCATAATCTCTCTCATTATCTGGCTTATATAGATAGTATGCTTCATCAATAAATAAAACACCACCCATTGCTTGTTTTAAAACTTCTTTTGTTTTTGGTGCAGTATGTCCAATATATTGTCCTACTAAATCATCACGTGTTACTGTTAATAAATGTCCTTTACGAATATAACCTAATCTGTTTAGAATATCTGCCATCTTCATTGCGACTGTTGTCTTTCCTGTACCAGGACTGCCTGTAAATGACATATGTAAGCCAGGACTACCTGAAACAAGATTTAAATTATTTCTTAAACGATCCACTAATAAAAGAGCTGCTATTTCTCTTATACGTGTTTTTACTGGTTTTAAACCTATTAGTTCTTGTTCTAATTCATCTATTACTTCTTGTATTTGAGTTTTATCGTATTCTTCTTGTAAATTTACAAGAGTATCATCTGAAAAATATTTTGTCATAAAAAGATTAAATTTTTAATGTTATTGAAAAATGTATATAGAAAAGACTACAATAGTAATTTTTTCTATATACTTCAGTATATTATTATCTTATTTTTGTAAATTAAAAATATTAATAACGAGAACCTTCAGGCTTAAATGTAGCATAACTACGGAAGCAATATTTTTGATTACGAGAAACATCTTCTGATCTAATTAATTCAAAACCTGGCTCATAAGCTGGTCTATTAATAATAAAAGATAAAGAACAACTTTCAACACCTCTAGTATTATCGAAAGCATTTACTTTAATATAAATATTTGAGTGTTGTTTACGGCAACTATTAATTTCGTACATTACTTCAGCAGCATCTTTAATAGCAAATAAAGGTAATCCCCAAAGTTCCCAATAACTATTTCTTGGATGAGGATCTTCAGTATATTCTATATTAATTGCCCAATTTTGAGATATTGCGTAATTAATTTGTTTAGTAATTTGTTCGTCAGTTAAATCTGGTAGGAATGAAAAAGTTCCTTGTGTTAATCTCACTACTTGTACTCCTTGAATATTTAAGCAATTATATAAGATTTTTCAGCTTGTTTTTGTTATATAAATTTTAGTCAATAATATACTAAAGTTATTTAAACGTTAGCTGTTGGAGTTTCTACGAAATCAGCTGTGTCTGTAGAAGTATAGTTAAAAGTAATATCTTTCCATAAATCTAATGCTGTTTGTAGAGGACCACATGTTTTTGCTGCATCTTGTAAAATTTGTGGGCCTTCAGCAACATAATCACGCCCTTCATTACGAGCCATAACCATTGATTCTAAAGCTACCCTGTTAGCTGTTGCACCAGCTTGAATGCCATCAGGATGTCCAATAGTACCACCTCCAAACTGAAGTACAACATCATTACCTAAATAATCAAGAAGTTGGTGCATTTGACCACAGTGGATACCACCAGAAGCAACTGGAGTAACTTTACGTAAAGATGCCCAATCTTGTTCAAAGAAAATTCCTTGAAGTAAATTAACTTCTAGATATGGTAATAATAAAGTATTATAGAAACCTTTAATCATTAAAGGATCTCCTTCTAATTTACCCACTACAGTACCTGCATGAATGTGATCTACACCAGACATACGCATCCATTTACAAATTACACGGAAATTCATACCATGAATTTTTTGACGAGAATATGTAGAATTACCAGCACGGTGTAAATGTAAAATCATATCATTTTTACGTGCCCAGATTGCCATAGTTTGAATAGCAGTATAACCAATTACAAGGTCAATCATAATAATAATACTTCCAAGCTGTTTAGCAAACTCAGCTCTTTCATACATATCTTCCATTGTAGCAGCAGTTACATTTAAATAATGTCCTTTAACTTCTCCTGTTGCTGCAACAGATCTATTTACACCTTCCATAGAATATAGGAACCTTTCTTTCCAACGCATGAATGGTTGAGAATTGATATTCTCATCATCCTTTAAGAAATCTAGTCCACCTTTAAGACCTTCATAAACTACACGACCATAGTTTTTTCCAGATAAACCTAGTTTAGGTTTTACAGTTGCACCAAGGAATGGACGACCAAACTTATCCATACGTTCACGTTCAGAAATAATCCCTGTTGCTGGTCCTTGGAAAGTTTTTAAATAAGCAACTGGTATACGCATATCTTCTAAACGTAAAGCTTTAACAGCTTTAAAACCAAAAACATTGCCAATAATTGAAGCTGTTAAATTTGCAATAGATCCTTCTTCAAAAAGATCAATATCATATGCAATAAAAGCAAAATACTGGTCTGATGTATTAGGTACAGCATCTACTTTGTATGCTTTTGCTCTATATAAGTCGCAAGCAGTTAAAAGATCTGTCCAAACAACTGTCCAAGTTGCAGTAGATGATTCACCAGCAACAGCAGCTGAAGCTTCAACCGGATCTACTCCTGGTTGTGGAGTTACACGAAACAAAGCTAATACATCTGTATCTTTAATTACATATTCAGGATCCCAATATCCCATTTTAGCATATGGGATTACACCAGACTCGTAACGTTCATTTTTAATCCTTGTCCGTTCTTCTACAGATTGAGACATGTATTCCTCCTTGAATTTAAGGCAGTATCATTAGGTTATGGTTAGTACAGTAGTCGTATTAGATAGAAAATAATAATCATATTATTTATCTTCATTACAGCTGTGAATATAAAATAGATGTTTCTACTTTATATTAATTTAACCTTAATAATAAATTTATCATTATATCTATATTAAATAATTGCAAGCTTATTTATAATATTGATAAGATTTTTTAATGTCAAAAATATTTATTTAAAATTACATTAAATAAAAATAAAAAAACAATCATAGAAAATATCAGACTCTATATGATAAAATTTGTACAGAAAGAAGAAAAATATGGAGATTGTATATTGCCTGTAGTTGAAGTAAATGATTCTTCTTTTAATAAAGAAGTTATAAATGTTAAACAATTAGTCTTAGTTGATTTTTGGGCTCCGTGGTGTGGTCCATGTCGAATGGTAGCACCGGTAGTTGATATTATTGCAGAAGAATATAAAAATAAAATAAAAGTTGTTAAAATTAATACAGATGAAAATCCAACAACAGCAACAGAATACGGTATAAGAAGTATTCCTACATTAATGATTTTCATAAATGGTAGAAGAATAGATACTATCATTGGTGCGGTGCCTCAAACAACTTTATCAAATACATTACAAAAATATTTAAATAGACAAAAAAATCAAAAATTAAAAAATTATTCATAATAAAAATAAGCATCTATGTCTAAAATATGTCAAATTACAAGAAAAAAATCTAATAATGGATATGCTGTATCACATTCTAATACTAGAACTAAAAAAATACAACAAATAAATTTACAAAATAAAAAAATTTGGTCTTATAAAAAAAATAAATGGATTAAAGTAAAAATTTCAACAAAAGCTTTGAAATCTCTTTATAAAAAATAAACATAAAATAAAAATCAAATAAAATATATAATATATTAATATAGATAGTGACAATTATTAAAAATTATGATATTATATATTTTAGTATCAATTAAGATCATTTTGGGAGAAAAAAATGGAATATATAGACAACCTATTTTTAACTAATGATGATGATTATGAAAATGATGAAATGACATCTTATCAACCTATTGGATGGTCATCTGTTTGTTTCAATCAAACACTAAATTACTATATAGAACATAATTCAATTTATAATAATCATGAATTAGAAAATAAGCAAATAAGTACAGATTAAAATATTGAAGAATTATAAGTACAAAATAATGATGCTAAGATAAGGTAGCATCTTATATATCACTGCTAGTATAGCTCAATTGGTAGAGCAGCTGATTTGTAATCAGCAGGTTACGGGTTCAAGTCCCTTTACTAGCTTTATTAAAATTATTTACAATAAACTTAGGCCTACACTTTGTAATATAGGTATATTAGCTAATAATAAATAAGCAAATCCAGCACCACCGACTGCACCAACTAAAAAACCAGCTGTAAATTGACTCCAACCTTCTTTTGTTTGCAATAAGTCTTTAGAATTCTCGATATTAAATGAAGTATTACCATACATAGATAGACAAGTTGTTAAAATAATAATTAAACCAACTGCAGATAAAAAACCTGAAAGTAAAGCAACATCTGTATTTCGTAATGGTCCTAATTTATCAAAAGGCCCTACTAAAAAATATCCATGGGCCATACCTATTTCCAAACCTCTTAACAATGGAGATAAACCACGTCTATAAGCGGGTAAGTTACTTAATAAGCCTTTAGTAAAGCTTGAGGTACTTACTGGTGTTGATAAGTTTCCTACAAAAGGATCATTATTATAAGGTTGAATAAAATCTGACATAAGTTTGTACTCCACAAAATATATAATAATATATACCATAGCAAGATCTATAGATTTTGACTATAATTATTACATATATCTTAAATATATATGTAATAATTATTAATGAATATATTTTTTTCTAAAAAAGGAATTTGTTGTTACTATGTCTATTACTATTAGCTATTTGTTATTTATAACTATTTTTGTTGCCTTAGCTTTAGGTTTATTCTATGGCTTACAAGCCATAAAACTAATTTAAAATTTAATAAAAAGTAAAAAAATATTAAATTTTGAAGATTAATAATCCAAATAAGAATACCTTTTTTGGGTATTATTATTTATATAAATTATGCATTTATTTTGAAATTCGAATATATATTATGTTTAATATTAAAACTGATAAGATTGTAGGTTCTCGTAGATTAAGTAATTATTGGTGGGCTATATGTATATTAATAGGTGGGTCTAGTTTTTTCTTAGTAGGTCTATCTAGTTATTTACATATAGAACTATTACCTTTTACAAGATCTTCAGAAATTTTGTTTATACCACAAGGTATAATAATGGTTTTTTATGGTACTATAGCTATACTTATTAGTCTATTTCTATGGTTAAGCATATTTTGGAATGTAGGGGCAGGATATAATAAATTTAATAATGATCAAGGAAAAATTATAATTTTTAGACTAGGATTTCCTGGAAAAAATCGTATTTTAAAATTAGAATATGACATTAAAGATATTCGAGCTATTAAAGTCAATATTAAAGAAGGAATTTCACCTAAAAGAGAAATTTATTTAAAAACAAAAGACAATAGGGAAATTCCATTAACACCTGTTGGACAACCTTTATCACTCTTTGAAATTGAAGAAAAAGCAACTTTTTTAGCAAAATTTTTAGATATTATTTTAGAAGGTATGGATTAATAAATTTGTAAATATTTTAATAGCCAGCTATTGAGTCAATTGATATATTTATGTTATCCTTGATGTATAGCGGGTATAGTTTAGTGGTAAAACCTTAGCCTTCCAAGCTAATGATGCGGGTTCGATTCCCGCTACCCGCTTTTTACTTTAAAATTTATTATATTATGCATCTGGCTGGATTCGAACCAGCGACGTCCTTTTTAAGGATGGCGGATTATTAGAGTCGATATCATAGATACCTCTCCTACAAAACCGTACATGAAATTTTCACTTCATACGGCTACTACCTATTTTTTATTCCTATAACATAAATATATAAAAAAATAAATAATGAAAATAGAATAATTTTATACAATTAATATAAATTTGATATAAAGAAAAATTATTTATATATATCTCAATCTTATAATTATTAAATATTGTATAAATATTACGAAATGTTTGATTATTTTTTTGAAAGATATTAAATGTATATATTAAGTACCATTCTAATCCATTTGATATAATACAACTCATTAGTATATATAAACAATGAAATATAGATGTATATAAATCATGATAAATACTTTTTATATTTTGATAATTCAACCAATTATTTATATAATATTGTATGGATGGTAAAGATTGAATTCTTTTAATACAATATAATACTGCTAAGTATTGCATATTTTTATTAATGAATAAAGTAAAAATATGACTTTTCTCTGTATTTTGATTTTTATCATACAAAAAGTGCTTATCATGATTTATATAAGAAGATTGATTCAATTTGGCTAAATCAAGTTTATAAGCAGGTTCTAATTTAGCTTCCCATTCTGGTTTTAAACATATATATACTAAATATTGTTTAATATATTCTAAAATTATTTTTAGACTTTGTTTACATTTTTGAAAATAGAATAAATTTATATATATATATAATTTTTCTATATCCTTTATTATATATTTTGTTTTACTATAATTATTATAGTAATTATTAATATTATTAATAATTTTTTGTATAGCAAAAAGCTTGATATCACTAGAATTCATTATATAATCTTGAAGCTTATAAACTTTATATTGATTACAGCGTTTAGAAAATTTATAAACTTTTTGTTGAATTATAAAAATTCTTTGTGATATTTTGATCCAAGGTAATGATTTCCAAGATACTAAAGAATTCAAAATAATTTTAGTCATTACATTACGATAGATTTAATTATAAATCCTAGATGATGAATAGGCGCAATACGTCTGCAATTTTATGCTTCTTATTGCTTCTTACTAATAAATATTAATCGTTGCCTTAACTTAGTTTTTTACTTTAAATTATAAAAAAATAATATTTATTAGTTACTCCGTTCCATATTTTCAAAACTTTAATTGACTTAGATTCCTCTTTATATACTACTAACCTCAAGAAAAAACCATACACATATTAACTCATAATAATTGTGTTTAAGGGTTGAAAAATTTAAATTATTTTATTATTTAAATCTATAATTAGTACTTTAAACAAGGGTTCGTTTTCCTAACCTTATCAATTATCCAAATGATCTGCTTAAACTTTTATGCAATCAAGGCTCATATAAATAAAAGTTGATCATTCGAGTATATTCATGATTTAGAATAGTTAGTTATTATACTAACAATGAAAATATAGTTATTAAATTCTTTAAACATTTTAAGAGTTAAAAGTATTTAAATGTATTTTGGTTCTATTTTTATTGTTTTTGTTGAACCTTTAACACAAACGGATCACACATGAGTCCGCTGCCTTCGGCCTCTCGGCCACAGATGCTTAATAAATATTTTAGAATGATTTGTTGTCAAAAGCAAGATTTTTACCATATTTTATTAATTATTTATATAATTATTCATTCATATTATGATATGTAGCAACGGCTGAAGGAGATATTCTATTTAAATACCTGAAAATCCAATATTTGAAGACAGTATCTAAAATCACGGGAAATGTAGATATAAATACAAAAATAAAATCTCTACTCTCAGGTAAACCAAAATGTCTTAAAATGACTTCTATAATAATTTCCCATCCATGTGGAGAATGAAAACCCACAAACATATCTGTCAACAAAATTATTAAAAAAGCTTTAGCTGTATCACTTAAGCCATAAATAAGTTGATTTATAAAAGACTTTAAAATTGAGACTTGTCTTTTATTAATAATTAATAATGATAAGAAAATAGTTCCAGATAAAAAGTCTGCCAAAATATTTTTGATAGCTGTAGAACTTTCATTGGTATATTCTGCTGCTATTTCTAATGCTTTTTGAGTAATTTGGCTATCTATAAAAACACTAGAAGAATTTTTTATTTCACCAACTAATATATCGAAATGCAATTTTTCTTCAAAACGTTGTAATTCAGCAAATGCTCGCTCTTCTTGTGATTCATTCAGAAAAATGCTATGCTCATGTTGATTCCATAAATAATTTATATAAGGCCCAAAAATAAAACTTTTTGATATTTGATTTACAAGTATAGGTATAATCAACAAAATAAGTAAATATTTGACAGATGTTACAGTTTGATAACGCGATACCTTAAATTCTTCTAACAATTCTGTTTCAGCATTTGGATCTAATTCTTTTTTGAATTTCTCGAATAACTTACTAATAGATCTAGGTATAAGACCCGTTTTATCTAATGCTGACTTGTTAATTTTTTTCAAATTCCAATACTTCATTGTATTTTTAATAATAGTAAAATATTATAAAACCAATTATTATTTACAAGCTGATTAAAACACAAACATAAAATAATGATAAAAAGGATAATCGATAATATATATAGAAATTATAAATTTTTTATCACTACAATATATTATATATCTAAAAAAAACAATAAAGTATTCCTTCTTTTTTATTCTATATTATCTATATTATTTATTTTTATACATCATAATAAAATTTATAATAAAAGACTAGGATTTCAGGCATATATAGTACATGTCAAAAAAAAAAATCAAGTTAATACCTTAAATATAAATGATCATAAATATTTAGCAAAAACTTTACTAAATTATAACAATAAAATAATTAAATACAAATTAAACATAAAAAAGATTTTAGAATATTTAAAAAATACAGGTTTTTTAAATCAATTAGATTATTTCATTCTTAATATAAATAACTTTAAGTATTATATTATACATATTTATTTAAATGATAATATTAAAAAAATAGAAATTCAAAATTATAAAAATTTACAGATCCCCCACAAATTGCTTATTAATATTTTAAAACCTCAATTAGGTTCTCCTATCAATTATTCTCAAATTCACAATGCTATAAACAGAATTTACACATGGTATATAGATCGAGGTTTTTCATATATATATATTACATGGAATTATAATAAGACAACACAAAGCCTATATTTAAAAACTTTTGAAGGACAAATCATTGAAAATTATTTAACAGATAAATCACATATTATTTTAAATTCAAGTATAGTTAATAAAATACAGGAAATATTAATAAAAGAATTGAATATATCAAAAAAATCAATATTTAACAAAAAAACAATTGATCAAGGAATTATATATCTTAAAAAAATACAATTATTGAAAACATGCCATTATAAAATAAAAAAATATAAACAAGGCCTAGCATTACATATTGAATATTCCATATTTACTAATCATGATGGTTATTTTTATCATTATGATTCAAATATGTATACAAACAATCTAGCATTATACAATATTATAAATCATAGTTATCCTTTCATAATTTCAATTAATCTTCATCTACTACCTAATATTTTACAAAAATTTATTTATAAAATTTCAAAAATGAATGAAGTCTATATTAATTATGTCAAATGCAAAAATAATTTAATAAAAATTTTTAATTTTAAATATTACTTACATTACATAAATTGTAATTATAAAATTCATATACAAACTATCAATAATATTCCTGAATTTGAATTTTTAATATTTGCACCTTATATTAAAATCAATAAAATTATATTTAACTTTATAAAATTAAATCTTTATCAAAAAATATATCAAACAAAAATAATATGCCCAAACAAAAGTAAAAAAGAAAGTAATATAGTAGAGAATATAAAAATAGAATCCATAGGTAACTATATAGTCTTTGATCAAAAAACCTTTAAAAAATTTAATTATCAATTAAAGTGTACAAATATCTGCAATACATTTAAAATAAGATTTTTACATTTAAAAGCATCATTCAATAAATCATACAAGCTTAATTACTATAATAGAATAGTTAAACAAAAAATTACACTAATAAATACTCAAATGAAGTATGGTAATTTGGAATATAATAAATTTTTAGAACCAGGAAAAATATTAATACTAGACTTTCTATTCCTAAAACCTCAAAAAATTATAAAAAAAAGTATTATAAATAAAAATGAATCTAATAATATAAATTTTAAATATTATCAAATAATTTTATTACCTAAATATTTAAAATTTATTGTAAAAAATACACTCAATATTTTTATAAATATTAATTCTTTTATTAGACAAAATCATCATGAAAATATTTTTAATGATATTAAATATACAAGTTTGCAAATATATTTTTATAAAAAGTATATAAGAATGTTAACATCTCAGACAAAATACTTGTATCAATTAGAATATCATATATTTCTAGGTCAATTTTATTCTTATTACATATTTAGTAATATTAATAATAAATCTTATGATAAAAACAAAATTTTTCAATATAATTATATTATAGGCTCAGGAATACAAATAAATCCACCTATTAAAAGACTACCTAAAATTCGTTTTGAATATAAAATTAATAAGTATAAAATAAATCATTATCGACTAAGATTATTTTCATCTTGCACTAATAATAATTAATTATTAACTCTTATGACATTTACATTAGAAAATTTGACAGATTATTTAGAAGGTAAATGGATATCTAATCAAACTATTTACAACCTAAAAAACAAAAAAACATATAATAATAAATTTATTACTGAGATACCATCATTAACAAGTTTGAATGATATTAATTTAAACAATATAATATGTATTACAAAAACTCATAATCAATATACTATTTACCAATACTCTTTACCAAACTTGTTAAATAAAAAACAAGGTTTTATTAATAAAACAAAAAACAAAAGAATAAAAAAGTATATATATGTTTTTAATTCTACTAAAATTCTGAAAGTAACAAATTTTATAAAAAATATTAAATATACAGAATATATTTATTTTATTGATATAAATTTTAAGTTATCATTTAGTATCATGAAAATATATGATAAATATAACGCTATTTGTTTTACTTCTGATATTAAACTATCTATAAATAAGACTAATAGCATAGATTCAGCTAGCTATTAGTAAAACACAATTATTCTAAATCTTTACGATTTGGATTTCTTGACGGGTCATTAGATAAAAAACCAAAAAAGAAAAGAGAAATAAAAAATATAACTGTGGTATAAACGAAAATCTTTAATGTAAACATAATATATTTCCTTAAAATTATACGAAACTATAACAAAATACAAACATTAAATAATATTGTACACCAAAAATGATCATTTAAAATAATTTAATTAACAGATAGTTAAACTATTCTTTCTACCATTTTTCTTAAATTATATATTTTTTTAGCTTGCATAGTTACTATCTTTATATTTTTATTATTATTACTAGTTTGTAAAAATTTAATTTTAATATATCCTTCAATAAAGATAATATCATCTTTGTTTAATATGTCGAACATATGAATAGCTAATCTACCTTTTATAACACAAATCGCTGAACGTAAGTAAACTTTTTTCTTTCTTTTCAAAAATACTATATTCATTTTTAAAAATACTTTTTGTTTACTACGATACAATCTTGGGTTACGAATTACTTTTGCTGTACTAATAAATAAATTCATAAACTTAATTTTGTTAAAATTTTGTACTCTCTATTACTTCTTTTTTATTTAACTCTCTTAATTTTTTCATTATTTTAGTAAAATATTCTTGCATATAAATATCTAATTCTACAATCTCTTGACTATTAATATTTAAAACATTAAAAACATCCTTCATTGAAGAATTAAAATTATCACCTCTGCTAATAACTTCTGTAAAAGCTAATCTATCAGAAATATGCCAGCTCCATTGAAATAATTTAGTAAATTGCTGAGTAAAATTTAATAAATAAACTGGAATTTTTATAATTTTCGATCTTTGACCAGACAATTTTTCACAAAGCTTGATAACTTCTAATGCATTCCATGCATAATTCCCAACTAACGGCAAAATAGATTTATTACACTTTTCAATTGATAAACTTTTAATAGTTAATTTAGCTATGTCTTGAGTATCCATATAGGCAATTGTTGTTTTACTTTCAGTAATCCATACAGACTTCCTTTCTAAAATTGGCAAAGCATACTGAGTAATTAGACCTTGAAAAAAACCTGCTAAAGGAAAAATTGTATAATTTAACCCTGATTCTTTTAATATTCTTTCTATTTTCAACTTCATATTCATTAAAGGAATATCTGGATATTTATAAGCATTTAATACAGAGAAAAATACATACTTTTGTATATTTGCTTTTCTAGCAGCTTCAATTATAATATATTTGCTATATAAATCTATTTGAGTTGTACTATATAAGTCAGAAGGTCTAGAAGATGAAGCATCTATGATTGCTGTAATTCCAACTAACGTTAATGGAATTGTTTCTGGAACTTTTAAGTCGCCATAAATTAGTTCAGCTCCCCATTCTTTTAAAAATGAACTTCTACGAAAATTTCTAACCAAACATTTAACTTGAAAACCTTCATCTAATGCACGTCTTACAATTTGTCTTCCTAATGTACCAGTACCACCTAAAATTAATAAACTCATTGTTTTTTTTATAATATTTAATATGTATTTAATTTATAGTAAATAGGTAGAGAGGGACTTGAACCCTCAAAACTATAGTTGTCACATTTTGAGTGTGATGCGTATACCAATTTCGCCATCTACCCTCTTAATATAATCACTGTTTTTATATATAAATCGTATTATAACAATAAAATATTAAAAAATAAATCTAATTATGTTTACTTACTTTGTTCCTCTTACATTTTTTAACGAATATATCATATCTCCCAAAACATGGTTACATTATTTGAAAGATTATCAAGAAGGATTTATGATTTTACTCTATCTGTCTTTGTTTTATTATTTTAATACTATCTATATTATTATTATTGCAATAATATCTTTGCTTATTATAATTAATCTACCTATACCAAGTAAAAAATTTCTATTAACCTTTAATAATATAATAATAAGTTTTTTTTTATTATTAATATATTTTTATATATGAACTATAAAAATCAATATAATATATATAATATCTTGAAGGAAAAAAATACACAAATAATAATACCAGAATTTTTTATAAGATCTATTTTAATTCCAATCACATACCATTTATGGCTAAAAATACTTTTTTTAACAGCCAGATATGAATTGATAATATTATATATTCTATCTTTTATACAAAATAAAAAAATAGTATTTATTTTGGCCTTATCTTCTCAATTAATTTTATTAATATCGCAAAAAATTTCTTTTCTGTATACGACTATTATTATAAGAAATACATCGTACATATTAAAATCTAATCAAGATAATACTCTATTTGCTTTCTATAGAAATCTCCTAGAATTCAATTATTTTCAAATTACAAGAATATCTTATATTATACAAATAAAAAAAATTAATTGCAGTGATTTTTCTATTACTAATATAGAAAAACACAACTTATAATTAATGATATTTTTTATAATTAGAACTAAACAAAGAGTTAAACAATATATATATATATGAAAAGGACAGAATATCATAATAGTACAACAAATAACTTAAATAGTTTCATAAATCAACCATATAAATATGGATTTCAAACTAATATAGAATCGCAAAGTTTTCCCAAAGGTTTAACAGAAGACATTGTTAAGTTAATTAGTACAAACAAAAAAGAACCTCCATACCTATTAGATTTTCGAATCAAAGGTTACAAAAAATGGAAAAAAATGCAAGAACCAACATGGGGTAAATTAAAATATAACAAAATTGATTATAATAATATTATTTATTATTCTGTTCCAAAATATAAAAAACAAATTAATAGTCTAGATGATGTAGATCCAAATATTTTGGAAACTTTTGAAAAATTAGGAATACCATTAAATGAACAAAAAAGATTAACTAATGTTGCTGTAGATGCAGTTTTTGATAGTGTATCTATTGCTACAACATTCAAAAAAGAATTAGCTAGTGTTGGTGTAATTTTTTGTTCTATATCAGAAGCAATATATAAGTATCCTAATTTAATCAATAAGTATCTGGGTTCTGTAGTACCAATAGGAGATAATTATTTTTCAGCCTTAAATTCAGCTGCATTTAGTGATGGATCTTTTTGTTATATACCACCTAATACACATTGTCCACTAGAATTATCAACATATTTCAGAATCAATAATAAGGAATCTGGACAATTTGAAAGAACATTAATAATTGCTGACAAAAATAGTTATGTTAGCTATCTAGAGGGTTGTACAGCTCCTAAATTTGATAATAATCAATTACATGCTGCAATCGTTGAATTAATTGCATTAGATAATGCAACGATTAAATATTCTACTGTTCAAAATTGGTATTCTGGTGATGATAAAGGACAAGGAGGCATTTATAACTTTGTAACAAAAAGGGGTCTATGTATTGGTAAAAGTTCTAAAATTTTATGGACACAGGTTGAAACTGGATCTGCTATTACATGGAAATATCCTAGTTGTATATTAGTCGGTCAACAATCAATAGGAGAATTTGCTTCTGTAGCATTAACAAATAATTATCAACAAGCAGATACTGGAAGTAAAATGATTCATTTAGGTGAAAACACACGAAGCAAAATTATTTCAAAAGGCATATCTGCGGGTAAATCAATTAATAGTTATCGTGGTTTAGTCAAAATTGGACCAAAAGCTCACTATTCTCGTAATTATTCATCTTGTGATTCTCTACTTATGGGTAATAAATCTAGAGCCAACACTTATCCATACTTACAAGCTCAAAATTCTCTGTCTAAAATTGAACATGAAGCATCTACATCTAAAATTGGTGAAGAGCAAATCTTTTATTTCTTACAAAGAGGTCTTTCAATAGAAGAAACATTATCTATAATGATTAGTGGTTTTTGTCAAGAAGTATTTAATGAACTGCCTATGGAATTTGCGATAGAAGCTGATAAATTACTTAATTTAAAATTAGAAGGAACAATAGGGTAAAATAATATGAATTATAACTTAATTGTTATTAATGATTTGCATGTAAGTATTAATAATGAACCTATCTTACGAGGAGTCAATCTATCTATTAAACCTGGTGAAATACATGCAATTATGGGTAAAAATGGCTCAGGAAAAAGTACATTAGCTAAAGTAATTGCAGGACATCCCAGTTATAATATTACAAAAGGTGACATTCAATTTAATGGAATAAGTATTAATAATATGACACCAGAAGAAAGAGCAGTTAAAGGTATTTTTTTAGCTTTTCAATATCCAATAGAGATTCCTGGAGTTAGTAATGCAGATTTTTTACGTCTTGCATATAATGCAAAACAAAAAGCATATAACAAAACTGAGTTAGACCCATTATCATTTTTTGAGTTTATAAGTCAAGAAATTAAAAAAATTGATATAGATACACAGTTCTTATCACGTAATGTTAATGAAGGATTTTCTGGAGGAGAAAAAAAGAAAAATGAAATTTTACAAATGATTATCTTAGACAGTAAACTTGGTATATTAGACGAAATTGATTCAGGTCTTGATATAGATGCGTTAAAAAATATAAGCCATAATATCAATTTTGCATTAACACAAGAAAAATCTATAATGATTATTACACATTATCAAAGAATATTAGATTATATAAAACCTAATTATATTCACATAATGGAAGAAGGAAAAATTATATATACTGGGAATGCAGATACAGCAAAACAATTAGAAACACATGGATATCAAAGTATCATAAAAAATAAATAGAAAAATAAAATCATAAAAAATAAAACAAGATAAATTACTATCTTGTTTTATTTTTATTATTTATAAAAAGATAATATATTTCAGAATTTTATACTATAGAGAATGCTTGTTTCACATCTTCTATAGATTTTTTCAATAATTCTTCTGATTCAGGACTTAGTTTTTTAGTATTTCGAATACTTTCTCCAAATTCTGGTTTTGAATTTCTTAAATCTTCTCGCAATGCGATAATAAAATCTTTTACTTGACTTAATGAAATATCATCTAAATATCCATTAATACCAGTATAAATTACAGCTGTTTGTTCTTCTACTGGAATAGGAGAATTTTGGGACTGTTTTAAAATTTCTCTAAGTCTTTGTCCTCTTTCTAATTGATTTTGTGTTGTTTTATCTAAATCTGAAGCAAATTGAGAAAAAGCTTCCAATTCAGCAAATTGAGCTAACTCCAACTTCAATTTTCCCGCTACTTGCTTCATAGCTTTAATTTGTGCAGCAGACCCTACTCTAGATACAGAAATACCAACGTTAATAGCTGGTCTGATACCAGAATTAAATAAATCACCTGATAAAAAGATTTGGCCATCTGTAATTGAAATTACATTCGTTGGAATATAAGCAGAAACATCTCCGGCTTGTGTTTCAATAATAGGTAAAGCTGTCATACTACCACCTCCAAGATCAGCATTTAATTTAGCTGCTCTTTCAAGTAATCTAGAATGTAAATAAAATACATCACCTGGATAGGCTTCTCGACCAGGAGGTCTTCTTAATAATAAAGACATTTGACGATAAGCTTGAGCTTGCTTAGTCAAATCATCATAAATAACTAATGTAGCTTTACCTTTATACATAAAATATTCAGCTAATGCAGCTCCTGTATAAGGTGCAATATATTGTAAAGTGGCAGGATCATCAGCATTAGCTGCAACTATTATGGTGTAATCTAAAGCTCCCTTCTCTTCTAAAGTAGATACAACTTGAGCCACAGAAGATGCTTTTTGCCCTATTGCTACATAAACACATACAACATCTTGGCCTTTTTGATTAATAATTGTATCTAAAGCAACAGCTGTTTTACCTGTTTGCCTATCTCCAATTATTAATTCTCTTTGACCTCTACCAATAGGTATCATAGAATCAATTGCTGTAATACCAGTTTGTAAAGGTTCACAAACAGACTGCCTACCAATAATTCCTGGTGCATATGATTCAATTAACCGTGTGTCCGATGTATTCGGAATACCTTTCGCATCAATAGGACGTGCTAAAGAGTCAACAACTCTACCTAAAAAATCATCACCTACTGAAATTTGAGCAATTTTTCCTGTTGCTTTTACAGAACTTCCTTCTAAAATTTCTCTACCATCACCCATCAAAACAACACCAACATTATCACTTTCTAGATTTAAAGCAATACCAATTGTTTGATCCGAAAATTCTAGCAGTTCACCAGCCATTACTTCATCTAAACCATATACGCGAGCTATACCATCTCCTACTTGCAAAACAGTTCCTACATTAGCAACTTTTATTTGCTGATCATATTCATCAATTTGTTGACGTATAATATTACTAATTTCATCAGGTCTAATATTTACCATATCATTAATACTGTATATATAATATATTGTTTATTTTTATTTAGTGATACTATCAAAACCATAAAAATTTTTATATGATTTTTAGTTTTTATGTATTACTTAAATAGAATGCCATATTTTTCAATTTACCAGCTAGACTAGTATCAATCACTTTTGAACCAATTTGAATTATTAAACCTCCTAGTAAACTAGTATCGATATTCATTTCAAGTTTTACTGTATGACTACTTGTCATATCTTTTAATTTATTGATAAGTGCTTCTTGTTGTGGTTCAGTTAAAGCAACAGATGTAGATACAGTAGCAATAGTAATTGAATCTAACTTATATACTAAATCAAAATATTTATCAATAATTAAATTGATTAAACTAATTCTACGACGTTCAACTAAAACTAATAAAAATTTTAATAAAAAACTATTAACTTGATTTAATAATAGTTTAGTAATAACACTTTTTTTAGCTTCTTTGGACATCAATGGATTATTTAAAAAAACTCTAAAATCTGCAGATTCGGCTAATAAATTTTGAATGGAAGACAAATCATTATTCATATTATCTATAATATTATTCTTATTTGCACATTCCAGAAGTGCTTCTGCATATGGTAAAGCTATTTTATCATTTACATTTTGAGAACTCATATTTTTTCTCCTAACTGCATAATGCTATAATCCACAATTTTTGATTGAATTACGGGAGTAACTTGACTTTGCAATTGTGTAGCCACTTTACTTATCGCTAAAGTTATAATTTGCTGCTGTATTTCTTTTCTAACTTGATTCTCAGCTATAGATAAAGTTGCTTTACTAGCAGATGTTAAACGTTCTATATCAAGTTTTCCTTGCTCCAATATTGATTCACGAACTTTTTGAGCTGTTACACTAGCTTCTTTCTCTATTTGTTTAATAACTATTTGCGTTTGTGCCAATTGTTTTTCAGACTCTTCTAAACGAAGATTTGCTTGCTGTAAACGTTCTTCAGCTTCTTGAATAGCAGATAAAATTTTATTTTGCCTTACTAGTAATGCTGAACCCAAAAACTGTTTTAATACATATATTAAACCAAAAAGAAGCAACAATATATTAATAACATTAGCTTCTAAAAAATTCGAATTTAAACTTATTGCTGAATGATTAACTTCATTAGCACATACAGTAAATATTCGAATACTACTATGCATAACATTCTCCCATTATAAATATAATTATTGCTATTAGTATATTTTTTTATATTAATGATTGATTTTCTAATAACTTACATTGAATTTTATCACTTAATGCATCAACCTGAGCTTCTAAAGTTTTTAATGCTTGTTCTTTTTGAACATTTAGCTGATAAGATGCTTCTGAAATTAATTTTTCAGCATTTAACTGAGCTTCTTTAATCTTAACAGAAACAATTTGTTGTGCTTCTTGCTGAGATTGTTTAATAATATTTTGAGCTTCTTTTCGAGATTGAGCTAGTTCTTGCTCATATTTTTTTGTTAATTCATTTGCTTTAAGTAAAGATGCTGAAGCAGTAGTTAAATTATTACGAATATATTCATCCCTCTCATCTAAAACTTGACTAACTGGCTTATAAAAAATGAAATTCAATACAAAAATTAATATAATAAACTGCAATGCCATTAATGGCAAAGTTGCATTGAAATCAAAAAGACCTCCTTCAACTTCTGTACTGGATGCCTGTAAAGCAAATAAAAGAGGTAAATTTATCATCTTTGTTTTTAGTTAATTTATAAAATAATATACAGAAATAAGATTTAATCAAAACGCTTAGATTAGTTTGTAATACCATTAAACTAAGCGCTAAAAAAGTTAATTAACCTGTATAAGGATTAGCAAAAAGAAGCGATAATGCTACTACTAATCCATAAATAGTTAAAGACTCCATAAAAGCTAAACTTAATAATAAAGTTCCTCTAATTTTACCTTCAACTTCTGGCTGTCTTGCAATACCTTCAACAGCATTTGCTGCTGCACTTCCTTGACCGATACCAGGACCAATTGCAGCTAAACCAACAGCAAGACCAGCAGCGACTACAGATGCAGCGGAAATAATAGAATCCATAATAAATATATATAAATTTAATACAATAAATAGACAATTAACAAATTTCTTAATTCTTCATAATATAATAATATACATCAAGAATATATTTAATGATCACCATGGCCTTCTAAAGCTTCTCCTATATATGCAGCAGATAAAGTTGAAAAAATTAAAGCCTGAATTGAACTTGCAAATAATCCTAATATCATAACTGGTAAAGGTATTAGAATAGGTACTAATAAAGTAAATACAGAGACAACTAATTCATCTGCTAATATATTACCAAATAACCTGAAACTCAAAGATAAAGGTTTAGTAAAATCTTCCAATATATTAATAGGTAAAAGAACAGGAGTAGGTTCTATATACCTAGAAAAATAGCCTATACCATTTTTACTAATACCAGCATAAAAATATGATAAAGAAGTTAATAAAGATAAAGCAACAGTGGTATTAATATCATTAGTAGGCGCTGCCAATTCACCTTCTGGCAACTCAATTAATTTCCATGGTATTAAGGCACCAGCCCAGTTACTTCCCAAAATAAACAAGAAAATTGTAGCAATATAGGGAACCCATTGCCTATACTCATGTTCACCTATTTGATTCTTGGCAATATCTTGTAAAAACTCTAGGACAAATTCCATGAAATTTTGCCATTTTTTAGGAATACGTTCTAAATTTCTAGTACCGATAAATGCTAATGATAACAAAACAGAAATAACTAACCATGATACAATGAAAACTTGACCATGAATTTTATAACTATTTATTTCCCAATATAAATGTTTACCAACTTCAACACCAGACACTGCTAAAGATAAATCTTGAATACCTCTTTGATATATAAAAACCATAATATTTATGATTAGTAAAAAAATCTTTTAATTTTAATATAAAACAATACATTATTACTTTATTAAAGTATCTAATAACACTAAAATAACTTTACTATAACGCTATAAAAAAATACTGTTATAGATAATTATATATGTATATTAACAATTATTGAACATTATTAAGTTAATTTACTTTTATTTATTAATAATATTTTCAACATCAGCAAGAAAATTATCTTCTTTTTTCTCTAAACCTTCTCCCAATAAAAATTTTTCAAATCTTCTTACTTTAATATTTTCTCCTAATAAAGCAATATGTTGTTTGATTAATTCTTCAATAGAAATATCTGTATTTTTTATAAAAGGTTGATTCATTAAAGACATTTCCTTCAACCTTTTTTCTATTCTTCCAGAAACAATTTTTTCCTGAATATCTACCGGCTTATTTAATAAATCTTCTTTTTCAGATTCTATCCTAGTTTCAAATTCAATAATACCATGATCAATATTATCTACTGATACATATTGAACAGAAGGACAAGCAACTATTTGCATTGCTAAATCTTTTGCTAAATTTTGAAATTCAGATCTTCTGGCTACAAAATCAGTCTCACAATTAATTTCTACTAAAACACCTATTCTAGATCCAGCATGTATATAACTTTCTATTATACCTTCAGCAGCAATTCTATTAGCTTTTTTACCTGCTAATGCTAAACCTTTTTTTCTTAAAGCTTCTATGGCTAATTCCATATTACCATCTGAAGATTGCAATGCTTTTTTACAATCCATCATACCAGCCCCAGTTTTATTACGTAATTCTTGAACAAATTTAGCAGGAATCTTCATTATTATTACTCCTTATTATAAGTTAGATAAATCAATAAAAAATCAAACATTTGTCAAAATTCATTAACTCATTTGACTCCCTTCTAAAATAGCATCAGCTAATTTACTAATAACCAATTTAATAGATCTAATAGCATCATCATTTGCTGGTATAGGTATATCTATAAGATCTGGATTACAATTAGTATCTAAAATACAAATAGTAGGAATTCCTAACTTAATGCATTCTTGAATAGCTGTAGTCTCTCGTTTTTGATCAATAATGATAATTAAATCTGGTATTCTTTTCATTTCTTTAATACCATCTAAATATTTTTTCAATTTATATAGTTCTCTACGTATCTTTGCAGCTTCTTTTTTAGGTAAACTATCAATTAAACCAGATTTTTCTTTTTCTTCTAAAGTTTTCAATCTCTGAACACGTGACTTAATAGTAACCCAATTAGTTAACATACCTCCTAACCATCTTTGATTAACATAATATGAATTAGAACGTAAAGCTTCCTGAGCAACAATGCCTGCAGCTTGTCTTTTAGTACCTAAAAACAGAAATTTTTTTCCTTCACGTGAACAATTTTTGACAAAATCATGAGCCTCGGTTAATAACTGAGCTGTTTGAACTAGATCTATTATATGTATGCCATTCCTCTCAGTATATATATAAGGAAACATTTTAGGATTCCATCTTCTTGACTGATGACCAAAATGAACTCCTGCTTCTAACAATTCTGATAATGATACAACCGCCATAATAGTAATTAAATTAAGTCTTAATAATATACAAAGTAAAAACTTATAAACTTTTTCACAACCACTTGATAATACACTAGCAAATTATAAAAATAATAACATAATAAATAAAAAAACATAAGTTTATTATTATATTTATTTATAATCAGAAAATATAACAGGCTCAAGTATATTAATTATCCTCTTTTGTATTATTTAACTTTTTATTAATCTTAGAATGATAATTTCGAACACTTCTATCGTCAACAATAATATCTTCAAAACTAGAGATAACTGCTTCAGGCTTTGTACTTACAGAATCTGATATATTAGATTGATTAATAGATTTATTTAATTTAGGACTATAACTATTAAAACCTGTACCAGCTGGTATTAAACGACCAATAATTACATTCTCTTTTAAACCTCTTAACCAATCTAACTTACCAGAAATAGCTGCTTCTGTTAATACTTTTGTAGTTTCTTGAAAACTAGCTGCTGAAATAAAGCTTTCTGTATTTAATGAAGCCTTAGTAATTCCTAAAAGTATAGGACAATAAAAAGCTTCTTCTTTATTTAGAACAGATAATGAATGATTTACTGACTCAACTTTTTGTAATTCTACAATTTCTCCAGGTAAATACTCTGTTTCACCACCTTTTTCAATTCTCACTTTAGAAGTCATTTGTCTAACAATAACTTCAATATGCTTATCAGCAATTTCTACTCCTTGTGATTGATATACTAATTGAACTTCTTTAATTAAAGATAACTGAATATTTAATAAACTTAATCTTGTTGCATCATACATACTTAACCCTTGACATAAATATGATCTAAAAGTTGACTCTAAGATTAAATGAGGATTAAAAGAATTATCAGATTTTTTACGTGCTTCTAGTATTTCTTCGATTCTAGGTAAACCTTGAACAATATCACCCGTTTTATCCCTTTCAAACATTAAAGTAGCTATATTATCTCCTCTTTGTACTAAACTATTATCAGTTACATGTAATATAGATCCTTTTGAAATTAAATACGGTTGGCCTATTCTTAAAATAATCTGATTATCTCTTATAGCAATTATTTTTCCTGAATTATAAGTAACTAAATTAGAAGCTATTTCATCTCCTGCATAAACCCAATCATTTACTTTAATTTTAACTAATTGGTCATTATTAAAAGGAATATATTTTACATCTATAGAAGTAGTAATTAAAATACGACGATTAGAATATTTATTCTTTTGAATATGTTGAACTGTACCTGATATGCTTGATAATAAATCTGTTTGAGCAATAATAGAATTATATTTTATATATTGACCATTTTTTACCTTTATTAAAGTTTTAGCATAAAAATTTTTATTATTTTCTACAGAAAATTCTTTAAAAGATAAAATATCTGAAGTAGTCAGTTTCAAAGAAAATAATGATTCAGAATACTGTACTAAATTAATTTTACTTACTAAATTAGATACTGAAGAATTCAATTTTACAACTAAATGTGTTTTTAATAAATCAATGCCATAAATAGATTTTACTCTAGCACCATCACGATAATAAGTACGTCTTATAATTTCTAAATTGAACATATTCAATCCAAAAGAATCTTTTGTATAAGATATAGCAGAGGCTTTTTTAGGAACAGAATATACAATTACGGGTCTAATTAAGATAAAGTCTTCTTTTTGATTTTGCATATACTCCCAATAAACTAATTTATCAGCTACTATATTATCTATTACTTTTTCACCAGGTCTTAAAAAACCTCTACGTTTATTAAGATATAATGATATATGAACTTTTTTTTCCTTAACATGATAGACTTTACATGGTTTAATTATTATTTCACGAATAATTCCATCTCTTTGGATGACCTCCAAAATACCTGCATTATTTGCAAATACATTCTTAATAATTTCTGTCCCAACACTTATAAAATCACCATGATTTACTAATAATAAGGATACATCTTTATTAACTTCATGAGTTTCTTCAGGTATCCACAAAATATATCCTGATCCTATAATATCATAATATTCATAACTACTATGAAACTTTTTTTTAGAAATCGAAAGATCTAAATATTTAATAATTCCACCAGTCTTTGTTTTATAAATACTTGTCACTAAATCACCTATAACTTGATCATGAACTACTTTTTGTTCTGTATCAATATTTATAAGGAATCTATCTGTATCATTTATTGAAAGAATATAATTACTATAACTATTTTTTTTATCTAAATAAACTTGAACATTAGTGCAAGTTTTAGCGGATGTTATAATTTGTACTTCTTTATAAGGGGATTGATTTTCTAAAATTTCGATAATACCACTATAACGACTTACAAGCTGAATTTTTGCCAATAAGCTATCGTCATAAATTTGTTGATTTTGTTCAATAACTAACTGAGCATCATCTGGTATATTATAAACAATTCCAGATAAAATCCATAAAACACCACTACTAGATATGGTATGAGCTATATTTCTATCAAGATAAACATCCTTAGAATTAAAATCTTTTAAATAAATGCTACCAGAAAAATCTGCTGTTATTGCTTTTTGAGCTTTTTCTTTTATAATACGATTACTTAAAGGATATTCGGCTATTACATGACCTTTATATATTTGTTGGTTATTTTTAACTAATAATAAAGCACCTTTTACTAAATTAATAAAATATTTTTTTCCAGATAAATTTATAATTTCTATTTTACAATCTTCTGTTATAAGCATAGCAGAATCCCCATAGCGTGTACGAGCATTTACCATCTGCATATTATCTAAATACTTAACTTGTCCATCAATAGGATTAATAATTTTTTGAGCTAATTCACCAGTAAACACACCGCCTGTATGAAAAGTTCTCATAGTCAATTGAGTTCCAGGTTCACCAATAGATTGCGCAGCAATAATACCAACTGCTTCACCAAGATCCACCATCTGACCATGTGCTAAATTCCAACCATAACATAATTGACATACTGAACCTACAGCGTCACAAGTAATAGGAGATCTAACTAAAACATTTTTACAGCCCAATTTAACAATTGTAGTAGCTAACCAAGGATCAATAAGTTGCCCAGCACGTGCTAAAATAACATTTGAAACAGGATCTCTTATTTCTTCTGCAAGAACCCTGCCTAATAATGCTTGATCTAAATTAATCAATATTTTATTATGATCCATCATATCTTCTAATAATATGCCTTTATCAGTTTTACAATCTAATTCACGGATAATTACATCTTGAGCAACATCCACTAATCTTCTTGTTAAATAACCAGAATCAGCAGTTCTTAAAGCTGTATCTACTAAACCTTTACGAGCACCATAAGATGAAATAAAATAATCTGTAACTGTTAGACCTTCTCTAAAATTACTAGAAATAGGTAAATCAATAATTTGACCCTGTGGATCTGCCATTAAACCTCTCATACCAACAAGTTGTCTTACTTGAGAAATATTACCACGAGCACCAGAAAAAGCCATCATATATATTGTATTTAAGGGATCTGTATTTTTAAAATACATTATCACTTCTTTTTTTAAAGCTTCACTAGCATTATTCCAAGTATCAATTACTTTTTGAAATCTTTCAACAGCTGTTATTTCACCTCTTTTATAACGATCATCTGTACATTCAATTGATAAAATTGTTTGTTTTAAAAGATTTTGTTTTTGAGGTGGTATTCGTAAATCTTCTAAACTTAATGAAATACCTGCTTGTGTTGCATAATAAAATCCTAAATCCTTCAATTTATCAACCATATTAGCAGCCCGCGCAATACCATAATTTCTAAATGCCCATATAACAATTTTTTTCAGTTGAGCTTTATCTATAATATTATTAATAAATAATGGATTTACAAAGCTTTTCTTCATAATTAATATTTGTATAGAATAAATTTAAATTAAACTAAAGATTCATATATTGCATGATTAAATAAGATACGACCAGGAGTTGTACGTATGTACTGAACTAATATTTTATTATCACAATTCTTTTTAACTATTATATTATTAAAAACATATGTAGTAATATTATCATAATCAATATACTTGTCAATTAATTTTTCATTATCTGATTCTAAAAATTCGTTAAAACGCACCCAAATAAATGCATGTAAATCAATTTTTTTTTGTTGATAAGCTTTTAATACATCACTTAAACTAGAAAAATATTGACCTTGACCTTTTTGAGAAGCAGGATTATTTGAAGTTAAATAATAACAACCTAAAACCATATCTTGACTAGGCATTAATATAGGTTGACCAGTAGCAGGAGATAAAAAGTTATGAGGAGCTAACATTAATAATCTAGCCTCTGTTTGAGCTTCTAAAGATAAAGGTATATGAACTGCCATTTGATCTCCATCAAAATCTGCATTAAAAGCAGGACATACTAAGGGATGTAATTTAATTGCTCTTCCTTCTACTAATATAGGCTCAAATGCTTGAATTCCTAAACGATGTAAAGTGGGCGCTCTATTCAATAAAACAGGATGACTATAAATTACTTCTTCTAAAACACTCCAAACTATGGGCTCATTTTTTTGTATGATTTTTTTTGCAGCCTTAATATTATTTACTAAACCTTGCAAAATTAAACGATGAATAAGAAAAGGTTGAAATAGTTCCAAAGCCATTTCACGAGGTAAACCACACTGATGTAATTTCAAACTTGGGCCTACAACAATAACTGACCTTCCAGAATAATCTACACGTTTACCTAATAAATTTTGCCTAAATCTACCTTGTTTACCTTCAATTATATCTGATAAAGATTTTAAAGGTCTATTATGAGCTCCAACAACCGTTCTACCACGACGGCCATTATCCATTAATGCATCTACTGCTTCTTGCAGCATTCTTTTTTCATTCCTAATTATAATTTCTGGCGCTAATATAGCTTTTAATCTAGCCAAACGATTATTTCTATTAATAATCCTACGATAAAACTCATTTAAATCAGCTGTAGCAAATCTACCACCATCCAATTGAACCATTGGTCTTAAATCTGGAGGAATTACAGGTATTACAGAAAAAACCATCCAGGCTGGTTCTGCACCTGTAGAGATGAAATTTTCTAATAACCTTAATCTTTTCATCTTTTTATTAAACTTCGGAGAAGGATTTTTTGATACTTTAGGTGGCTTTAAAGCTTCTTCTCTCAATATTTCCACAGTCATTTCTAAGTTTATATCTTTTAATAATTTCAAAATTGCTTCTGCACCTATACTAACCTCTATGCCAAATAAATTTGATGACTGGGGATATAATTTATCTTCTAAAGACCTCCATTCATAACCTTCTAATAACTGTTTATAATTTAACTTTTCATAATTACCAGTATGAGTTACAATATAAGAATGAAAATATACAATTTTTTCAACCTCTTTAACTGTTAAATCTAATGCTAAAGCAATATAGCTAGTACTTCCTTTTAAATACCATACATGAGTTACTGGTGCTGCAAGTTCAATATAAGCCATTCTATGACGTCGAACTTTTGATTCTGTAACTTCAACGCCACATCTTTCACAAACTACACCTTTGTAGCGAAAACGCTTATATTTTCCACAATGACACTCCCAGTCTTTTACTGGACCAAAAATTCTTTCACAAAATAAACCATCCATCTCTGGTTTTAAGGTTCTATAATTAATAGTTTCTGGTTTAGTAACTTCTCCTACAATCTGTCCATTAGGCAATACCCTTTCTCCCCACTGTCTAATTTTTTCGGGAGAAGCAAGACTTATCTTTACATAATCAAAATGTTGCTCAAATTTACTCATATATGTTTTTTTCTTACCATACTACAAAAAAATTAGTAATCATTAGTGATATCTAAGTCAGAATAAATATTAACCTTATTAACTAGTATGTCTTTAGAAGACATATCATTTTTATGATTGGAAAAAATTCCAGATTGAAATTCAGTAGACATTAAATCAACCTCAACACCTTTATTATCTCCATTTTCAAACAGTTCTACTCTATGAACTGCTATATCCAAGCCTAATGACTGCAATTCTCGCATTAAAACTTTAAATGATTCAGGTGTGCCAGGTTTAGGAATAGGCTTGCCTTTTACGATAGCATTTAAAGCTTCGTTTCTTCCCTGCATATCATCTGATTTTACTGTTAATAATTCTTGTAAAGTGTAAGCTGCACCAAAAGCTTCTAAAGCCCATACTTCCATTTCACCTAATCTTTGTCCACCATGTTGCGCTCTACCACCTAAAGGCTGTTGAGTCACTAAAGAATAAGGACCTGTAGATCTAGCATGTATTTTATCATCTACTAAATGAACTAATTTTAGCATATAAGCTTTACCAACTGTTATTGGATTATCAAATGGCTCTCCTGTTCTACCATCAAATAAAACTATTTTACCTGGATGCAAAGTGTTAAATAACCACGTTTGTTGTTTTAATAAACTTGCTTGTTTTAATTTATTATTTACTAATGCTCGTGATGCTTCTGCTCCATACATTTCATCAAATGGGATAATCTTAAAACGTTTTCCCATATATTCTCCAGCTAAGCCTAGCAAACATTCAAATAATTGACCAACATTCATTCTTGAAGGAACACCTAATGGATTCAATATTATATCTATAGGCGTACCATCTGGCAAATATGGCATATCTTGCTTAGATAAAATACGGGAAATAATACCTTTATTACCATGACGTCCAGCCATTTTATCACCAACTTGAATTTTACGTTTTTGAGCAACATATACACGAATCATCGCATTTGTACCTGGTGGTAATTCATCTCCTTTCTGTCTTGTAAAGACTTTAATATTAACAACGCGGCCCTTAGCAGCATTTGGTAACCTTAAAGAAGTATCTTTTACATCTCTAGCTTTTTCCCCAAAAATAGCTCTTAACAATTTTCCCTCTGGTAACTGATCTGCTTCTCCTTTAGGAGTAATTTTGCCCACTAAAATATCACCTGAATCAACCCAAGAACCAATTGCAACTATTCCATTATCATCCAATGAACTTAAAGATGTTTCTCCTACATTTGGAATATCACGAGTAATCTCTTCAGAACCTAACTTAGTTTGTCTTGCTTCAACCTCATACCTTTCAATATGAATAGAAGTATAAATATCTTGATATACTAAACGCTCACTAATCAAAAAGGCATCTTCATAATTGTATCCTTCCCAAGGCATATAAGCTACTAATATATTTCTACCTAATGCCATTTCACCACCATCAGTAGAAGCTCCATCAGCAATAACTTGACCAACTTTAATTGTTTCACCAGGCCATACAATTGGTCTTTGATTAATACAAGTATCTTGATTAGAACGATAATACTTTTTTAATCTATAATGAATAGTACAACCTCTATTATCTTGAATACCAATTTTAGTTCCAGAAACATAACTAACTACTCCTTTTGTTTTACTTATAACAACCATTCTAGAATCTCTTGCAACCTTTGACTCTAAACCAGTACCTACAATTGGTCTATCCGGATATAATAAAGGCACAGCTTGTCTTTGCATATTTGATCCCATTAGAGCACGATTAGCATCATCATGTTCTAGGAAAGGAATTAAGGAAGTAGCAGCTGAAATTACTTGGATAGGAGAAACGGCTATATAATCCACCTGATTAACATTTGTTGTAATAAATTCTTGCTTATATCTTACTGGAATTACTTGATTATTAATATGATTATTTTGATCCATAGATATATCCGCTGGTGCAATACGTAAATCATCTTCTTCATCAGCTGTTAAATAAATAGGATATTTATCTTTTAAAACATAACCAGATTCAACTTGATAAAATGGCGTTTCAATAAAACCATATTGATTTACTCGAGCATAAATACTTAAAGACCCTATTAAACCAGCATTAGGTCCTTCTGGTGTTTCAATAGGACATATTCGACCATAATGACTGGGATGCAAATCTCTAACTGCAAAACCAGCACGATCTTTATTTAAACCTCCAGGACCTAAAGCACTAATTCTTCTTTTATGTGTTAATTCGGATAGAGGATTTGTTTGATCCATAAATTGAGATAACTGGCTAGAACCAAAAAATTCTCTAACAGAAGCCATTAAAGGTTTAGGGTTTACTAAATTCGATAAACTTAAAGAATCTAAATCACAAATCATCATACGTTCACGAATAATTCTTTCTAATCTATTTAATCCTACTCGAATTTGATTTTGCAATAACTCACCAACAGACCGCACTCTTCTATTACCTAAATGATCTATGTCATCAAATCTCCCTATATTTTGTTCTCTAATATTAATTAAATAATCAATTGATGATATAATATCTTGAGGAGACAAAACACGAAAAGACTTTGGAAGCTTTAAGTTTAACTTATTATTTATTTTATGCCTTCCAACTTCTCCTAAATCATACCTTCTAGGATCAAAAAAACGCGTATATAGCATTTGTTTAGCAACATTAACAGTAGCTGGTTCATTAGGACGAAGCTTACCATAAACAATTAATAATGCTTCTTCATTTGTAACTTCTTCTACCGATTTTTTACCAATTTCTTTATCTAATTCTTTTGTCTCATATAAAGCAGAAGCATGAAGTAAAAATGAATATTTTGTTAAGTTTTTTTTTATTTCATCAGAACTTAAACCAATCGCTCGTAAAAAAATATATGCATTTACTTTATGGGTTTTATCAATTCTAACCCACATTTGATTTTTAGCATCAATTTCAAACTTCAACCACGAACCACGATTAGAAATCAAACTAGCACTATATATATGATTATCATTTTTATCTAGCTCTTTTTTATAATAAATACCAGGACTTCTCACAATTTGATTAATAATTACTCTTTCTGTACCAGAAATAATAAATGTTCCACGATTGGTCATTAAAGGCAAATCACCAACAAATACAGGCCTTTTTTTATATTTCTTATTTTTATCTTTATGTAAAATATTTAAAAAACCCGTACTTTTATTTTTTTTTATTAATTCAGTATCTTTTCTTGTCAATTTAGAAGGTATATATATTTGAGCACTATATGTACGATCTCTACTCTTAGCTTTTCTCACACTATATCTAGGAAACTTCAATTTATATTCTTTACCAAAAAATTGTAATTCTAACTTACCAGTAGGATCTGTAATAATAGGAAAAGAATCTAAAACTTCTCCTAAACCTTGATATAAAAAAGATCTAAAACTTTCTCTTTGAATAGCAGCTAGGTCTGAAAATATAAATACCATCATTCTTTTTTTATGACACTCAGTACTAAATAATATGTATAAATGCTTATTAATTTTTATTTATAAAATATCTACCTTAGAATTTATAATATAAATTTTTTTATCATTATCATAAAACTGATTATAATGATATTTAAATATAGTAAACAATATCTAAAACTATTAATTTCATACAATATGTTTATCTATAAGTATTTTTCATTGCACGAGCTAAAATCGATTTCTTACGAGCAGCAGTATTTTTATGTAAAATTCCTTTTTTTACAGCTTTATCTATTTTACTATAAACAGAAGCTAAATTACACAAAACATTATTATAATTAGAATCATTTATATTATTTAAATTAAAAATATACTTTTTAGTTAAAGTTTTAATGGTTGCTTTATAAGATCTATTTCTTGCACGATTTCTATAAGAAATTTGTGTTTTTTTTACTGCAGATGAAAATTTAGACATAAGTGTAAAATAATAACAATATTGTAATTATAAATTTTAATAACTGAATAATTATATTATATAAAAATAATTATAACACGAGCTTAATATATGTACAAGATAAAATATATAATAAGAAAATATTTAAAAAAACTTGATAGTTAAAATATAAAAGTGAGATAATAGAAATAATTATTAGTTAATAAATCATAAACATATTAATGGGAAAAAATAAAGGAGCTCGTACTACTATTACTTTAGAGTGCGAATGCAAATATCCACAAGACTTCATAAAACGCAAAAATGGCATTTTTAGATATAGTACATCTAAAAATCGAAGAAATACACCCCATCGTTTACAACTTAATAAATTTTGCCCCAATTGTAATTGCCATAGTACTTTTAAAGAAATAAAATAATTCATTAAAATGATTTTATATAATAAAAAACCCGCATTGATTACAAAAAATGAAGATTTAAATTATAAAGATATTGATTTACTACGAAAATTCATTACAGATCAAGGAAAAATTTTATCTAGACGTTCAACAGGATTAACAGCAAAACAACAAAAAAAATTAACTAAATCTATTAAAAAAGCACGTATACTTGCTTTATTACCTTTTTTAAATAAAGATTAAGTATTAATTATCATAATTTTTAAGAAATCTAATATAATTATAAACAGTAATCTTATTTAATAATTTTACTGCTTTATTTGATATATAAATATTATAAAACCTTAACTTTTTCAATTAATTCATAAGCTTCTATAATATCAAATGACCGCCAAGACTGATAGCTAGAGCACATAACACCACATTCATTACCTTCTGAAACCTCATCAACATCATCTTTAAGACGTTTTAAAGAATCAATTAAACCTTCATGTACTAAATCTTGATTATGATAAATACTAATTTTTGAGCCTTTTTTTAATTTTCCGTAATTTACTAAACAACCAGCAACTAAACCTTTATTAATTTTAAATACTGTCTGAACTTTCGCTTTGCCAATTAGTTGTTGATCAAATTCAGGATCAACAAGACTAAGCATATAATTTTGTATATAATCTAATAAATCATAAATAATATCAAATAAAGCTATTACAATACCAAGCTTTTTTACTTTTTGATTTAAAGAAGAGTTTATACCTACATTAAAACCTAATATAATAGACTTACTTGCTACAGCAAACTCTAAATCATTACTAGAAATGAAACCACAATTAGTAGAAATAATATTAATTTGAACTTTTTTTTGCGCAATATTTGCAACAGAATTAATAATAGCTTCTATTGATCCTTGAGTATCAGCTTTCAAAATTATATTAATAATTTTAACATTTTTTTCTTCTTGATAATTACTAAACATTACTCTAGTATTTAATACGTTTGAAATACTTAAATTATCTTTATATAACTCTTGATTCTGGCCAATAATAATCTTGGCACTTTTTTCATCAGATACAATCTTAAATTTCCATCCAGCTTTTGGATTTATAGAAAATCCCCATACATCCACTACTGCAGAAGGTAAAGCTTTAAATAATTTAGTTCCATCACTGGATACTATATTTTTCACACGCCCATATAAATTACCTGAAACAATAATATCACCTATTTTTAATATACCATCTTTAATAATAAGAGTTGCCACTGTACCAGTTTTTTTATCTAGATAACTATCTAGAACACTTCCTTGAGCATATGATAAATTACTTGCTTGAAGATTTTGAGTTTTAGCTAAACCACATATGGCAGATAATAATAAATTAAGATTTATAGATTTCAACGCACTAACTTCTACAATAGTACTATCTCCACCCCATGCTTTATCAATAATATTATATTCTGTAAGTTGTTGCTTTATATTATCAAGATTTACATCTATTTTATCAATTTTGTTAATAACAACAATATACGGTATTCTTCGTTTTAATATATAATTAATAGATTCAATAGTTTGCTGTTTTAAACCATCATCTGCAGCTACAACTAACAATGCAATATCTGTTATTTCTGCTCCTCGCAATCTCATGTTAGTAAAAGCTTCATGGCCAGGAGTATCTATGAAAACTATTTTTTCTTCTTTATTTAAATACTCAAAATTGACTTCATAACCTTTAATAGATTGAGTAATACCACCAATTTCTTTAGATACGAGATTAGTTTTTAAAATACTATCTAAGAGAGTTGTTTTACCATGATCAACATGTCCAAAAATTGTTACAATAGGTGGCCTCTGAAAATATTGATGTAATGATTCTGATAAAAATTGATTTACATCTACAGTTGTTTTATCATAAGATACAACTATATTTTCACTATCTATAACATGAAAATTATAATGCTCAGCTACTTTAGTTGCAATTTTAAGATCAACAACTTGATTAATAGTAACAGAAATACCCTGCAAAAATAACCATGTAATTATAGCTGCTTCTGGAATACATAGCTTATCTGATAATTTTTTAATAGTTAAATGCTTGTCTAAAACAATTTGTTTATTTAATAACTTATCTTTTTGTTTCGCTTGATTATCAGTATAATCATATTTTTTTTCAATTTTATATTTTTTTTTGCTTTTACTTAATTTTAAAGATTTAGCTACATCAAGATCTAAATGATCATCTTCCTGAACAAAATTTTGTTCAAACGAAATATTTTTACTATCTAATTTTATTTTATTTCTATATTTCTTTTTTAATTTTATTTTATTTTTCTTCAAATCACTTTTAATTTCACCACTATCTAAAAGAGTATTAATTTTACTTTTTTTTTCTTTATCTTTAGAAGAAAAATTAATTACAACTGGAGTTTCTGCTTCTTTGATATTATTAAAAATAATATCTTTAACTAATTGTTGTTTAGCAAAATCATTAAGATGGCGATAGTATACTACAAGTGGTTTCTTAAGTAATATAACTGAATCTGAATAACTATTAGAATGGCAAAAATTAAACTTAAAATCTTTAATTATTGCCATAAAAAAATGATATTTAAATAATATTTTATGAATCATATTTTTTTTATTATTATAAATATATAATATAATGTACTTATTAAATAAACAAATTAATATAAGAAGAATTAAGGAATATTTTATATAAAAGCTTTAAAATTATTCTAAAAATAAATATAAATAATATATAAACTATTTTTATAACAACTTATTATTAAATAGAATGAACTAAAATGCCTCGTTTACAAAAAAATGACAATTTTATAGATAAAACTTTTACTGTACTAGCAGATATTATATTAAAAATATTACCTACTAGTAAAGAAGAAAAAGAAGCTTTTTGCTATTATCGAGATGGCATGTCTGCTCAATCAGAAGGAGAGTATGCTGAAGCTTTAGAGAATTACTACGAAGCATTAGCTTTAGAGGAAGATCCGTATGACAGGTCCTATGTATTATATAATATAGGCTTAATTTATGCAAGTAATGGAGAACACATCAAAGCTTTAGAATATTATCACCAAGCCCTAGAACTCAATAATAAATTACCACAAGCATTAAATAATATTGCTGTAATATATCACTATCAAGGCTTAAAAGCTGCTGATAAAAATAATTTAGAAACCTCTAAATCTATGTTTGATAAAGCTGCTGAATACTGGCAGCAAGCAATATACTTGGCTCCCAATAATTACATAGAAGCACAAAACTGGCTTAAAACAACAGGGCGTGATTAATTAAATAAAACCATAAATTAGTTTGTTTACTTAGTCATTTAAATAATTTATAGATATATAATAAAATATTTTGCTCTTTTAATCTAAAATATTATAATAAACAATAGTAAAGTATATATAATAGCAAAAATCGTGTAAAGAAATTTTATCTATTGACTAAATAAAAACATAACAAAATAATGATCACACAAATTAAAGGATCTGTAACTCAAATTATTGGCCCTGTATTAGATATTGAATTTCCAACAGGACAACTGCCAAAAGTCTTTAATGCACTTAAGGTTGAAGGTCCTAATAGTACAATTACTTGCGAAGTTCAACAACTATTGGGGGATAATAGAGTAAGAGCTGTAGCAATGAGTTCGACTGATGGTTTAAAAAGAGGTATACCTGTAGTAGATACAGGAGCACCTATTACAGTTCCAGTAGGGATACCAACTTTGGGAAGAATTTTCAATGTTTTAGGTGAACCCGTAGATAACCTAGGATTAATTACATCGAATGATTCATTACCCATACATAGATCTGCCCCTTCTTTTGTGCAACTAGAAACTAAACCTTCTATTTTTGAGACAGGCATCAAAGTAGTTGATTTATTAGCTCCATACCGCAGAGGTGGAAAAATAGGCTTATTTGGTGGAGCTGGTGTAGGGAAAACAGTTTTAATTATGGAATTAATAAATAATATTGCTAAAGCTCACGGAGGAGTATCTGTATTTGGTGGAGTAGGAGAAAGAACCAGAGAAGGTAATGATTTATATGAAGAAATGAAAGAATCAAAAGTAATTAATGCTGAAAAATTAACAGACTCAAAAGTAGCTTTAGTATATGGCCAGATGAATGAACCTCCTGGTGCAAGAATGAGAGTAGGTTTAACTGCATTAACAATGGCTGAATATTTTAGAGATATTAATAAACAAGATGTTTTATTATTTATAGATAATATTTTTAGGTTTGTTCAAGCTGGTTCTGAAGTTTCTGCCTTATTAGGTAGAATGCCATCTGCAGTAGGATATCAACCTACTTTAGCTACAGAAATGGGTGCACTTCAGGAAAGAATTACATCAACTACGGATGGTTCTATAACTTCTATTCAAGCAGTTTATGTACCAGCTGATGATTTAACAGATCCTGCACCAGCTACTACATTTGCACATTTAGATGCAACTACTGTATTATCACGAGGACTGGCAGCAAAAGGAATTTATCCTGCAGTAGATCCACTTGCTTCGACTTCAACAATGCTTCAGCCTGGCATTGTAGGAGGAGAACACTATAAGACTGCACAACAAATCAAATCAACATTACAAAGATATAAAGAACTACAAGATATTATTGCTATTTTAGGCTTAGATGAACTATCTGAAGAAGACAGATTAACTGTCGCAAGAGCACGTAAAATTGAAAGATTTCTATCCCAACCATTCTTCGTTGCAGAAGTATTTACTGGTTCTCCAGGTAAATATGTATCATTAAAGGAATCTATCAAAGGATTTAAAATGATTTTAAATGGTGAATTAGATGATTTACCAGAACAAGCATTTTACTTAGTTGGAAATATAGAAGAAGCTATTAACAAAGCTGAAACTTTAAAATAAAGGATCACTAAAATGACGTTAAATATACGTGTCATTGCTCCAGATAAAACTGTATGGGACGCACAAGCAGAAGAAATTATACTACCTAGTAGTACAGGACAATTAGGCATCTTAAAAGGTCATGTACCTTTACTTACGGCTTTAGACATTGGTGTTATGAGAGTACGCATAGATAAAGAATGGCAACCGATTATACTTCTAGGTGGTTTTGCAGAAGTTGATAACAATAATATTACAATATTAGTCAATGGAGCAGAAGAAACATCTAACTTAAAGATGGATAAAGCACAAAACAATTTACAAGAAGCCATGAAAGCTATGGAAACAGCTGAAACAAATAAAGATAAAATAGAAGCCACACGTAATTTAAGGAAAGCACGTGCAAGAATTCAAGCTCTGAATGTTTTGAATAATTAAAAAAAAACAAAAAAGCTTACAAGCTTTTTTGTTTTTTTTCAAAATCACTAACTTAAACCAGAACAAATATAATCAAAATATGAACTCATTTCTTGACCAGCATCAGTTCCAACAAGACTAGATGTAACTTCTTTCATAGCTTGAATCGCTTGAATAGTTGCACCAATAGGCACTCCTAAAGAATTATATGTTTCTTTTAAACCATTCAAAACTCGCTCATCTAAAATTGACGGATCACCGGCTAACATACCATATGTAGCATAACGAAGATAATAATCCAAATCACGAATACAAGCCGCATATCTTCTAGTTGTATACATATTACCACCTGGTCTAGTAATATCGGAATATAACAGTGCTTTAGCTACTGACTCTTTAATAATAGTTGCTGCATTTGCAGCAATGGTTGCTGCAGCTCTAACTCTTAACTCACCTGTTTGAAAATACCCTCTTAATTTATCTAGCGAAGTATCATCTAAATATTTTCCTTGTACATCTGCAGTATTAATAACAGAAGTAATAGCGTCTTGCATGTTTTTATCCTCTTATATCTCTTATTAATTTACAATTTATTCTTAAACAATCTTATTGCATAGCACCTAATGTATAATCAAAGTAAAAACCAGCTTCTGCAGAATCTTCTCCAGATAAAAAAGAACAAGCAATGCTTTTCATTGATTTTACACCTTCTGAAACACCAGAAATAGGAGTACCTAATGAACTATACATCTCTTTTACACCAACTAAGCCTATTTCTTCAATAGGTGTTACATCACCTGCAACTATGCCGTAAGTAACTAAACGTAAATAATAATCTAAATCACGCAAACATGTAGCAGTCATCTCTTCTCCATATGCATTGCCACCAGGTGATACAACATCTGGACGTTTTTGAAACAACTGTTGTCCACCTTGTTTAACGATTAATTCACGATTATCTGTTAAAACTTGAGCTATTCTTAAACGCCTCTGACCAGATAAAACAAAACTTTTAATTCTATCCAACTCACCTGGACTTAAATAGCGAGCTTCTGCATCTGCATTTACAATTGATTTTGTAACTATACTCATTTATATAACTCCCATAATAAATTTATTATATATCAACTAAGGCATAACAAATTATATAAATATACTAATAGTATATTATATAATCTATATTGCCAATTTATGCATTTATATTTTTACATATAGGTACTATCTTCATTTGCAAAGTACATAAACAAGAAAGATAAACTACATAAAACTTATTGATTACCTACAATAGCTTTAAAACTAGGTACAATAATTGACTGATTTTGTTTAGTTAAAGTATTATACAACCTTTCTGTATTAGGAAAATTAGCAGCAGGTAAAGTCGGAAAACGACGATAAGGAACTATATTTGTACCAAATATAGATTTATATTCTATACTATTAACTAAGATACTTACAAAATAACTTAATCCACGAGAAGCTAAAATTTGATTATAATACCTAATCTCAGCTTGATTATTAGGAGCTCTACCTAAAAAATGTTTTGTACCTATTTCAATTACTTTTGTATTGGGAAAAGGCTGATAAAACTCTTTTCTATATAAATCAGATGTACCTAACTGCTCAATAAATTCTTTTACATTTATTTGGTTACTAATAAATGCTTTTTCTAAATTATAAAATTCATTACCTACAGTAAAAGAATTTAAATCCCTTTCAAAAATTTGACGATAAATAGCTTTTAAAACTTGTTTTTGCTTTATTTCTTCTGTCGAACTATCAATAGAAAAAATTACTCTTTGGTCTCTTATAGAACTTACACCTTGTGTAATTCTTTGCTTAATACTATTAATACTACGCTTTTCAAGAACCATACCCAAATTTATAAAACTTTTGGTACGATTATTTGTCAAAGATAATCTCGTCTTAGATTTTTGAGTACTTGGCCTTAAATTTCTAGCAGAAATTGTACAAGGAGTATTATAACGTTCATAGGGAACAATATTATCACCAAAAGATTCTATATACTCATTACTATCAATAATGGAATCAATAAAATCATAATATCCATTGGTATAAATAATATTAAAATATTGATTAATCTCTTGTCTGCCATATGTAGGACGACCAAGTAGTCTATTATGTATATATTCAATTGCTTTACAAATATATAATGGCTCCCAATATAAAGACCTAAAAATAGATGATTTAGCCAATTCACGCACAAAATTTTTGACTGAAATTTGATTATCCCTCAGTTGATTTTCCAAACGTTTGATTGATAATTGTTCTTCTTGATAAACAAGACGACCAAAAACACGTAAGTAAGTTGCCTTAATAACTTTATCTAAATTTGAAATATTATCATACCCTTCATTTATTGTATTTAATTGAAAAATTTTTGGGCCCAAAGATCCCGTTAACTTAGCTCTCAATGAAGGATTACCAATTTGGTTATAAATACCTGGTCCACGACGAACTAAAATCCTACGTGTATCTTTACCAAAAAGTGCTGAAGTTTTGCTTAAATTAACTAAATTTTTAGGAAAAATTGCTCCAAATTGTATATATAATGGATCATTACTTAAACCATATGGATGTTGATCTGGCAAACTTTGCTTATAATTACTAAATAAAGTAAGAAACTGAGGTATTTTTCGGAAGGCAGTACTATAATTAAATAATTCAATCTGAGCACCCCAATTACGAGACTCTTGAGCTTCTTCACCTAAATTTCTCAAATATGGCACTGTTTCTTCACCAAAATAATCAGTATACTCTGATGAATTAACCAAAGAATCAATTAAACCGTCCAATCCTCGAATTGATAAAATAGAAAAATATTGTTGAAACTCTTCTAATGAACCTAATCCTCGACCTAAAAAATGACGAAAGGCTAATTCAACAGTTCGACTATTAACAAATGGGTCAAAAAATTGCTGCCTATACACTTTTGACTTACCAAGTAAACGTACAAATTCCTTAACTGATAATTGCCCATTTTTTACTTGAGATTCTAAATCAGTAAAAGACAAAGAATAGGCTTTGGATATATCCCTTTGAAAAATTTGTCTATAACAAGCACTAATTACATTATTTTTCTCTTCCATAGATAAACTAGTTTTGATAACAAATTTTTGCTTTAATAAACCAGCCTTAGAATATATCTGCGGAAGACGTAAACCTTGTAAATAACTAAAATCTCTTTTACGTACTTTATCACTTAAAGAAGGAGCAGCAAACTCTTTAATGACTACATCAAAATATTGCTTAACTAGTTCTTGTCCATATATATCATTAATGAAAATATTTAAAGCATTTTTTCGCATCTCTCTTAAAGCCACAGTTGCCGCTGCACTAGAACATGCATTATCAATTAACTCTCTTAAACCCCTAATATTAACTGATAAAATATTAGGATCACCAGCTACTATCGCATACGTAAGATAACGTAAAAACCAATCTAAGTCTCGCAATGATTTTTTCATACGAGTTGATCCATAACGAACAACATTAATAGGTTTAAAACCTGGTGGCAATGCATCATTAGTACTAAATACGGAAGCTACTCCCTGAAAAACATTGCTTTGAGTATCTCCTGATAAATTTTCAAGCATACTCATATCAGCAAAAGAGTTATCAAACAAAAATGAAGCTTGTGGTCTTTCTAAATAAGAAATAGCAGATCCACCTACAAATATTTTATCTGCAGCTTTAGCGACCAAAATATTAGCATTTTTAGTTAATAATTCAGCTACCTGTAGACGCTTATTACCAGAATTTAAAAACGCAACTAATTCATTTAATTCACCTAATTGTAAAAATCTATCTTGCTGCTCTGCTTGTGAGATAGTAGATATGGATGCTGTACGATAAAGTTGCGGTCGTGCAATAGGACTTCCTCCACTTGCTTTGACACTCATATAATCATATCTCCTTATATGCAAACTGTTTACTTATTATCATTAAAACTTTATAAAAGTTATAGGATATTAATTTCACAATCTTCCATACTGCAAAAAATGTAAAAGAAAATTGAATTTGGGACATTTTTTGTATCTTTCAAATACTCATTCCTATAATATAAGTAAATATAAAGCTAGCTTGTATAAATATAAATTTTGTAATACTTATTAAAAAATTTACTATTACTGATCAATATTATATATATTTTTTTACATACTATCATGACAAAAAATTTAAAAGATAATACAAATATGTCCATTTTTGAACACTTGGAAGAACTAAGAGAAAAAGTATTTAAAGCATTCATGTTTTTTATGATTATTACAATCATTTGCTTATTATATAATAAAAATATATCCGTAATACTACAACAACCAGCAAAAGGAATAAAATTTTTGCAACTAGGACCGGGAGAATACTTTTTTTCTTCTATAAAAATTGCATTATATACAGGCTTTATCATAAGTAGTCCTTTCACAGTTTACCAAATAATGGTGTTTATTTTACCAGGACTTACTAAAAAAGAAAGTTTTTTTCTTATTCCTACTTTAATATCATCTATTTTCTTATTTTTCTCTGGTCTTATTTTTGCATATAATATTCTTGCACCTGCTGCTTTAAAATTTTTAATTCAATATGGAGAAAATATTGTAGAACCAATATGGTCATTTGAACAATATTTTAATTTTATTTTTTTACTTCTGTTTAGTACAGGTATATCATTTCAAATACCTATTATTCAAATAATTTTAGGAATTACTAATGTATTATCATCTAAGCAAATGCTAAAATATTGGAAATATATTATTTTTCTTTCAACTATATTTAGTGCTATTCTTACACCTTCCACAGACCCTCTAACACAAATTTGTATGTCACTTGCAATTATTATACTATATCTTGCTGGAATTTTAATTTTAAAAAGCATGAATAAATAAGATACAATGTTATTATTATAAAAAAGATACATGATTTTTTAGATTACCTATATTAGACAGAATAATATGAAATTAAAATATATTAAAAAAATTATTTTCAGTTGCTTTTTAATACCTTTAAGTATTACATATACCACACAAGCCACTAAATCTAGTGCTTTTCCTATATATGCACAACAAGCATATGAAAATCCACGAGAAGCAACGGGACGTATTGTATGTGCAAACTGTCACTTAGCACAAAAAAAAGTTGAAATTGAAGCACCTCAATCTGTATTACCCAATAGTGTTTTTGAAACAGTTGTAAAAATACCATACAATACAAGTAATAAACAGATTCTTGGCAATGGACAGAAAGGCCCACTAAATGTAGGTGCTGTTTTAATATTACCTGAAGGATTTAAATTAGCACCAAAAAATTTATTATCTGAAGAATTGAAAGAAAAAACAAAAAATACATATATTCAACCATATAGCACCTCTCAAGCTAATATACTTGTAGTCGGACCAGTACCTGGAGATAAAAACCAAGAAATTGTTTTTCCAATTTTATCACCTGATCCTAGCAAAGATAAAAATGTACATTTTATTAAATACCCGATATATGTTGGTGGTAACAGAGGCAGAGGACAAATTTATCCAACAGGTGACAAATCAAATAACAATGTTATTCTATCTTCAACAAATGGTATAATTAACCAAATTGATACATTAGATAACGGTAATGGGTATAATATATATATTAAAAAAAATAATGGTGAAAGTACCAAAATCAATATTCCAAATGGATTAGAACTTAACGTAAAAAAAGGAAGTGAAATAATAATAAATCAAAATTTAACTAAAGATCCTAATGCTGGTGGTTTTGGGCAAAATGAAACAGAAATTGTTTTACAAAGTCCAGTAAGAATACAAGGAATGATTATATTCTTTTTTGTTGTAACACTAGCTCAAATTTTCTTTGTTTTAAAGAAAAAACAATGGGAAAAAGTACAAGCAGCTGAAATGAATTTTTAAAAAATAAAATATTAAATAAGTAAGATATATCTTACTTATTTAAATACAATATATTATAACTTCAACATATCTCGAACAGCTATCATAATCTGATCAGGATTTATAACAGTTGCTTTTTCTAAAGTACCATTATAAGGTGTTGGAATATCTTGTGAGGATAAACGAATAATTGGAGCATCTAATTGATCAAAATAAAGATCATTAATCTGAGCTATTATTTCTGCAGCAATACCACCTGTTTTCATACACTCTTCTACTATAATCAATTTATGTGTCTTTTTCAAAGATTCGCCAATTGACTCAATATCTATAGGTTTTAATGAAATTAGATCTATTACCTCAGGATCATAACCTTCTTGCACCAACTGATTAACAGCTTGAATAACATGATGACGCATTCTGGAATATGTAACGATTGTTACATGACTCCCACTCCTTACTAATTCTGCTTTATCCAGAGGTAAAAAATACTCATAATCAGGTAAATCTTCCTTTAAATTATACAATAATACATGCTCAAATAATATAACCGGATTATCATCATTAATAGCAGATTTTAATAAACCTTTCGCATTATATGGAGTAGAACAAGCAATAATTTTTAAACCAGGAATAGCTTGAAAATAAGCCTCCAATCTTTGAGAATGCTCAGCACCTAACTGTCTACCAACACCTCCTGGACCACGGATTACGATAGGTATCTTAAAATTACCACCAGAAGTATATCTCAACATACCAGCATTATTAGAAATTTGATTAAATGCTAATAACAGGAAACTCATATTCATACCTTCGACTATTGGACGCAAACCTGTAATCGCAGCACCTATGGCCATACCCATGAAACTATTTTCCGCAATAGGAGTATCTAAAACTCTCAAATCTCCGTACTTTGTATGTAAATCTTTTGTTACTTTATAAGATCCACCATAATGTCCCACATCTTCACCTAATACAAAAACTGATGAATCTTTTTCCATTTCTTCATCAGTAGCTTCTCTCAAAGCATCAAACATAAATACTTGTTTCATAACTATTTAATTATTAATAAAAAACATATAATAAATTTTTAAAGATCTTCAGCAAATAAATAACGCTTTAAATCTTTAACTTCTGGTTCTGGACTTGATAATGCAAATTGAATAGCGTCATTTATTTGATCTTTAATATTTATATCTATTTCTTGAATACATCGTTCATTAACAATTGCATTATTTAATAAATAATTTTTAAAAGACTTAATAGGATCACGAGCAACCCAAGCAGCTTTTTCTTGAGAAGAACGCAGCTCATCTGGATCAGCTAAAGAGTGACCGCGAAAACGATAGGTCAAAGCTTCTATTAATGTAGGTCCATTTCCTGATCTTGCTCTATAAATTGCTTCACAAGCAACTTTTCTAATAGCCAAAACATCCATCCCATCAACTTCTATTCCTGGTAAACCAAAAGAAAGAGCCTTTTTGTGAATTTCTGGTGATGAAGTAGAACGATTATGAGCCATACCAATTGCCCATTGATTATTTTCAATAACAAAAATAATGGGTAATTTCCATAAAACAGCCATATTTAAACACTCAAAAAATTGTCCATTATTACTTGTACCATCACCAAAAAAACAAGCTGTAACTGACATAGGATCAGCACTATTTAAAACTTGAGAACGGTATACACTTTGAAATGCAGCACCTGTAGCTACTGGAATACCTTCTCCTATAAACGCAAAACCACCAAGAAAATTATGAGGAGCTGAAAAAATATGCATAGAACCTCCACGTCCATGGCTACAACCTGTTTCTTTTCCAAACAACTCTGCCATGACTAAACGAGGAGGAACACCCTTACTTAAAGCATGAACATGATCTCTATATGTACTACATACATAATCGCAATCCTTGAGAGCTTTTATAATACCAGTAGAAACAGCTTCTTGACCATTGTATAAATGAACAAAACCAAACATTTTACCACGATAATACATTTGAGCACACATATCTTCAAAATTACGCCCTAATAGCATATCTTTATATAAATCCAACATTGTATCACTATCAATATTATCAATATCGTACAATTTTGATGGTAAAGTGACATTATTATCCATCATATATCAAGAATCTCCTAAAATTTAAAATACCAATTAACAAAATCAATATACATACTCACTTTCATAATAATAATTTATAAAATAAAAAATAAAAATAGAAAATTTAACAAATTATTAAAAAAAATTATAATACACAAGATAGAACTAGTTCAAAGTATACATATACAATATATTCTAGCTATAATAATATACTACTTAAAAATCAATATATAAAATTAAAAAATAATTATGTATACAAATATTTTATTTCCTATCTATGAGGAGTTATTACATTTAGATAAAAATTTAAAAAAAATGATAGGAGCAAAAAACCCTATACTTTATGCTGCAGCTGAACACCTATTTGATGCTGGAGGAAAACGTATTAGACCTGCTATAGTTCTATTAGTAGCAAAAGCAACTAATAAGTATAAAATAATTTCACATGAACAACATAGATTAGCAGAAATCACAGAAATTATACATACAGCAAGTTTGGTACATGACGATGTTATAGATGAATGCAGTACTAGAAGAGGTGTTAACACGGTTCATAAAACATTTAATACTAAAATTGCTGTACTAGCTGGTGACTTTTTATTTGCTCAATCTTCATGGTATTTAGCTAATTTAAATAATCTGGAAGTTGTTAAAACCATTTCAAAAGTCATTACTGATTTTGCCGAAGGAGAAGTAAGACAAGGGAATAATAATTTCAATTATAAAATTTCTATAGATGATTATATTGAAAAATCTTTCTATAAGACAGCATCTCTTATAGCAGCAAGTTGTAAAGGTGCTGCTATGTTAAATAACTGTAATGAAAATGTACAAAACCAATTTTATCTTTACGGTAAACACTTAGGATTAGCTTTTCAAATTATTGACGACATATTAGATTTAGTAGGCTCTAATATTTCATTAGGAAAACCAGCTGGCTCAGACTTAAAGAATGGCCATTTAACATCTCCTATAATTTTTGCTTTAGAAGAAAACGAATACTTATACAATTTAATTACTAGAGAATTCAAAAACAAAGAAGATACAGAATCTGCAATAGAAATTATACATAAAACTAAGGCACTCTATAAAGCTCAAGACTTAGCAGAAGAACACATACAGGCTGCTTTGAATGCTTTAAATAATCAATATCCATGTGAAGCTTGCAATACACTTAAACTACTTAGTAGCTATATAACAAATAGAATATATTAGACAATTAAATTAATAGTTTATTATATTTCAAGTGCACATAATATATTTTGTACTCTTGAAATCATAATAATTATACTATTTGTTTTACTAAAATGTTAAATCCTTTAATATCCATAATGGCCATTTGAGATAACATCTTACGGTTTAATCCTATCTGCGCTTTTTTAATATTAGCCATGAATGCTGAGTAAGTCATATTTAATGGACGGACAGCTGCATTAATACGCATAATCCAAAGACTTCTATAATAACGCTTTTTAAGCTTTCTACCAATATAAGAATATTTTAAAGATTTAAATACTTGCTGTTTAGCTGTACGAAACAAAGACGAATGAGAACCTTTAAAACCTTTTGCTAAACTTAAAATACGCTTACGTCTTTTTCTAGCAATATTACCTCTTTTAACACGCGTCATAAATTTTTTATAGTTTAAAATATTTAATCATTAATCTTTATATTATCAAGCTTATAGATTATACAATATTCTTAATAAAGATAAGGTAATTTATGCATAAAATTACTTAAATCATTAGAATTAACACAAAGCTTTTTTCTCAATTTTTGTTTTCTCTTTGATGTCTTTTTTTGTAGCAAATGACTACGAGAAGCACAGTATCTTATTAAACGACCACTTGATGTTACATAAAAACGTTTAGATATAGATTTAGATGTTTTAAGTTTAGGCATGAATAAAGTATATAGTTTAATATATAATGATCTAGTTATTTACGAAAATTATTCACTGTATTTAAAAGTAACATTAACATAATTTTAATGAAATTCGAATTTAACTCTTGAAATACTTCCATATTTAAATTAAAAGCAATATTTGCTTCTGTAATAATTTGAGCAACCTGTTTGTCGTTAATCGGAATATTATCTAAAGCATTTCTATATTGTTTTTTAAATATATTTTCATCTGTAATATCATGAAAATCATAAAACGCTGTACCATTTTGATCAGATAAACCCATTGCACTTTTAGCTATTTTCTTTAAAATTTGCCCACCTGATAAATCTCCCATATAACGGGTATATGCATGCGATATTAATAACTCTGGTTGGGTAGAACCAATTTCATGAATACGATTAACATAGTTTTTTGTTGCTAAGGAAGGTTGAATCATATTCTTCCAATTAGAACCATAATAATAACACAGATCTTTACATAAACTTGATTGGCGATAAAGCTGCGGAAAATATATCGATTTAAGTGCATAATGCTCTTTATTATTTTCCATTTCTTCTTCAATTGCTGTATACACAAAATATAAATTTGCTACTAGCTTGCGATAAGATTTTTTATCTACAACGCCACCAAGAAAAGATTTTACAAAGCTTACATTTTCGGCCATACTATGTGATTTAGTAGTACCTATACGCAATTGTTGAGCTAAATTAGTAGACATATTTCATTTCCTATATATTACGAACATTATAAATACAATAAAACTTTTTCATTCATTTTTATATTAAAAATTTTAAAGTATTATATGGAACTAAAATACTCTTTTGATCCTGTAGGGTTACTAACAATAGTCGGATCACCAGGGGTCCAATTTGCAGGACATAACTCATCTGGATTAGATTGAACATACTGAATTGCTTGCAAAGTTCGTAAGGTTTCATCAACACTACGACCAAAATCTAAATTATTAACTAAAGAATGTTGTATTATACCCTCTTTATCTATAATAAATAACCCTCTTAAAGCTTTTCCCTCATCTGTTAAAACATTATAAGATGAACTAATTTGTTTACTTAAATCAGAAACTAATGAATAATTTAAATTTCCTAATCCACCGACTGCACGATCCGTTTGTAACCAGGCAAGATGGGAATATTCACTATCAACAGATACACCTAAAATCTCTGCTCCTAATTCTACAAAAGTTTGATATGCATCACTAAATGCTGTTAATTCTGTTGGACAAACGAATGTAAAATTCAATGGGTAAAACAGTAAAATCACATATTTACCAAGATAATCTGAAAGTCTTATATCTTGGAACTCTTGATCATATACTGCAGTAGAACAAAAATCAGGTGCTTTCTGACCAACCCTAATACACTCACTCTTCATCATCATCTAAAAATTCTCTCAAAATATAAAATTAATACACAAAAATTATCATACTTAATAATATAACACATTTATATATATAATTTATTAACGATTATAGCGGAGAATGGATTTGAACCATTGGCCTTCGGGTTATGAGCCCGACGAGCTACCAGACTGCTCTACCCCGCGCTTAAAAGATATTAGTATATTATACAAATGATTATACTAAATCAAATATAAAATAATACATTCCAGTAAGAACACAAATATACACAAGAATAAACTATATTTAATCCTTGCAATATAAGGATTAATCTCATATAAACCAATTAAACGATCTTTAGTTAAAATATCTACTGTTTTAATCCAAATTTGTCCATCATACCAACCAGACTCTTCATAAAAAACAGTTGCACTTAATAAACGTTTAACTATATATGACCAGCCTAAATATAATCTAGTGAATAATAATATAAATATTAAATCAACATATACAATACTATAAAAGAATACATGCCATAAAGTCATCTTATTATAAGATAAAACCCATACAATAGGCATCATAAAAGTTAAAGCTAAAATGAAAATATGTATAACTGTATTTATATATTTGTTTAAAGATAAAATAGACCATGCAAAAAAACAAGATTTCTTCAAAGCTAGATATTCGTTTAAAGGTTGTTGATCAAACGGAACAGGACATACATTTTTTGGAGCAAACATAACATTAATAATAGTACTAATTTATACATAAATAAATAGTAATGACAAAATAGTAAATAAAAAAAATAATATAATATTAAATGTAATTAACCAATTCAAATTTTGCTGAGTACTACGCGTAAAACTAACAGCATTTAACTGTTTACCAAAATTGTTTAAATTATTTGCTTTAGGATTATTAATTAAAACTAAAGATATAACTATAAAACTTACTAAATACAAAATAAACCTCATATTTTTATATTAACACCTCTTCCATTTTAGAATAAAAAAATATGATAAAAAATTTATCATACATTTTAAATTATGTTGAATAAAAAATTATTCACCTTGTATTTTTAATAATGCAAACCCTAATACTAATCCAACTAAAATCAATGTTGAACTAATAATACTTGCTTCAATAATTTCGTTACTTATATATAAATTTATCATATTCTTGATTTATAATTTAATTTATAGTTATACATGAATTTCAAAAACCATTTCGTCCCCATACTACTAAAGCAACAGAAAAAGTAAAAATAGCTAAAAAACTTCCCCAACCTAAACTAATAATATCCATTACTAAACTATTCCTTTTGTTTTATTGTCTTTAATTTAAAAAAACTTACTATATAATAACATATATTAATATAAGATATTTATTTTACCTAACAAATGGTATTTAATTAAAAATGGATTATTTACTAAATTAATTATATTAACATAATTAAATTATTCCATATTTTAATACATCAGCGGAAAGTATTTTACTTAATATTTTATAGATTATATAACTAACTTTATAATGTAAATTTTTCAAAATTAAGTATAAGTAAAAAAATAATTAGAACTAATATAACAATAATAATCTAAATTAAATTAATAAAAGTGAAGAAATTAATTTCATTATAAAAAAATATGCAAAGCACAATTAAAACGAAAGAAATAAATATTAAAGAAACATTATTAACGCCTCGATTCTACACAACAGACTTTGAAGAAATGGCAAAACTAGATATATCAAATAATATATCTGAATTTAAAGCGCTCTTAAAAGAATTTAGAGCTGATTATAATAGACAACACTTTATTAGAGATGAAGAATTTGAACAATCTTGGGACAAATTGGACAAACAAACTAAGTGTTTATTTATAGAATTTTTGGAACGATCTTGTACAGCTGAATTCTCTGGATTTTTACTATATAAAGAACTTTCTCGTAGATTACAAAATATTAATCCAATTATTGCAGAATGTTTTTTACTAATGTCTAGAGATGAAGCAAGACATGCTGGATTTTTAAATAAGGCAATAGGAGATTTCAATAAATCTTTAGATTTAGGCTTTTTAACAAAACATAGAAAATATACTTTCTTTGCACCTAAATTTATTTTTTATGCTACATACCTATCTGAAAAAATTGGTTACTGGAGATATATAACCATATATAGACATTTAGAACAACATCCAGAACATAGAATATACCCTATATTTAAGTTTTTCGAGAACTGGTGTCAAGATGAAAATCGACATGGAGACTTTTTTGCAGCACTCCTTAAATCTCAACCTCAATTCTTAAACAATATACAAGCAAAACTATGGTGTCGATTTTTTTTATTAAGTGTATTTGCGACAATGTATTTAAATGATTTTCAAAGATCTGACTTTTATAAATCAATTGGTCTTGATGCTAGACAATATGATATACAAGTCATAAGAAAAACAAATGAAAGCGCTTCAAGAATTTTTCCAGTAGCTCTCAATGTTGACAAACCAGAATTTTTTCAATATTTAGATGAATGTGCAGCACAAAATAAACTACTAATAGAAATTGATAAATCAAAAGAAATAAAACTACAAAAACAAATAGCTAAAGTACCTATATATATTAAGTTAATTACTAATTTATTGAAACTTTATTTAATGAATCCAATTGAATCATCGAAAATTATGTCTAGTGTAAGATAATTAATTTAATTTTAAATATAATTTAATATTATATTTTATATATAAAATTATGAAGCTTTATACTTTATATATAATTTCTATAAATAAAACATGTAATATAAATATATAAAATATATATCAAAATAATCATTAATGAATACAATAAATTTAAAAATGCCTTCGCCAACCTTTGGAGGAAGTACAGGTGGATGGTTAAGAGCAGCAGAAATAGAAGAAAAATATGCCATTACATGGACGAGTAAAAAAGAACAATTCTTTGAAATGCCTACAGGTGGTGCTGCAATAATGAGAGAAGACGACAACTTATTATACTTAGCTAAAAAAGAACAATGTTTAGCACTAGGAACTCAGTTGATAAAAAAATTCAAAATTAATGATTTCAAAATATATAGAATTTTTCCTAGTGGAGAAGTACAATATTTACATCCTAAAGATGGTGTATTTCCAGAAAAAGTAAATCCTGGGCGTGAAGGTGTTGGAAACATTCAGCATTCAATTGGTAAAAATGATAACCCGGTAAACAAAAAATTTAGTGGCAAAGCTACTTACGAATAATTTAGTCATATAATCTCATAATTTCATATAAACTTTATTGCATTTATATATATGAGTATAATTAACAAAAATTACTCAAAGAAATTTATATACTATTAAAAATAAAAAGAATCGATAAATTTTTATTTTTCTAATTATAATAATATAAAAACTAAAAAAACAAATAACATTGTTTTTTTAATTTTTTTTTGTTAGACTTATTTTATATTTTAGGAGAGGTGGTAGAGTTGGTTGATTGCGTCTGATTTGAAATCAGATGAACTGCAAGGTTCCGTGGGTTCGAATCCCACCCTCTCCGTTTTTCATAATATAAAAATATAAATAAGATTATTAATCACCTAATTTTGATTCATTATAAATATTATAAATCAATTCTACTGCTTCGCCAACATCATGAATCTTAGCAACCTCCTTATCAGGCACTTCGATTTCAAACCCTTCTTCAATTGCAAGCACTAATTCTACCATATCTAAAGAATCTGCACCAAAATCATCGATAAATTTTGATTCTAACTTTACTTGATCTGGCTTAACACTTAATTCTTGTATAACAATTTTTTTTAGTTCTACAAAAATTTCTTGCTCCTTATCAGACAATGATTGATTACTCATAACCTTTAATTTATTTTAACCTTTATATTAAGTCCTGTATCTATACAATCAAAATTAAACTATAATTATAATAAAATAAATATAATTCAATATACTTATTTCTTCTATAAAACTTTTTGACCCTAAACTATAAGATTTAATTAATTAATAAAAAAATTCAGAACCATAAGTAATATAAATTATATTTATTACTTTTTACCTATCACATTTTTTTATTATTATATAAATATTTGCCTAAAAACTTCTTCTCTTATCTTCTTTAATTTCTCTTATTATTAATACATAACCACTACACAATTAAGTTAGAAACTTTATAAATATTCAAAATTTGTCTCAAAGCTCTAGTAATATGAGGCACTGTTGTATTATGTATAGTATAAATAGTCATTTGCTTAGATTTTGCTATTTGTCTTAACTTAGTATTTTGCTTAACATTTGATCTTAAAGCTAGTATAACATCTGCTTGAAGAACATCTTTAGTCAAAACTACGGGTAATTGTAGTGCATTAATAACAGCTTCTATTTGCTGTAAATTAATACAATAAGAATATAAAAACATAGAACGTTTATAAGAATAACTTTTTATGTCTGGATGATCTATTGAATGTTTATTACTTGATTGAATTGTAGATATAAATTTTTCATTCTTCCTCAGAAATATAGATGAAGGATTTAATGCTTTCACTATACTATTCTGTCTTGGATATTTCTGTTTAATATTAAAACTTTGATTAGTATTGGAAGAAAAATCATTAGACTTTAAATGTTCAGATTTTATGTAAACATCACCGTGTGTAGTTAGCTTACGCCTTTGTATAATTATATCCATACCTTGTAAAATTTGATCTACAGCCTCATCTAATTTCTCATGAACAATCCAATTATTACGCTCATGTATCTCAATAGCCATTTGAAATGCAGGAACTGCTTTTCTTTCCATTATACTTTTTTGTGACCCTCTGCGTTTTGCTTCATCATCACCCAAAGTAACATATTGTATGCCACCTATTAAATCCGATAATATAGGATTTTTAATCAAGCTAGCAAGATAATTACCATGAGCTGTACCAACTAATTGTACACCTCTTTCAGCTATTGTACGGGCTGCTAAAGCTTCTAATTCTGTACCTATTTCATCAATAATAATAACCTCCGGCATATGATTTTCAACTGCTTCAATCATTACTCGATGTTGCAATTCTGGACGTGAAACTTGCATTCTACGAGCTCGACCTATAGCAGGATGAGGAATATCTCCATCTCCCGCTATTTCATTAGAAGTATCTATAATAACTACTCTTTTTTCCATTTCATCAGCTAAAACTCTTGCTATTTCACGAATGGCTGTTGTTTTACCTACACCTGGCTTACCTAATAAAAGCAAAGATTGATTATTATCTAATAAATCACGAATAATGCTGATTGTACCAAAAACAGCTCGTCCAACTCGACAAGTAAGACCAATAATATTACCATTTCTGTTTTTTATAGAACTAATACGATGCAATGTCTTTTCAATACCTGAACGATTATCTCCACTAAAATTTCCAATTCTTTTAATACAACAATCTAAATCTTGCCAAGAAATAGTTCTATTAGATAAATATTCTGGACCTTTAGGAAAACGTGCTTCAGGTTTTCTTCCTAAATCTATAACTACCTCTAACAATAGTTTACGATTAGGATGACTCTTCAAAGGTTGACATATAAAATCTGGCAATATATTTAAAAGCTTATCTAGATCATCTGCTATTAACATTTTTTTTAATTCAATATAAATTTTATAAAGTATTTTATATCTAGAACATATATTTTATTATATTATTATTAATTATTTCATATAAAATTATAATTGTAGTACAAAAATCATTATAAAAATCCTTTTAAATAAAAAATAATAGTATACTACAAACAATAACAATGGATAAAAAACCTAAACAAATTGTAAAAATTACACGATTAAAAAGCAACAAAAACTCCAAAGTAGCGAAGTTTCTTTATAAAACTGGTACCATGATAGGTACAAAAAAAATTAGAAATCAAATTCTTGTATTTATTATAGAACTCAAAAATCATAGTAGAATTTGGATGCTTAAACAAGAAATAAAAAAATTATCAAAACACAACCAAAAATCTTAAATTAACACATATGCAATTTCAAATAAAAAATCTAAAACAACTTTTATATTCTATCCAAAAAAATAATATAGATGAAATTCATATCTATAGTGAAACACTTAAGTTAAGTGTTAACAGATCGTCATATCTATTAAATAACACAAAACATACAATAAAAACAATTGAAAATACGTATCATCCAAAAATTAAGAAAAAAAATCATAAAAAACAAGTTCAAGAAAATACAAATACTATTAATTCACCTGCAACTTACTGTACAATTGTATCACCAATGGTAGGCACATTTTATTGTTCACCTGCTCCTAACGAACCTCCTTTTGTCAAGCTACATGATATTGTTAAGAAACAACAGACAGTATGTATAATAGAAGCCATGAAATTAATGAATGAAATAGAATCAGAAATTTATGGAGAAATTGTAGAAATTCTAGTAAAAGATGGAGAAATAATTGATTGTGGTCAAGCACTAATGAGAATTAAACCAATAAATACAAAGTAAAAATAAGATAAATTAGATTTTAACTATTGTTAACAGATTTTTAATAAAAGCCTAATTATATTTATAATAATATATTATAATAAAAACTCACACCTCTCTATTTATTAAATTTAGAGTTATTAAAATCATAATATAAATAAAACCGTGAGCGTTTTATTTCTTGTCTCATTTTAATTTTTAAGGAAACAGTTAGGAGAAGCTCGATGACAATTAGCTCACAAGAGCAAGAGACAAAAAAAGTTAAAGTTACCGTAGATAAAGACGCAGTAGATACATCTTTCGAAAAATGGGCCAAGCCAGGTCATTTCTCTAGAGTACTTAGTAAAGGTCCAAAAACTACAACATGGATTTGGAATTTACATGCTGATGCTCACGACTTTGATGGTCATACAAGTTCACTAGAAGAAGTGTCTAGAAAAATTTTTAGTGCTCATTTTGGACAATTAGCTATAATTTTTCTATGGCTAAGTGGCATGTATTTCCACGGTGCTCGATTTTCAAACTACATTGCGTGGTTAGCAAACCCAACAAATATTAAACCAAGTGCACAAATTGTGTGGCCTATTGTTGGACAAGAAATTTTAAATGGAGATGTCGGTGGAGGATTTCAAGGAATTCAAATTACTTCGGGATTTTTCCAATTATGGAGAGCTTCTGGAATTACTACAGAATCTCAATTATATGCTACAGCTATTGGTGGCTTATTTATGTCTAGCTTAATGGTATTTGCTGGCTGGTTTCATTATCATAAATCTGCACCAAAACTAGAATGGTTTCAAAATGTTGAATCAATGATGAATCATCACTTATCAGGATTACTTGGATTAGGATGCTTATCATGGTCAGCACATCAAATCCATATTTCTCTACCGATAAATAAACTACTAGATGCAGGTGTATCACCACAAGAAATACCACTACCACATGAGTTTTTATTAAATAGAGAGCTAATGGCTCAATTATATCCTAGTTTTAGCAAAGGAATTATACCCTTCTTTACATTAGATTGGAATCAGTATGCAGATTTTTTAACATTTAAAGGGGGACTAAATCCTATTACTGGAGGATTATGGCTAAGTGATACAGCGCACCATCATCTGGCATTATCTGTACTATTCTTAGTTGCAGGTCATATGTACAGAACAAATTGGGGTATTGGTCATAGTATGAAAGAGATTTTAGAAGCCCATAAAGGACCATTTACTGGAGAAGGACATAAAGGACTTTATGAAATTTTAACAACTTCTTGGCACGCTCAGCTAGCAATTAACTTAGCAATGATGGGATCTTTAAGCATAATTGTAGCACATCATATGTATGCAATGCCTCCATATCCATATATAGCAACTGATTATCCAACACAACTATCATTATTTACACATCATATGTGGATTGGTGGTTTTTGTATAGTTGGGGCTGGAGCACATGCATCTATATTTATGGTTAGAGACTATAATCCAGCCCAGAATTACAATAATGTTTTGGATAGAATTATTAGACACAGAGATGCTATCATATCTCATTTGAATTGGGTTTGTATATTCTTAGGATTCCATTCATTTGGATTATATATTCATAATGATACAATGAGAGCATTAGGTAGATCTCAAGATATGTTTTCAGATACAGCTATTCAACTACAACCAATCTTTGCACAATGGGTCCAAAATATTCATACGCTTGCACCAAATAATACTAGCCCAAACACATTGGCAACAGCCAGTTACGCATTTGGAGGGGATATTATCTCTGTTAGTAATAAAATAGCAATGATGCCTATAAAACTTGGTACAGCTGATTTCATGGTTCATCATATTCATGCATTCACTATACACGTTTCTGTTTTAATATTAGTAAAAGGATTTCTATTTTCACGTAACTCAAGATTAATACCTGACAAATCTAATTTAGGCTTTCGCTTTCCTTGTGATGGTCCTGGAAGAGGTGGTACTTGTCAAGTTTCGGGATGGGATCATGTATTTTTAGGTCTTTTCTGGATGTATAACTGCCTTTCTATTGTGTTATTCCATTTTAGCTGGAAAATGCAATCAGATGTATGGGGCAGTATATCACCATCAGGAGCAGTTTCACATATAACAGGAGGAAATTTCGCTCAAAGTTCTATTACTATTAACGGATGGTTAAGAGATTTCCTATGGGCTCAAGCATCTCAGGTTATCCAATCTTACGGATCTTCATTATCAGCATATGGCCTAATATTTTTAGGTGCACATTTTGTATGGGCATTTAGCTTAATGTTCTTATTTAGTGGTCGTGGTTACTGGCAAGAACTTATAGAATCAATTGTATGGGCGCATAATAAAGTAAAAGTAGCTCCAGCTATACAACCAAGAGCACTAAGTATTACACAAGGACGTGCTGTTGGTGTTGCACACTACTTACTAGGAGGTATTGGTACAACATGGGCCTTTTTCTTAGCACGAATAATTGCAGTAGGATAACAATAAACAAGGAATAAAAATAAACAATGGGAACGAAATTTCCAAAATTTAGCCAAGCATTAGCACAAGATCCTACAACTAGAAGAATTTGGTATGGGATAGCTACTGCGCATGATTTTGAAAGTCATGACGGAATGACAGAAGAAAATTTATATCAAAAAATATTTGCTTCTCACTTCGGTCATATCGCTATTATTTTCTTATGGACTTCAGGAAACTTATTTCATGTTGCTTGGCAAGGCAACTTTGAGCAATGGTCTGTAAATCCATTAAAAACTAAACCGATCGCACACGCAATATGGGATCCACACTTTGGTCAACCAGCGATTAAAGCTTTTACTAAGGGAGGAACACCTTATCCAGTTAATATAAGCTTCTCTGGTGTATATCACTGGTGGTATACAATAGGTATGCGCACTAATAATGATTTATATAATGGAGCATTATTATTATTAATCTTATCAGCAGTTATGTTATTTGCTGGTTGGCTACACTTGCAACCACAATTTAAACCTGGATTATCTTGGTTTAAAAATAATGAATCTAGATTGAACCATCATTTATCAGGATTATTTGGACTTAGCTCTCTTGCATGGACAGGACATTTAGTACATGTAGCAATACCAGAATCAAGAGGACAAAATATAGGATGGAATAACTTTATAAATACGTTACCACATCCAAGTGGTTTACAACCTTTTTTTACAGGTAACTGGGGAGAATACGCTTTAAACCCTGACACTTTAAATCATAACTTTGGTACAAATGAAGGTGCTGGTACAGCCATTTTAACTTTTCTAGGAGGATTTCATCCTCAAAGTCAATCCTTATGGCTTACTGATATAGCTCATCACCACCTTGCTATAGCTATCATTTTTATTATAGCTGGTCATATGTATAAAACTAACTGGGGTATTGGACATAACTTAAAAGATATAATTGATGCACACAGACCACCTAGTGGAAAACTGGGTACAGGCCATAAAGGTCTATTTGAAACAATTACGGATTCTTTACATATGCAACTAGGATTAGCTCTTGCTTCTCTAGGTGTTATTACATCTTTAGTTGCCCAACATATGTATGCAATGCCTCCATATGCTTTCATGGCAAAGGATTTTACAACTCAAGCTGCTCTATATACACATCACCAATATATTGCTGGTTTTTTAATGGTAGGAGCATTTGCACATGGCGCTATATTCTTTATTAGAGATTATGATCCTGAAATAAATAAAAACAATGTTTTAGCAAGAATGTTAAATCATAAGGAAGCAATTATTTCACACCTAAGCTGGGTATCACTCTTTTTAGGTTTCCACACACTTGGTATATATATCCATAACGATACAATGATTGCTTTTGGAACACCAGAAAAACAAATTTTAATTGAACCTGTTTTTGCACAATGGATTCAAGCAAGTTCAGGAAAAGCATTATATGGTTTTAATGTACTACTCTCATCTGATTCTAGTATAGCAAATCAAGCTAGCAGTAATGTATGGCTACCTGGATGGTTAGAAGCTATTAATAGTGGAAAAAATTCATTATTTTTGACAATTGGACCTGGTGATTTTTTAGTACATCACGCTATAGCTCTAGGTCTACATACAACAACATTAATTTTAGTAAAAGGTGCATTAGATGCTAGAGGCTCAAAACTAATGCCAGACAAAAAAGATTTCGGATATAGCTTTCCGTGTGATGGACCTGGAAGAGGTGGTACTTGTGATATATCTGCATGGGATGCATTCTATTTATCTATATTCTGGATGTTAAACACAATCGGATGGGTTACTTTTTACTGGCATTGGAAACATATTACTATATGGCAAGGCAATGTAAGTCAATTTAATGAATCTTCAACATACTTAATGGGTTGGCTAAGAGACTATCTATGGCTTAACTCTTCTCCATTAATCAACGGATATAACCCATATGGAATGAATAACTTATCAGTATGGGCATGGATGTTCTTATTCGGTCATCTGGTATGGGCAACTGGCTTTATGTTCCTAATATCTTGGCGAGGCTATTGGCAAGAACTAATAGAAACTCTTGCATGGGCTCATGAAAGAACACCTTTAGCAAATTTAATTAAATGGAAAGATAAACCCGTTGCACTATCAATTGTACAAGCAAGATTAGTAGGACTAGCACATTTTTCAGTTGGTTATATATTAACTTATGCAGCATTTGTAATAGCATCTACAACTGGTAAGTTTGGATAATTTCATAAATAAATTTTAATCTATACTAATAAGCTCATCTGTTTTATATAAAACAGATGAGCTTATTATTGCAATACACTAACTAATTAGATAATATAAAATTTATAAAAAATTGAACACATATTAAAAAATGGCAAAAAAAAGTATGATCCAAAGAGAAATTAAAAGAGACAAACTTTATCATCAATATAAACAAAAAAGAGAAAAAATCAAAAAATTAATCAAAAAAACATCTGACTTCCAACAACAAATGAATTTGCAAAAAAAACTCCAAAAACTACCATTAAATAGTGCAAGGTTTAGAAAACGAAATAGATGCTGGATGACTGGTAGAAGCAGAGGTTTTTATAGAAATTTTGGTCTATCGAGACACGCATTAAGAGAAATGGCACATGCATGCCTATTACCAGGTGTAACAAAGTCTAGTTGGTAATTACAAAAAAAATAAATACTCTTAATAAAATACACAACAATTATGTTTATACAATAGAGTATTTATGAAAATAAAAAATCATTATAAACCAAACTGATTACCTCTACGGTACTGTAAATAAGCTGCGACTAATAAACCAGCTAATGTAACAGGAATTAAACCCAAAACAATACCAGATAAAAGAGGTTCTACCATATTAAACCACCTTATAATAAAAATAATTACACTTAAAATATATAACCAAATAATAACTTTTATCTAAAACCAATAGCAGCTTGCCAAACAAATGCTAATAATAAAAAAAATACAGGTATAACGGGTAAAATATCAACTAATGGACGAAATACTGCATAAGCTTCTGGTAACTGCGTTAAAAGTATAATTGTAGACATAAAATACACCTCTATTGATTTATACGAATTTAAAAATAAAAGATTTATACTTATAAAAATGTACACGAAATATAAACCATTTTGAACTTTTCTTCTTATTTATTTATGTTTTATGAAAACCAACACCTATTAAATATACAATTTATAATATATTATCTATTTAATTTCTATAATTATGTTGACATAAATTATTATATATATAATAAATAAATATTAATAACATATTGATAAATTTCAACTTTAAATAAGGAGAATATAATGACTATCGTTGTTCAATTACTTGTATTTATTTTAATTATTTTATCAACTTTACTAACAATAGGAATACCTGTTACGTTAGCATCTCCTGGTCAATGGGAACAATCTAAAAATTTAATTTATACCAGTGCAGGAATATGGACTGGATTAGTAATAATCACTGGCATATTTAACTCATTCATTATATAAAAAATAAATACAAAATAGATATTAATAATATCTATTTGTATTCTTGACAAAAAGTTTATTTTTTATCATTATATTAGCATAATGCGGGTATAGCTCAGTGGTAGAGCGCAACCTTGCCAAGGTTGATGTCGCGCGTTCGAATCGCGTTACCCGCTTTAGTTTTGTGTTAAATATATTTAGGCTTCGCTAGAATCAGTATCTATCACAGAAGCATCTGTCTGATTAGAATTATTATCTTTCGCGTAAGCTTTCTTTCCCATTTCCATTAATGATTGTTGTAATATTTGCTGTGATGACTTAATCAATTCATAATTTTCTTCCCGAATAGCTTGTCTTAAATCAGAAATCTTATTTTCTATAGTTTCTTTTTCCTCATTAGAGATTTTACCAGAAACTTCTGACAATTGTTTTTCTGATTGATAACACAAAGAATCTGCTTGATTTTTTAAATCAACTTGTTCACGCTTTTGTTTATCAATTTCAGAATTTTTTTCTGCTTCTTGAACTAATTTTTCAACCTCTTCTTTAGGAAGAGTTGAAGCACCAGTAATAGTAATTGATTGTTCTTTACCCGTACCTTTATCTTTAGCATTAACAGATAAAATACCATTAGCATCTATATCAAAAGTAACTTCTATTTGAGGTACACCTCGTGGAGCAGGCATAATACCATCTAATCTAAAGGTTCCTAAGCTTTTATTATCTCTTGTAAACTCTCTTTCTCCTTGAAGAACATGTATTTCTACATTAGGTTGATTATCAACAGCTGTCGAGAAAACTTCAGATTTTTTAGTTGGAACAGTTGTATTTCTAATTATAATTTTAGTCATAACACCACCCAGTGTCTCTACACCTAAAGATAAAGGTGTTACATCTAAAAGCAATATATCTTTCACCTCACCAGCTAAAACACCAGCTTGAACAGCTGCTCCAATAGCAACAACTTCATCTGGATTTACACTTTGATTAGCTTCCTTACCAATAAGACTTTTGACTAATTGTTGAACAGCAGGTATTCTCGTAGAACCTCCTACTAAAACAACTTCATCTATATTACCTGCATCTAACTGAGCATCTTTTAAAGCATTATGAACCGGTATTTTACATCTATCTATTAAATCTTGACATAAATTTTCAAATTTAGCACGGGTAATAGTTTTTTCTAAATGTTTTGGACCAGTATCCGTTGAAGTAATAAAAGGTAAATTAATATCTGTTTGAGCTAAGTTAGATAACTCTATCTTAGCTTTTTCTGCAGCTTCAGTTAATCTTTGTAAAGCTTGTTTATCCTTAGATAAATCAATACCTTCATCATTTTTAAATTCATTTATTAACCAAGATACTATTTGATTATCAAAATCGTCTCCTCCTAAATGTGTATCTCCTGAAGTTGATAAAACTTCAAATACACCATCACCTACTTCTAGAATAGAGACATCAAATGTACCACCTCCTAAATCAAAAACTAATATTGTTTCATTATTTTTTTTATCTAATCCATAAGATAAAGAAGCTGCTGTAGGCTCATTAATAATCCTTAAAACATCTAAACCAGCTATTTGACCTGCATCTTTTGTTGCTTGTCTTTGTGAATCATTAAAGTAAGCAGGAACTGTAATTACTGCTTGTTTTACAGATTCTCCTAAATAAGTACTTGCATCCTCAACTAATTTTCTTAACACCTGTGCAGAAATTTCTTCAGGAGCAAAATCTTTATTTAAAGCAGGACATTCAATCTTAATATTAGAATTATGATCTGTTTTAACAACATAAGACGATTGCTTAGATTCATTATTAACTTCATTTTTTTTACGGCCAATAAATCTTTTAACAGAATAAAAAGTATTTTCGGGATTCATAACAGCTTGTCTTTTAGCTATCTGACCAACTAACTTATCTTGTTTTTTAGTATAAGCAACTACAGAAGGTGTTGTTCTCAAACCTTCCTTATTAGGTATAACAGTAGGCTTACCACCTTCCATAACAGCAACCACAGAATTTGTCGTCCCTAAATCAATACCAACAACTTTACTCATATAACATATAACCTTATAATAAATATTTTTATACTACTGACTTATCTACATAATGCAATAAATTAATTATTTAATAAAGTAGTGATTACCACACAAATCATAAATATCTTGCAATAAATTAAAAATTCAAAGATAATAGACATATTCTATTTACATTATTTGTTAGTTTGTGCGTAAAAATCTTTCAGAACTTGGAGGCAAACAAATTGTGTCAATTAGTCTGTTAGGAAAAAAAGTTGGTATGACCCAAATATTCAATAATACAGGTGAAGCTATACCTGTTACAATTTTACAATTAGGTCCATGTATGATTACACAAATAAAAAATACAGAGTTACATGGCTATAAAGCTATTCAAATAGGTTACTCTGCAATTAATAAAAATAATTTAACTAAACCACAATTAGGACACCTAAATAAAGTTGATGCACCACCATTTAAATATTTAAAAGAATATAAAACAGAATCTATAAACAATTTTAAAATAGGACAAATAATCACAGTCAATCAATTAAAAATAGGTGACTTAATAAATGTATCTGGATATAGCATTGGAAGAGGATTTACTGGATACCAAAAAAGACACCATTTTAGTAGAGGCCCTATGAGTCATGGATCTAAAAACCATAGACAACCTGGATCCATTGGTGCTGGTACAACTCCTGGAAGAGTTTTTCCTGGAAAAAAAATGGCTGGAAGAATGGGCCATAAAAAAATAACAATTAAAAACTTACAAATTGTAGATATTAATTCAGATAAAAATATTGTTATTATCAAAGGATCTATCCCCGGGAAACCCGGTAATCTTATTAGTATAACATAAGCATACATAAACAATTATGATTCAAAAAGAAATTAAATACAATCTTCATAACACTAATAAAAGTGAAACATTAAAATTAAATATTCATGAAGACAAAGGAATATATCTAATTCATAGAGCACTGATACAACAACTAAATAATAAAAGACAAGGAACAGCAAATACTAAAACAAGAAGTGAAGTTCGAGGAGGAGGAAAAAAACCATGGAAACAAAAAGGCACAGGAAGAGCTAGAGCTGGCTCAACCCGATCACCCTTGTGGACAGGAGGAGGAACTATTTTTGGACCTAAATATAAAAAATATAATATAAAAATTAATAAAAAAGAAAAAATCTTAGCCTTAAATAGTGTTCTATACAATAAAATTAAAGATACATTAGTAATTACAGATTTTGGGCATAATCTCAATCATCCTAATACAAAACTTGTATTACAAGAAATTAATCAATTAGGTTTAAATAATAATAAACCTAATAAACTACTAGTTATTGTAAATAAAAAACAAAAAAATTTATATTTATCTACACGTAACTTAAAAAACGTCGAACTAATTAGCGTATATCAATTAAATATTTTTGCACTACTAAAAGCACATAAAATAATTATTACCTTAAGTGCATTAAATCATCTAAATAAGGCTTATAATGACTAATAATGATAAATCAATAAGTATAGATATAGTAAAATACCCAGTTATCACAGATAAATCTACACAATTATTAGAAGAAAATAAATATACTTTTGCTGTAGATGATCAAGCTCATAAAAAAGATATAAAAAAGACTATTGAACATACTTTTGATGTAAAAATAAAAACTATTAATACATGTAATAGACATCCAAAGAAAAAACGAGTGGGAAAATTTATAGGATACAAAAAAAGATATAAAAAAGCCATTATTACTTTAGAAAAAAACTATAGTATACAACTGTTTCCAGATAATTAAAATCTTAACATAAATATTAATAAATCGAAAATGGCCATTCGTCTATATAAAGCATACACACCGGGCACACGTAATAGAACTGTATCAACATTTAAAGAAATTACATCAAAAAAGCCAGAAAAATCTTTAGTTGTTCATAAACACCGGATGAAAGGACATAATAATCAAGGCGTAATTACAACTAGGCATAAAGGTGGAGGACACAAGAAAAAATATAGAATCATAGACTTTAAAAGGAACAAATTAAATATTCAAGGAAAAGTAGTAAGCATAGAATATGATCCAAATAGAAATGCACGTATAGCACTCCTACATTATAGTGATGGTGAAAAACGATACATATTATACCCAAGAAGCTTACAAATAGGAGACAAAATTAGCTCCGGACCAAATGCCAGTCTTGAAGTTGGAAACTCCTTACCATTAAATAAAATTCCTTTAGGTACTGCTGTACATAATTTAGAACTTACTCCAGGCAAGGGAGGACAAATAGTAAGAGCTGCTGGAACATATGCACAAATAGTTGCTAGAGACGGTAATTTTATTACTTTAAAATTACCTTCGAGTGAAGTTCGAACAATACACAAAAAGTGCTACGCTACTATTGGACAAGTAGGTAACATAGATGCAAGCAATATTACAATAGGCAAAGCAGGAAGAAACCGTTGGCTAGGAAAAAAACCGACTGTACGAGGTGTGGTAATGAATCCAGTAGATCACCCGCATGGTGGTGGAGAAGGTAGATCACCTATCGGCAGAAAACATCCTGTTACCCCTTGGGGAAAACCTGCTTTAGGAATAAAAACACGTCCAAAAAATAAATATAGTAACCGTTACATACTTCGTCGTCGTAAATAAACTATTCACTTAAAACAATGTCAAGATCTTTATCTAAAGGCCCATATATAGAATCAAAATTACTTCGTAAAATTGATATACTAAATCAAGAAAACACTAAAGAAATAATCAAAACATGGTCTAGATCATCAACTATTATACCTACTATGGTAGGACACACTATCGCTGTTCATAATGGAAAACAACATTTTCCAGTTTTTATATCAGATCAAATGGTTGGACACAAATTAGGCGAGTTTGTACCAACTAGAAACTTTAGGAGTCATATAAAAAGTGATAGAAAAACTAAGCGATAAACGTATACACTATATCAAAAGATAAATATGAAGAATAAAAAAATACAAGCCGTATCTACAGGGAAATATTTAAGACTGTCACCGAATAAAGTACGTCGTGTCTTAGACCAGATAAGAGGCAAAAAATGTAATGAAGCATTACTAATACTCGAATTTATGCCCTATAAACCATGTAAAACTATAAAGAAAATTTTACAATCTGCAATGTATAACACTAAAAAAAATTATGAAGAAAATAAAAATAAACTAGTCATTACTGAAACCTTTGCAAACTCAGGACCACAGTTAAAACGTTTTCAACCCAGGGCACAAGGTAGAGCATTTCCTATACATAAACCAACATGCCATATAACAATTAAAATACAAGAATTATAATAATCAAAATACAACATATGGGTCAAAAAACACATCCACTATGCTTCAGACTAGGTATAACTCAAGAACATAAATCAGCTTGGTATGTACCAATAAAAAAATACCCAAATCTTCTAAAAGAAGATCATGATATCAGACAAATAATCAAATATAAACTTAGTCATGCAAGTGTGTCTTTAATAAAAATAAGCAGAAAAGTAGATCAAACTGAAATTGAAATACATACAGCACGTCCAGGAATTATTTTAGGCAAAATGGGGACTGGAATAGAAGAAATAAAAAAACAATTAAAACAAAAAATCTTAGCTAATAAACAAATAAGAATTAATGTAATAGAAATTACAGAACCAGACAGTGAAGCAACATTAATCTGCGAATTTATCACACAACAACTAGAAAAAAGAATTGCTTTTAGGAGAGCTATTAGACAAGGAATTCAAAGATCTCAAAAAACCAATATTCAAGGTATTAAAATACAAATTTCAGGAAGACTAAATGGAGCAGAAATTGCACGAAGCGAATGGATAAGAGAAGGAAGAGTACCATTACAAACTTTGCGAGCAAATATAGACTATTCACATAAAACAGCACAGACTATTTATGGTATTTTAGGAGTCAAAGTATGGTTATTTAAAGGTGAAACATTACCTCAAAAATAATCACAAATATAATAATTTTTTTAATATTCATATGTTAAGCCCTAAAAAAACAAAATTTAGAAAACAACATCGCGGACGAATGAAAGGTAACGCATGTAAAGGCAATAGTATAGCTTTTGGTGAATATGCATTACAAACCTTAGAACCCGGATGGATTACTTCAAGACAAATTGAAGCAACACGAAGAACTATAACAAGATATGTAAAAAGAGGTGGAAAATTATGGATACGTATTTTTCCAGATAAACCAGTAACAGCAAGACCTGCAGAAACAAGAATGGGATCTGGTAAAGGAGCTCCAGAATATTGGGTTGCAGTTATTAAACCTGGACACATTTTATTTGAAATATCAGGAGTACCACAAGAAATAGCTAAACAAGCTATGAAATTAGCATCATATAAATTACCTGTAAACACAAAATTTATAACCAGAACAACAAAATAACTATGGGATTTAGCAAAATTAAAGATTTACAAAATTTAAATATAGAAGAAATTGATGAAAATATTTTCAAACTCAAAAAAGAAATCTTGGATTTACAAATTAGAAAATTTACTAAACAATCTATCAAAAATCATGAATTTAAACATAAAAAACATGAAATAGCACAATTATTAACATTAAGAACTAATAAATATGGCCATTAAAGAAACTATTGGTACCGTAATAAGTAATAAAATGGAAAAAACTATTACTGTTGCTGTAAAAAATCAGGTTAAACATAAAAAATACAGCAAAATTATTGCACAAACTAAAAAATACTATGCACATGATGAAAATAATGAATGTATAGTTGGAGATATTGTAAAAATAAAAGAAACTAGGCCCATCAGTAAAACAAAAAGGTGGAAATTTGTCAATAAAATCATTATATAATCAAAAATATGATACAAAACCAAAGCTATTTAAATGTTGCAGATAATAGTGGAGCACGCAAAATTATGTGCATAAGAGTACTCGGTACAAGCAATCCACATTATGCAAAAATAGGTGATATAATCATCGGCGTAGTTAAAGATGCATCTCCTAATATGCCAGTTAAAAGATCTGATATTGTTAGAGCCGTCATAGTTAGAACCAAAAAAACTATTCGTAGAGCAGATGGAATGCATATACGTTTTGATGATAATGCTGCTGTTATTATTAATCAAGAAAACACCCCAAAAGGAACACGCGTATTTGGACCTATTGCAAGAGAATTAAGAGATAAAAATTTCTCAAAAATTATATCTTTAGCACCGGAGGTAGTATAGTGAAAGGAAAAAAAAATAAAATCCACGTCAAACAAGGCGATTATGTACAAATTATTAGCGGTACACATAAAGGAAAAACAGGGAAAATAACAAAAATTATTTACAAAAAACAACAAGTAATTGTAGAAAATATAAATTTAAAAACTAAACATATACAACCAAAACAAGAACAAGATTCTGGAAAAATCATACAAATTGAAGCGCCTATTCATAGTTCTAATGTTATGCTTTATAGTGTTAATGAAAAAACTGCAAGTAGGTTTAGATATATAAAAAATAATAAAAATAAAAAGCAAAGAATATTAATTAAAAATAGTGAAATTATAAAATAATATGAATAATTCTTTAAAAGAACTATACTATAATAAAATTTGCCCTAATTTAGTTCAACAATTTGAATACAAAAATAAACATCAAATTCCTAAGTTAACTAAAATTACAGTAAATAGAGGATTAGGAGAAGCAGCACAAAACTCAAAAATACTTGAAAACAGCATAAAAGAATTAACATTAATTACAGGACAAAAACCTATTGTTAAACTAGCAAAAAAATCTATCGCAGGTTTCAAAATCAGAGAAAACACTCCAGTAGGTTTGACAGTAACTCTAAGAAAAAATAAGATGTATGATTTTTTAAATAAACTAATAAATTTATCACTACCAAGAATTAGAGACTTCAGAGGTATCAGTAAAAATAAATTTGATGGTAGAGGTAACTATAACCTTGGACTTAAAGAACAATTAATATTTCCAGAAATAGAATATGATAGTATAGATAAAATTCGAGGAATGGATATATCCATAGTAACTACAGCAAATAATGATCAAGAAAGTTTGGCATTACTAACAGGCTTTGGTATGCCATTCAAATAAATTAAAATTATAAAAATAAAAAGGAGATAAAATAAAAAAAGTGGTTAATGATACAATTGCAGACATGTTAACACGTATTAGAAATGCCAATCTATCCAAACATCAAATTGTACAAGTACCGGCAACAAAAATGACTAGAAGTATTATCAAAGTTTTGCAAGAAGAAGGCTTTATATACGAATTTGAAGAGATAGGCGAAAATTTAAGAAATTATCTTTTAATATCACTAAAATACAAAGGAAAAAGTAAAAAACCTGTTATTACAGCCTTAAAACGTATAAGTAAACCAGGACTTAGAGTATATGCTAACCATAAAGAACTACCCAAAGTACTTGGAGGAATCGGAATAGCAATAATATCAACATCTAAAGGAATTATGACAGATAAAAAAGCAAGAAATAACGGTTTAGGTGGTGAAGTTTTATGCTATATTTGGTAATTAAATAATCATTGAGGAAATTTAAAATGTCTCGAATAGGAAAAAAATCTATCATTTTACCACCCGGTATTCAAAGTGAAATAAAAGAATCCACAATTACTATCACAGGTCCAAAAGGTAAATTATCATATCATTTACCTAAAATAATTTATATTAAAAATAATAATAATAAATTACAACTATCTCCTATTAAAATTAATAAGGAATCAAAAGCTTTACATGGATTATCTAGAACTCTTATTAATAATATGGTCATAGGAGTATCAAAAGGATTTGAAAAAAAATTAGAAATTCGAGGTGTAGGTTATAGATGTCAAATAAATAACAATTGTTTAATATTAAATATAGGGTATAGCCACCCCATTATTATAAAACCACCTGAAGGAATTTCAATTAAAGTAGAAGATAACATCCATATCATTATTGAAGGTATTGATAAAGAAAAAGTAGGTCAATTCGCAGCAAAAATTAGGTCAACTAGACCACCTGAACCATATAAAGAAAAAGGCATTCGATATAGCGGAGAAATAATTAGAACAAAGGTTGGTAAAACAGGAAAATAAATATCTTAAAAAACATGAAAAAAAAAATACAAGGTAACAGTCAACGTCCTCGATTATATGTTTTTCGTTCTAAAAAACATATATATGTACAAATAATTGATGATATATCACAAAAAATTCTTTTAAGCAGCTCTAGTATTGCAAAAGATTTAAAGGTAACCTTACCATTTAAAAACAAAGCTAACTCTGAAATATCAATCTTAATAGGTAAAGATATTGCAAAAAAAGCTAAAACAAAAGGTATTAAATCTCTTGTATTTGACCGCGGTAAAAGATTATATCACGGTCGTATAAAAGCATTAGCTGATTCGATAAGACAAGAAGGTATAAAATTTTAATACAGAGTATTCATGGTTAATAAAAAGAAAAATACAAAAAATAAAGAACAAGAATCAAACTGGAATGAACGCGTCGTTCAAATTAGAAGAGTTACAAAAGTTGTCAAAGGAGGAAAAAAACTAAGCTTTAGAGCTATTTTAGTAGTAGGTAATGAAAAAGGACAGATTGGAGTAGGTACGGGAAAAGCTAGCGATGTTATAGGTGCTGTAAAGAAAGGAGTAGCTGATGCAAAAAAGAATATTATTAATATATCTTTAACAAAATCAAATTCCATTCCACATACTGTTCAGGGAGTATCAGGAGCTGCACAAGTTATTATTAGACCTTCTGCTATAGGTTCAGGGGTTATAGCTGGAGGGTCCGTTAGAACTGTACTAGAATTAGCTGGTGTAAAGAATATACTAGCAAAACAAATTAGATCTAATAACACACTAAATAACGCAAGAGCAACTTTAAATGCTTTATCACAACTAAAAACTTTTTCTGAAACAGCAAAAAACAGAGATATAAAAATGATAAACTTCTATTAATTATCATAAGAAATAAATATTTGCTTAAAAAATCAGTGAAATTATACAATGAGTACAATTCAACTTAAACAAAAACTTTTTGTTACAATCATTATATTAATTATTGCCCGGTTTGGCATCTTTATTCCTGTACCAGGAATTGACCACAATTCTTTTTATAGCAACATAGCACAAAACGAGATTATCAATTTTTTAAATATATTTTCTGGAGGAGGATTTTCAACAATTGGAATATTTGCTCTGGGTATTGTACCATATATTAATTCTTCTATTGTTATACAAATATTAACAAATATTATTCCTGAATTAGAAAAACTTCAAAAAGAAGAAGGTGAATTAGGAAGACAAAAAATTACACAGATTACTAGATACTTAACTTTATTATGGGCTATATTACAAAGTAGTGCAATAGCTTTTTGGGTTAAACCATATGTATTCAACTGGAGTCAATCTTTTATATTAGATTGTATTATAACATTAACTACTGGTTCAATAATCATTATGTGGTTTTCAGAAATAATCACAGAATATGGAATAGGGAATGGTGCTTCATTATTAATATTTCAAAATATTGTTTCTGGAATACCAAAAGTTATCTTAAAGTATACTAATAATATCTATAGTAAAGAAACTATTTATAAATTTCTACTACTATCTATACTATTTATCTCAATGTTAACTATTACGATACTTGTACAAGAAGGCAAAAGAAAAATACTAATATTATCTGCTAGACAATTAGGTAAAATACAAGAACTTAATCCTCAAAGCTATATCCCATTAAAACTAAATCAAGGCGGAGTTATGCCATTAGTTTTTGCATCTGCAACTATGACAATAATACCATATTTATCACAAATAATTCCTAATATTAACATACAAAAGGTAATACAATTATTCTATCCAAATCATATTTTTTATTTACCACTATATTCTATATTTATTATCTTCTTTAGCTACTTCTATTCATCATTAGTAATTAATCCAGAAGATATAGGTAAAAATTTAAAAAAAATGGGAGCCAGCATACCTAATATAAGACCTGGTTTAGAAACATATGAACATTTAAAAAATATTTTAAATAGAATTACATTTTTAGGTGCTATTTTCTTATTTATAATTGGATTAGTGCCATCTATATTATCTCGTATTACTCACCTGAGCATATTTAAAGGATTAGGTATAACTTCACTATTAATTTTGGTTAGTGTAGCTATTGATACAGCTAAACAAATACAAACTTATATAATATCTCAACAATATGATAATATGATGGGAGAATAAAATTAAATATTAAATTTTGAATACAACATATAAATATCTCAATATGAAAGTAAGACCATCAGTAAAAAAAATGTGCGAGAAATGTCGAATTATACGTAGACATAGAAAAGTAATGGTTATTTGTGAAAATCCAAAACACAAACAAAGACAAGGTTAAACAATTATTATTATCAGTAAAATAAATTATGGCTAGAATTGCAGGTGTAGATCTACCAAAAAATAAAAGAATAGAAATCGGATTAACCTATATATATGGTATAGGTTTATCATGTTCAAAAAAAATACTAAAAAAAATCCAAATCAATCATAATATTCTTATTAAAGATCTAACAGATCAACATATTATTGATATTAGAAAAATTTTAAATGAAAAGTATGATATAGAAGGAGATTTAAGAAGAAGAGAATCCATGAATATTAAAAGATTAATGGAAATTAATTGCTACAAAGGTAAAAGACACAGGATTGGCTTACCTTTAAGGGGACAAAGAACTAGAACAAATGCTAGAACACGAAGAGGTATTAAAAAAACTATGGCAGGCAAGAAAAAAGCTCCTAAAAAATAAATAACAGATAATTCTTTTTATAAAAAGACAATAATTTTCATGGCAAGACAAACAAAAAAAACAAAAAGTAAAAATAAAAGACAAATTATTAATGGAATAACACATATCAAATCTACATTTAATAACACTATTATAACAATTAGTGACCTAAAAGGAGAAACTATATCATGGTGTTCATCCGGTGCCAGTGGCTTTAAAGGTGCAAAAAAAGGAACACCTTTTGCTGCACAAATAGCTGCAGAAAAAGCAGCTAAACGTGCATTAGAACAAGGCATGAAACAAACAGAAGTAATGGTAAACGGCCCTGGTGCTGGTAGAGAAACTGCTATTAGAGCTCTACAAGCAACTGGTATAGAAATTACTCTAATTAAAGATATTACACCAGTACCACACAATGGTTGTAGACCACCTAAAAAACGAAGAGTATAAATAAATTTAATATATAGAATATCTATTTAATAAGGAACTTTCTTGAATGACTCATTTTCAAATAGAATGCGTAGAGTCAAAAATAGAAGGTGCTCGTGAACAATATGGACACTTTATATTACAACCTCTAAAACAAGGACAAGGAATTACTCTTGGTAATTCATTGAGAAGAACTATCTTATCTGACTTAGAAGGAACAGCTATAGTTGCAGTCAGAATAGCAGGAATTAACCATGAATTTTCAACTATTACAGGCGTTAGAGAAGATGTTTTAGAAATTTTACTAAACCTAAAAGAAGTAGTACTTAAAAGTTATAGTTCAGAATCACAAATAGGAAGAGTAAGAATACAAGGACCAGCTATCATTACAGCTGGTTTATTTGATTTACCAACTGAAATTAAAATTATTGATCCAAAACAATATATTGCTACTATATGTAATAATACAATTTTTGAGATGGAATTTCGTATTGAAAAAGGTCATGGTTATAGATTAATAGATAGAGGTGTTGATAAAAAATCTATTGATTTTCTACAAATTGATGCCATATTCATGCCAACTACAAAGTTTAATTATCATGTAGAAGAGCAACGTATTGATTCACATACTATTCAAGAAAAATTATCCATAGAAGTATGGACAAATGGAAGCTTATCACCACAGGAAGCCATTAGTCAGGGAGCTCATATCTTAACTAATCTTTTTTATCCTCTAACTAATATAGATTTTAAATCAGCTATTAAAAATCAAGGTCCAAATGATGATAAAATAAATGAAGTTTTAATTGAAGAACTACAATTATCTGTACGAGCATATAATTGTTTAAAAAGAGCACAAATACACTCTATCTCTGACTTATTAGATTATTCACAAGAAGAATTATTAGAAATCAAAAACTTTGGACAAAAATCTGCTGAAGAAGTTATAGATGCGTTAAAAAATAAATTAGATATTTATTTACCACAAGAAAAAGAAATAAATTATAAGCAAAAATGAATAATACAAATAGACCAAAAACTTTAAATAACCAAAAATGGTATTTAATAGATGCCAAAAATCAAACACTAGGAAGAATGAGTACACATATAGCCAAACTTATAAGAGGTAAATATGAAACAACATATACACCTCATATAAACTCTAAAATACATATTATCATAATTAATGCACAAGATATTATAGTCACAGGTCAGAAAAAATATCATAAAAAATATATAAAACACTCAGGAAAACCAGGAAGTTTAAAAATAGAAAATTTTGCAAATTTAAATAAAAGAATACCAACAAGAATTATAGAACATTCTATTAAAGGCATGCTTCCAAAAAATAAATTAGGAAGACAACTCTTTAAACAAATCAATGTTTACAAAAATGAACAACATCCACATATAGCACAAAAACCTAAAACTATTACAATTAATCTATAGTACAACACATGACTATTATATCTAACAACTCAACTATATCATACTCAGGGACTGGGCGCAGAAAAACATCTGTAGCGAGAGTAAGATTAATACCGGGATCTGGAAAATTAATTATTAATGGTATACCAGGTGAATCATATCTACAATTTAGTCCTAACTACTTACGTATTTCATATGGACCATTAAAAATATTAGGGTTAAGTACAGAATACGATATTCACGTAAAAACTCAAGGTGGTGGTTTAACAGGGCAAGCTGGAGCAATTAGATTAGGTATAGCAAGAGCTTTATGCACAATAAATCCAGAAAACCGCACGACATTAAAAGCAGAGGGGTTTCTTACTAGGGATGCAAGAGTAAAAGAAAGAAAAAAATATGGACTAAGAAAAGCAAGAAAAGCTCCTCAATATTCAAAACGTTAAAAATAATCATTCAGATATGGCAAAAAAAAATATACATCCTGCATGGTATAAAGAATCAAAAGTATACTGTGACGGAAAACACATCATGACTGTTGGTTCAACAAAACCAGAATTACATGTAGATATATGGTCTGGCAATCATCCATTCTTTACAGGTTCACAGAAAATCATAGATACGGAAGGTAGAGTTGAACGATTTATGAGAAAATATAAAATACAAGAATATACAACTGACGAATAATTATACTTAGTCAACATTAAAATGAAAATGTTTGACAGCATATATGACAATATTTATAATATTAAGAATATTCAAAAAAACTGAGTATAAATAAAAAACATGCCAACGATTCAACAACTTATCAGATCCGAACGTAAAAAATCTAATAAGAAAACGAAATCTCCCGCACTAAAGTCTTGTCCACAGAGAAGAGGCGTATGCACTAGAGTTTATACAACAACACCTAAAAAACCTAATTCAGCACTGAGGAAAGTTGCTAGAGTTAAATTAACTTCTGGCTTCGAAGTAACAGCATATATACCTGGTATTGGCCATAATATTCAAGAACACTCTGTTGTTTTAATAAGAGGTGGTCGTGTCAAAGATTTACCAGGTGTAAGATATCACATAGTTAGAGGTACATTAGATTCTACTGGAGTAAAAGATAGAAAAAAAAGCCGATCAAAATATGGCACTAAAAAAAGCAAAAACTAATATATAATAAAAATAAAAATGTCGCGTCGTAATAAAGCAACAAAAAGATTTATTAGTCCTGATCCAATCTACCAAAGTAAACTTATAAGTATGTTAACTGTACGTATATTGAAAAACGGAAAAAAAGGATTGGCACAAAAAATTATCTACAAAGCCCTTGATATAGTTGAAGAAAAAACATCTAATAATCCATTAGAAGTACTCGAACAAGCTATCCGAAATTCAACTCCATTAGTAGAAGTTAAAGCTAGAAGAGTTGGAGGTTCGACTTATCAAGTACCAATGGAGGTAAGAGCATATAGAGGTACTAATTTAGCCTTAAGATGGCTAACTAAATTCTCTAACACTAGATCTGGAAAAAATATGTCTATTAAACTAGCAAATGAAATTATAGATGCTTATAAAGATATTGGAAATACGATAAGAAAACGTGAAGAAACACATCGCATGGCAGAAGCCAATAAAGCTTTTGCACATTACCGATACTAAATATAATAAAAAAAAGAGGGTAAAATTAAAATATGGCACGTGAAAAATTTGAACGCAAAAAACCACATGTCAATATAGGTACTATTGGACATGTTGATCACGGCAAAACAACACTAACAGCTGCTATATCAGCTACACTAGCAGCTGCTAGCAATACAAAAGCCAAAAAATTTGATGAAATTGATGCAGCTCCTGAAGAAAAAGCTAGAGGCATAACAATAAATACTGCACATGTTGAATATGAAACTAATAATCGACATTATGCTCATGTTGATTGTCCGGGACATGCAGATTATGTCAAAAATATGATTACAGGAGCTGCACAAATGGATGGAGCTATTTTAGTGGTATCAGCTGCTGATGGACCGATGCCACAAACAAGAGAACATATTTTACTAGCTAAACAAGTAGGAGTACCTAATATAGTTGTATTTTTAAATAAACAAGATCAAGTTGATGATGAAGAATTACTAGAACTAGTAGAATTAGAAGTACGTGAATTACTAGCCCAATATGAATTTCCAGGTGACGATATACCTTGTATTGCTGGATCAGCATTAAAAGCACTAGAAGCTGTATCAGCTAATAGTACTATTCAAAAAGGTGAAAATGAATGGGTTGACAAAATACATAGCTTAATGAGTGCTATAGATGAATATATACCAACACCAACAAGAGATACAGAAAAAACATTTTTAATGGCAGTTGAAGATGTATTTTCAATTACTGGAAGAGGAACAGTAGCGACTGGTAGAATTGAACGTGGTATAATTAAAGTTGGAGATACTATTGAAATAGTAGGTTTAAAAGACACAACTACTACAACCATTACAGGCTTAGAAATGTTCCAAAAAACATTAGATGAAGGGATGGCAGGAGATAATATTGGTATCTTACTAAGAGGTGTACAAAAAAAAGACATAGAAAGAGGTATGGTTTTAGCCCAGCCAGGAACAATTACACCACATACACAATTTGAAGCCGAAGTATATATTTTAACAAAAGAAGAAGGAGGAAGACATACGCCTTTCTTTTCTGGTTATAGACCACAATTTTATGTTCGAACAACGGATGTTACGGGGACTATTAAACAATTTACTGCAGATGATGGTACAGAAGCAGAAATGGTTATGCCTGGAGACAGAATCAAGATGAGCGCTGAACTAATAAACCCTATAGCAATTGAACAAGGTATGAGATTTGCTATACGTGAAGGTGGAAGAACTGTAGGTGCAGGAGTAGTATCTAAAATTCTTATATAAAAGAAATATATGAAAATCGTTCAAAATAATAAAATCAGAATAAAATTAAAAAGCTATACACATCATTTATTAACAGAATCATGTAAAATAATCATCAATACAGCAAATATAACAAATACTAAATCTAGTGGGGCTATAGCATTACCAACAAAACGCAAAATCTATTGCGTATTAAGGTCTCCTCATGTAGACAAAGATTCAAGAGAACACTTTGAAATTCGATGTTATAATCGCATTATAGACATTCATGATCCATCCTCACAAACAATCGACTCTCTTATGAAACTTAATATACCAGCAGGTGTAGATATTGAAATTAAATTATAATAAAAAATAGAGAATATATATTATTTATATTCTCTATCTTTAAAATAATTTCTTTATTTTAAAATTACTAATATACATCATCTTCTTTATGCGTTAAAATCGTACAATCGCTTGTAGGATATGCTACACAAGTTAGTACTAGATTTTCTGCTAATTGATCATCATCCAAGTAAGATTGATCCTCTTGAGAAATAGTTCCTTCTGTTACAATTCCAATACATGTCGAACAAGAACCAGCTCTACATGAATAAGGTAAATCTAGACCTTCTTCATCTGCACAATCTAAAATATAACTATCTTCTGGACAATCAATCACATTAGTAGTATCTTCAGATTCATTAATTAATGTCACTTTATAATTCACAACAACTTCTCCTTTTTGCTTTATTATATAGAAAAGAGTTAAATAATGACTATATAACATATTTCTCACTCTTAAAATAATATTAAAACCGAAGAACAAAGCTAATATAAAATTAAATTAAATAAAACAAAAAAATCATAAAAAATCAAGTTAAATAAAGTTAAAGAATTTAGAAATAAATTTACAAAATTAACATAATTTTAAAATGACATATTCATTGAAATATACAAAAATTAACTTAAAACCTAAAAATAAAATTATTCCAAACAATAATTTACATTGTATCTATTATGAAACTTATGCACTAATAAAGCGATTATACCTACAAACAAAAAGAAGGCCATCTACACTTATAGCTGGTATTCTTCAACCTTTACTATGGCTTATGTTATTTGGAGCTTTATTTCAAAATGCACCTGTAGGCTTATTTACAGCTAATATTAACTATAATTCATTTTTAAGTCCTGGCATTATTATATTCACTGCTTTCACAGGTTCTATAAATGCTGGATTACCATTAATGTTTGATAGAGAGTTTGGATTTTTTAATAGACTTTTAATTTCACCTATTAAATCAAGAAACTCACTAATTACTTCTCATGTATTATTTATTATTACAATTACAACGATTCAAACTCTATTTATTATTTTTTTTAATATAATTTTATATACACATATAAATTACTCTCTAAAAATAATAATTACAACTATAATGATAACCTTACTAATTACTTTAAGTATTGGTAGTATTAGTATTTGCTTAGCATTCATTTTACCAGGCCATATAGAACTATTAGCTTTTATTTTACTAATTAATCTACCAATGCTTTTTTCAAGTACAGCATTAGCACCATTATCATTTATGCCATATTGGTTACAAATAATAGCAAGCATTAATCCTTTAACATACGCAATAGAAATCACAAGACACTTGCTAGATAAGACCATAATTGAATATAACACATTAATTCTTCAAAATCTATGGATGACTATAACAATAGAACAAGGAATATGGATATTAATTCTATTTAATATTATTAACCTAATTATAGTAAAAAATATTATTTATTATAAATTCGAATAAAAATATTCAAGCAAACAGTGTTATAATAGAAATAAATAAAAATTATCACAAAAACAATGTAAGAAAGGCAAATATACTATTTTTTGTGAAAGGAGGCATGGAATTCATGGGATTACCATGGTATCGTGTACATACAGTTGTTTTAAATGATCCAGGACGACTAATTTCTGTTCATCTAATGCACACTGCTCTAGTTGCTGGTTGGGCAGGATCAATGGCTTTATATGAACTTGCAGTATTTGATCCATCTGACCCTGTACTAAATCCTATGTGGAGACAGGGAATGTTTGTTATGCCTTTTATGGCAAGACTAGGTGTTACAGACTCTTGGGGTGGTTGGAGTATAACTGGAGAAAGTGTATCAAATCCAGGCCTTTGGAGCTTTGAAGGTGTTGCTATTACACATATAGTTTTATCTGGCATGCTCTTTTTAGCATCGATATGGCACTGGGTTTATTGGGACTTAGAACTATTTAGAGATCCACGTACGGGTGAACCAGCTTTGGATTTACCTAAAATATTTGGTATTCATTTATTACTATCCAGCTTATTATGTTTTGGCTTTGGAGCATTTCATGCAACTGGATTGTTTGGACCAGGCATTTGGATATCAGATGCATATGGAGTTACTGGAAAAGTACAACCTGTAGCACCAGCTTGGGGACCTGATGGTTTCAACCCATTTAATCCCAGTGGCATAGCTTCACACCATATTGCAGCAGGAACAGTTGGAATTTTAGCTGGACTATTTCATCTAACAGTTAGACCTCCACAAAGATTATATAGAGCTTTAAGAATGGGTAATATAGAAACTGTACTTTCTAGCAGTATTTCAGCTGTCTTCTTTAGTGCTTTTATAACATGCGGGACTATGTGGTATGGTTCAGCAACAACACCGCTAGAATTATTCGGACCAACAAGATACCAATGGGATAGCGGCTACTTTCAACAAGAAATTGAAAGAAGAGTAGAAAACTATATAAATGAAGGCGCAACACCTGAAGAAGCATGGTCAAAAATACCTGATAAACTAGCATTTTATGACTATATTGGCAATAATCCAGCAAAAGGAGGATTATTCAGAGCAGGCCCAATGGACAAAGGTGATGGCATTGCAGAAGCATGGTTAGGCCATCCAATTTTTCAAGACAGAGAAGGAAGAGAATTAACTGTAAGAAGAATGCCTGCTTTTTTCGAAACATTTCCTGTAATATTAGTAGACAAAGATGGTATTATCAGAGCAGATATACCATTTAGACGTGCAGAATCAAAATATAGTATTGAACAAGTAGGTGTAACTGTCAATTTTTATGGTGGAAAATTAAATAATAAATCTTTTACAGATGCACCTAGTGTAAAAAAATACGCACGTAAAGCACAATTAGGAGAAGTGTTTGAATTCGATAGAACAACTTTAGAATCTGATGGAGTATTTAGAAGTAGTCCACGAGGATGGTTTACATTTGGACATGCTAATTTTGCATTAATCTTTTTCTTTGGACACCTTTGGCATGGATCTAGGACTATTTTTAGAGATGTATTTGCTGGAATAGGTGCAGAAGTAACAGAACAAGTAGAATTTGGTGCTTTCCAAAAATTAGGTGACAGAAGTAGTAAAAAACAAGGTGCAGTATAATTTCTATTTCTATAAGAAATAAATATATAAAAATAAAAAGGGAAACATATGGAAGCGTTAGTTTACGTCTTTTTATTGGTTGGTACTTTAATGGTAATATTTTTTGCCATATTCTTTAGAGACCCACCAAGAATAGCAAAATAATTGAAATATTACGGAATAAAAACATAATACTAATAAGTGTATAAAAAAACAAAATATTAACACCACTCTCAAATTTCATATTTTAAATTTAAAATATGAGAGTGGTTAAATTTATATAGATAATCAATACTATTCTTCATGCTCTTCAAAAGGATCTCTTAATTCTTTTGAAATTGGACCAAAAGCTGTATATATGGAATATAATGTTATTCCCAATAACAAACTAGAAATAAAAATACTAAGAACTGTTGCAGTTTCCATAAATCAAATACAAATAAAGTTATTTTTTTATAATAATACTATTATAGACATAAACAATATAAACACTAAACAAATACAATATGGCACTAAGAACTAGACTAGGAGAAATATTAAGACCTCTAAATTCAGAATATGGAAAAGTTGCTCCAGGCTGGGGTACAACACCTATAATGGCAATATTTATGCTATTATTTTTTTTATTTTTATTAATTATACTACAAATATATAATTCATCATTAATTTTAGAAAATGTAGATGTAGATTGGGCAAGCCTAGGTAGCTAAATTTAAATGAAAAAAGTATTATAAAAAATAATACTTTTTTTTCATTAAGTATTTTAACTTACTAATTGAAGTTCATCTGGAGAAAAATTATTACTATTAACACCATTATAAGATTCTTTATTAAACCTTACTAAGACAGGGTACTTGATATCTTTTTCTACTTTAGCAACTGTACCAGTATACAGAAACCAATAAGACTCTGGTCGTAAAATTTTGACTTTTGAACCTTTTTTAATCATAAAAATATTAAATAATAAATATAAACAATAATAATATATAATTATATCAGACAAAGTTTAAAATAATATTAACTTATATAAACACAGAAAATAAATTAGATATAATAAAAATAATTTAAACGAATATAGTTGCCACCAAAATAGAAAAAATGTTACATTCACTTAAATAATATAAATAATTAAACATTCATAAGTTATATGAATTTAATAAAAATAAGGCTTAATAATTATGAAACTATCTTGGAAAACATTTTTACTATGGTCTTTACCAATAATGATTATTAGCTTTTTTTTATGGCAAGGATTCCTTACACCTAACAGTAATGACTTGAATAATAATAATACAGCAAATTCCAGAATGACCTACGGAAGATTTTTAGAATATTTAGATATGGGATGGGTTAAAAAAGTTGATATCTATGATAATGGTCATACAGCTATCGTAGAAGCTGTAGGACCAGAATTAGGAAACCGATTACAAAAAATTCGTGTTGAACTCCCAGCAAGTGCACCTGAATTAATCACAAAACTGAAAAAAAATAATATAGATTTAGATGCACACCCAACTAAAAATAACATAGCCATATGGAATTTAATTGGTAATTTATTTTTTCCTCTTTTACTTATTGGAGGTTTAGCTTACTTATTTCGACGGTCCAATAACACTAATGGCGGACCTGGACAAGCAATGTCATTTGGAAAATCTAAAGCAATTTTTCAAATGGAAGCAAAAACAGGAGTTATTTTTGATGATGTAGCAGGTATAGATGAAGCAAAAGAAGAATTTGAAGAAGTTGTTACTTTCTTAAAACAACCAGAATCTTTTACAGCTGTTGGGGCTAAAATACCTAAAGGAGTGCTATTAGTAGGACCTCCTGGAACTGGCAAGACATTATTAGCTAAAGCTATTGCAGGTGAAGCAAATGTACCATTTTTTAGCATTTCTGGCTCAGAATTTGTAGAAATGTTTGTAGGTGTTGGTGCATCAAGGGTAAGAGACTTATTTAAAAAAGCAAAAGAAAACGCACCTTGTATTATTTTTATTGATGAAATTGATGCAGTTGGAAGACAGAGAGGAACAGGTATCGGAGGAGGTAATGATGAAAGGGAACAAACACTAAATCAATTACTTACAGAAATGGATGGTTTTGAAGGAAATACAGGCATAATTGTTATTGCTGCTACAAATAGAGCAGATATATTAGATTCTGCATTGCTAAGACCTGGAAGATTTGATAGGCAAGTAAGTGTAGATGTACCAGATTTTAAAGGTAGACTAGCTATTCTAAATGTACATGCACGCAACAAAAAAATTGCACCTACAGTTTCTTTATCTATAATAGCAAGAAGAACACCAGGTTTTTCTGGAGCTGATTTAGCAAACTTATTAAATGAAGCTGCTATATTAACAGTAAGAAGACAAAAAAATGCTATTACACTAAATGAAATTGATACTTCAATTGATCGAATTGTAGCTGGAATGGAAGGTATGCCATTAATTGATAGTAAAAGCAAGCGTTTAATAGCTTATCATGAAATAGGCCATGCAATTGTAGGCACACTATTAAAAAATCATTATCCAGTACAAAAGGTTACTTTAATTCCAAGAGGACAAGCAAAAGGTTTAACATGGTTTACACCTTCTGAAGATCAAAATTTAATCTCAAGATCAGAAATTAAAGCAAGAATTATGGGTGCATTAGGGGGTCGAGCAGCAGAAGAAATAGTATTTGGAGACTCAGAAGTAACAACAGGTGCAAGTAACGATTTACAACAAATTACATCTATGGCAAGACAAATGGTGACAAGATTTGGAATGTCTTCAATTGGTCCACTGTCATTAGAAAATCAAGAGTCTAATCCTTTTTTAGGAAGAGGCATAGGATCTTCATCAGAATATTCTGATGAAGTAGCAATAAAAATTGATGAACAAATTCAACAAATTGTACAAGAATGTCATGAAAATACATTAAAAATTATTCAAGAAAACAGAGTAGTTATTGATAGGCTTGTAGACTTACTCATAGAAAAAGAAACTATAGATGGTGATGAATTTCGTGAAATCATAAGTGAATATACATCAATTCCACATAAATATGAATATGCTAACTAAAAAATAAACGAGACTGACGGGATTCGAACCCGCAACTTCCGCCGTGACAGGGCGGTGCTCTAACCAGTTGAACTACAGTCCCATTTAAAATAATTATAACCACAATTTAGTAAAATATCAATTTTTAGAAGAATTAAAAAATTATAAGACATAAAAGGAGAAGAAGGGATTCGAACCCTTGATATGTTCATAAACATATAGCAGATTAGCAATCTGCCGCTTTCAACCCCTCAGCCACTTCTCCGTAAAAATCATACATAATAATAACTTTTTAATATGGCTCAGGCAGGATTTGAACCTGCGACCTTGGGCTTATGAGTCCCCTGCTCTAACCAACTGAGCTACTAAGCCAAGAAAGTTACAAATATATTATATCATCATATAAATAAAGAAACAAATTCTTTTAATAAAATTTAAAGAGTTAACATCGATCCACTTCTATCTGTAGTCAAAATTTCGAGTAATAAAGCATGAGGTAAGCAACCATTTATAATATGAACAGATTGAACATTAGAACGAAGAACATCAATACAACAATCTACTTTAGGAATCATTCCAGCCGAAATTACATGATTACATTTTAAACTTAAAACATCAGAAACACTTAAAGCTTTTATTAATGTACTATCATCTGTAATATCCAACATAATACCAGGAGTATCGGTTAAAAAAATTAATTTTTCCACTTTTAAAGCTTTAGCTAAAGCACCAGCTACAATATCAGCATTAATATTATATACTTGCCCCTTAGAATCAGAAGCAATACTAGCTATTACTGGAATATAACCGTCATCCAAAAGAGAACTCAAAATTTTCGGATTAACATTATCTACAGTACCAACAAAATCATCATCATTTGGAGAAAGAGGTATAGCATTAATTAAATTCAAATCACGGCCAGAAAGGCCTATTGCATAATTACCAGACAAATTTAGCATAGAGACCAAATTCTTATTGACTTTACCCTCTAAAACCATTTGAACAATTTGCATAGTTTTATAATCTGTAACTCTAACACCATTTCTAAAACAAGGTTTTATGTTACACTTAGATAACCAATGATTTATAATTGGACCACCACCATGTACAACAACAACTTTAATACCTATTGAATGCAAAAATAAGATATCATCTATGACTGATTTTTTTAAAGACTCATCTTGCATAGCAGATCCACCATACTTAACTACAATTACTTGACCAAAGTATTGACGAATTAAAGAAGATATACTTATTAAATCTTGTATAAACTGAGTAGAATTCAACATAAAAAATCCTAAAATAAATATAGACAATCAACAATTAAAAAAATTTATTGTAAAAAAATAACCATGAATAATTTATGGAAAAATATTAAAAAATTCCCATTATTTATAATATCTGTATTTATAGGGTTTTTCTTGACAACTATTCAACCTTTTTTTAAGTTATTAAAGAAGAGAAAGAATAGATTTATAATACCCACAATAATAGTAACTATATTGATCATTATATATAATACACTAAGGTTAATGCTAGAAATAACATAAAAAATAAAATGTATAAAATTAAACATATATAATATTATATACTAATATAATACTCAAAACAATATTCATATTATTTACTTAATACATATAACAAAAAATATTTTATGTCAATAAATTGTGAGAAAGTAACAGGCGCTTTTGCTTTAATGGATAGTTTAGTTAAACATGAGGTATTTCATGTTTTTGGTTATCCAGGAGGTGCTATTCTACCTATATATGATGAACTCTATGCTTGGGAACAAAAAAATAAAATTAAACACATATTATTTAGACATGAGCAGGGTGCTGTTCACGCTGCTGATGGTTATTCAAGATCAACTGGTAAAGTAGGTGTTTGTTTTGCGACATCAGGCCCAGGAGCAACTAATTTAGTTACTGGTATTGCAACTGCTCAAATGGATTCTGTTCCCCTTATTTTAATTACTGGTCAAGTTGCTAGATCTTTTATTGGTACTGATGCTTTTCAAGAAGTTGATATTTTTGGTATCACTTTACCTATTATAAAACATTCTTATGTTGTTAGAGATCCGAGAGCAATGTCGCAAATTATTGCACAAGCTTTTTATATTGCTCAATATGGTCGTCCTGGGCCTGTATTAATTGATATTCCAAAAGATGTTGGTTTAGAAAAGTTTGTCTATCAGCCCGTAGAATTTAATGATATATATTTACCTGGTTGTAGACCTATTATGAAACCTAAAAATAAACAAATAATGAAGATACTACAGATGATTCAACAATCTAGTCAGCCTTTGCTATATGTTGGTGGTGGTTCTATAATTTCAGGTGCACATTTTGAAATTAAACAATTGGCTTTACATTTTCAAATACCTGTTACTACTACTTTAATGGGAAAAGGTATTATTGATGAGAAGCATAATTTATCATTAGGTATGCTTGGTATGCATGGAACAGCTTATGCTAATTTTGCTGTTAGTGAATGTGATTTATTGATTGCTTTAGGAACTCGTTTTGATGATAGGGTTACAGGTAAATTAGATGAATTTGCTTGTAATGCTCAGGTTATTCATATTGATATTGATCCTGCAGAAGTAGGAAAGAATAGAGTACCTCAAGTAGCTGTAGTAGGAGATATTAAATTTGTTGTTAATGAAATTCTTAAGTATGTTCATGATGATAATCATATAAATCATATTAATGATCAGACAAGAGCTTGGAGGGAAAGAATTGCTATATGGAAACAAAATTATCCTTTACTAATACCTCAAAAAGAGCATCGTATTGCACCACAAGAAATACTCTATTGTTTATCTGAACTAGCACCTAAAGCATATTTCACAACAGATGTAGGTCAACATCAGATGTGGGCCGCGCAATTTTTAAATGTTTTACCACGTCATTGGATGTCTAGTGCTGGATTAGGAACTATGGGTTATGGTCTTCCTGCTGCTATTGGTGTACAGATGTTTGATCTATCTCGACAAGTTGTTTGTATCAGTGGTGATGCAAGTTTTCAAATGAACTTGCAAGAATTAGCTACTATTTCTTTATATAATTTACCTTTGAAAATTGTAATTATTAATAATAAATGGCAGGGGATGGTTCGTCAATGGCAACAAGCATTTTATGGTGAGCGTTATTCTCATTCTAATATGGATAAAGGTTCTCCTGATTTTGTTCAGTTATCTAGAGCTTTTGGTATTTTAGGTCTTGAATTGCAAAATAAAAATAGCATGGATCAAGTTTTACAATTTTTTATTAATTATAATGGACCATGTGTTTTAGACTGTAAAGTTGTTGAAGATGAAAACTGTTATCCTATGGTTGCTCCTGGGAAAAGTAATTCTCAAATGATAGGTATTATAAAACAATCAAAAAAATTCAATGGATTATTTAATATGAGTTAATTAATCCATTGTTAATATATAAATAAAAATTGTTAGTTTAAAAGCCCTTAATGAGAATTGAACCCATGGCCTTCTTCTTACCAAAAAGACGCTCTACCACTAAGCTATAAGGGCGTTTATTATTTGATTGGGCCGGGTTGGATTTGAACCAACGTAGGCTAAGCCAACGGATTTACAGTCCGCCCCCATTAACCACTCGGGCACCGACCCATTTATGATATTCAATTATTCTACTAGATGCAATAAGAAAAATCAACAATAGTTTCTATTATATTTGAGTGGATACAACTGGATTTGAACCAGTGACTTTTACGATGTCAACGTAATACTCTAACCAGCTGAGTTATGTATCCATAATAACTTTTAAAGATTTTAAAAAAATTTTTGTTTTAATCTTGTTGCTTTTCCAGATCTATTCCGTAGATAATATAATTTTGCTCTTCTAATTTTTGATTTTCTTGTTATATTGATTTCTGTAATTCTTGGTGAATGGATTAAATATACTTTTTCAACCCCGATATTTTGCAATACTTTACGGATTGTGATAGTTGTATTTAAATTAGAATTATTTTTTGATATAATTACTCCTTCTGATATTTGTACTCTTTCTTTATTACCTTCTTTAATTAATACTCCTATTTTGATACTATCACCTACTTGTATGTTTGGTAGATTCTTTTTTTTTAATTGATTTTCTATATCGTATATTATATTAGATTTTACATTTACACGAAATTCCATAAATTCTTATTATTTTTGTTGTGTTTATGATTATTATTATTTTATTGAATATTGATTTGTTTAGTCAAATTGTATTTATTTTCAATTTAACTTTAGTTATTTATGGAAGTGTGTTATTATTATATAATATCAAAGGTAATAAAATATTTAACTGGTTCTTATATATGTTTGAGCGTTTTACTGAAAAAGCAATAAAAGTTATTATGTTAGCTCAAGAAGAAGCGAGACGTTTAGGTCATAATTTTGTTGGTACTGAGCAAATTCTTTTAGGTTTAGTTGGTGAAGGTACTGGCATTGCAGCTCAGGTACTAAAATCTATGAATGTAAATTTAAAAGATGCTCGGATAGAAGTAGAAAAAATTATTGGTCGTGGTTCAGGTTTTGTTGCTGTTGAAATTCCTTTCACTCCTAGGGCAAAAAGAGTTTTAGAATTATCTTTAGAAGAAGCAAGACAACTAGGTCATAATTATATTGGTACTGAGCACTTATTAATGGGTTTAGTCCGTGAAGGTGAAGGTGTTGCTGCACGTGTTTTGGAGAATTTAGCAGTCAATGTTGCATCTATTAGAACAGAAGTTATTCAGATGTTAGGAGATAATGCGGAGGCTAATGCTAATGGTAATAGTACAATGCAAGCTAGAAGTAAAACTCCTACTTTAGAAGAGTTTGGATCTAATTTAACAGAGTTAGCTATAGAAGGTGTTCTCGATCCTGTTGTTGGTAGACAAAAAGAAATTGAAAGAGTTATACAAATTTTAGGTAGAAGGACAAAAAATAATCCTGTACTTATAGGTGAACCAGGTGTTGGTAAAACGGCTATTGCTGAAGGTTTAGCGCAAAGAATTGCAAATAGAGATATTCCAGCTATTTTAGAAGATAAATTAGTTGTCACCTTAGATGTGGGATTATTAGTTGCAGGTACTAAATATAGAGGGGAATTTGAAGAACGTTTAAAAAGAATTATGGATGAAATTAAATCAGCTAATAATGTAATATTAGTTATTGATGAAGTTCATACTTTGATTGGAGCTGGAGCAGCTGAAGGTGCTATAGATGCAGCAAATTTATTAAAACCGGCGTTAGCAAGAGGTGAATTACAATGTATTGGTGCAACTACATTAGAGGAATATCGTAAACATATTGAAAAAGATGCTGCATTAGAAAGACGTTTTCAACCTGTTTTAGTGGGTGAACCTAGTGTTGAAGAAACAATCGAAATTTTATTTGGTTTGCGAGATCGTTATGAGAAGCATCATCAATTAAAAATGTCAGATGCTGCATTAGCTGCTGCTGCTAAATATGCAAATCAATATATTTCTGATAGATTTTTGCCAGATAAAGCAATAGATTTAATTGATGAAGCTGGTTCACGAGTGCGTTTATTAAATTCTCAATTACCACCTGCTGCTAGGGAATTAGATAAAGAGTTGAGATCTGTTTTAAAAACAAAAGATGAAGCCATAAGAGCTCAAAAATATGAAAAAGCTGAACAATATAGAACGCGTGAGATGGAAATTAAAGCGCAAATTGCAGCTATTGCACAAAGTAAAAAAAGTGAACCTGATTTACAAGTTGAGGATCCTATAGTTACTGAAGAAGATATTGCTGAAATAGTGGCTTTTTGGACTGGTATTCCTGTTACTAAGTTAACTAAAAGTGAATCTGAAAAGTTAATGCACATGGAAGAAACATTGCATAGTCGTATTATTGGTCAGGATGAAGCAGTTGTTGCTGTGTCTAGGGCAATTCGTCGAGCTAGGGTCGGATTGAAAAATCCAAATAGACCTATTGCAAGTTTTATTTTTTCTGGTCCTACTGGTGTAGGTAAAACAGAATTAACTAAAGCATTAGCTTCTTATTTTTTTGGGGCCCAGGAAGCTATGGTTCGTTTAGATATGTCTGAATATATGGAGAGACATACTGTTTCTAAGCTTATAGGTTCACCTCCTGGATATGTTGGTTATAGTGAAGGAGGATATCTAACAGAAGCTGTTAGAAAGCGTCCATATACAGTTATTTTATTTGATGAAATAGAAAAAGCACATCCAGATATTTTTAATCTTTTATTGCAGATTTTAGAAGATGGACGTTTAACTGATGCTAAAGGTAGAACAATTGATTTTAAAAATACTTTATTGATTATGACTTCTAATATTGGTTCAAAAGTTATTGAAAAAGGAGGAGGTAGTTTAGGTTTTGAATTAGGAGAATCTCAAACAGAATCTCAATATAATCGTATTAGATCTCTAGTTAATGAAGAATTAAAACAATATTTTAGACCAGAGTTTCTTAACAGATTAGATGAAATTATTGTATTTAGACAGTTAACTAAGGATGAAGTAAGAGAAATAGCTGATATTATGCTTAAAGAAGTTTTTGAAAGAATTAAACAGCAAGAGATAGAGTTAGAGGTTACAGAAAGATTTAAAAATCGTTTAGTAGATGAGGGTTATAATCCTAGTTATGGTGCTCGTCCATTGCGTAGAGCTGTAATGAGACTTTTAGAAGATAGTTTAGCTGAAGAAGTTTTATCAGGGAAAATAAAAGCAGGTGATAGTGCTGTAGTTGATGTAACAGATGAAGGAAAAGTTACAGTACTTCTTGGTGAAAAATTAGAGCTTTTATCTTCTTAAGTTGTATATTTTTTGAATAATATTATTTATATTTCAATCAAAATATAAATAATATTATCTTTCAATTGCCAGGAACCAGATTTGAACTGGTGACACGAGGATTTTCAGTCCACTGCTCTACCAACTGAGCTATCCCGGCCCTTATATAACAATATCAGAATCACATTTTTTTTGCAACTATTTGATTGATTTATTATTTTTATCCTTGAATTTTGTGAGAGATAAGTTAAATAAAAGTTGTAATGAACCAGTAATTCCATTTCTGTTTTTTAATATATTAATGTCAATTATTCTTTTTGATAAATATTCTTCTTGGTTATTTGTATCATTTGAATATAGCATAATAATAATATCTGCATCTTGTTCGATAGAGTTATGTAAAATAAAGTTTTGACAATTAAAATTACAATATTCTTTTTTACTAATTTCATATACTAAAGAATAACTTAGGAAGGTAATACTTATATGACTTTTTTTTATTCTTTTATATATATTATTTAGAATATTTTTATATTGGTTTATGGTATTATTTTGTTCTATATGTCTTGTTTGTATCCATATATTATATTGTAGAATAGGATGATTTTCTGTAAGTTTAAGTTGTTTATGATTGTATATTGTGTAATTAAATATATATTCTGTGAATAAGCTAATTTTTTGTATGAAATTGTTTATATATTGTAAATAATGAAATAAATCATAGTCATTTGTTATGTAATTTATATATGAGCTTATCAATGTATGGCAATCATTATTACAAATGATATTTATTTTATGTTTATTATTATTATATATGAATAGTATATATGATATACAGCCGCTTTCTTTAAGGTCTGATAATAAAGGTTTTTTATTGATTCTAGTTTCAATACGCCTGTTTAATTGTGACAGTACAACAATAGGAATTTTTAATAATTGAGCGGTGATTTTTAATTTACGTGTTATGTAGCTTAATTCTTCATTTCTATTGAAAAATGTTGAATATTGGCTATTAATTAATTGTAAGTAGTCAATAAATATTATTGTTTTATTATTTATTTCTTTGCATATTGTTTTGCATGTATTTAGAATATTTTCAATAGATATATTTGTACTATCATTAATATAAATTTTCGATATAAGTATTTTTTGACAAATTTTTACTATTTTGTTCCATTCTTGTATGTTAATTTCTCCCTGTAAAATGAGATATAAGGGGATGGCTGATCCTATAGATATAATTTTTTGTAAGATTTGTTTTCTTGTCATTTCTAGACTAAAAATGCATATTTGAGTATCGAATTTTTCTAAAATATTATATGCTATGTTAATAAGAAAAGAAGTTTTACCTGTTGATGGTCTGCCAGCAATTATTATTAAGTCTCCAGAAGGAAGACCAGTAGTAATTTTATCTAAATATTGGAATCCAGATTTAATTATTATTTCAGAATTTTTTATTTTTTTTCTATTATAAGTTAAATCTTGAAATAGTTCAGATACAAAAAAATGTGAGTTGTCAAGATTTTGTTTTTCTAATTTTTTATTAATTTTATTTAAGTATAAGGAAGCTTGTAAAGATATTTTATGTATAGATATTTTATGATTATAAGATAAGTTTATTATATTATATGAATATTGAATAAATAATCTTTTGATATAGTTTTCATATATTAATTTTAGTAATTGATTTATATAAAACTTTGTATTTTCAGATCTATTAAATATTTGACCTTGTTTAATGAATTTAATTATAGTTTTTTGTGTAATTATATGACTGATTTTTGAATTATCGTTAATAATATTAAATACGTTTTTAAAATTTATTTTATTTTTATTATGAATTTTTTTTAAATGTAAATAAAAAAGTTTATGTGACTCAAGAAAAAAATATTCTGAATCAATATTTTGTAATAAATTTTTTTGCACGGATGGATTAATGATAATATAGCCAATTATTATTTCTTCCGCTATATAATTATTAGGCGGAATTAGATCTTGATATAAATGATTCATTAATATTTTTTTATTATCAATTTAATAATTTATTAGATTAATATAAAAATATTCTTGTATCTAATAAATAGTCGTTTAACAAAATTATTATAAAATTTTAAGTTTTTATATAAATTTATATATTTTTTATAAGTTTTATCTTTATTGTTTTGTTTTAGTTAAAGTTAATATTATTTTCTATGATCTCTGGTGTTACGTTCAGTGATATGTATGATTCTACATTTTTAATTAATTTAATTGTTATTTGATATTTACCTATAGTTTTGATATTAGGTATATTTATTTGTTTTTTATTTAGTGTATATCCAGTATATTCAATTATTTTATTTGATATATCTTTTTCATTTATTTGGCCAAAAATTTGCATTTTATTACCGTGCTTTTTTTTGATAGTAATTTTATTTATTATTGATAAGTATTGTGATGTAAGATTTGCTTTCTCTTTATTGATTTGTATTTTTTGTTTTTGTTTTTGTTGCAACATATTGATGTGTTTTAATTTACCAGGAGTTGCAATTTCTGCTATACCCTTTGGTATTAAGTAGTTAAATGCATATCCTCTTGTTACTTGGATAATTTGTTGTCGATTTTTATCTTTTTCATCTCTTAAAATCATGGTTATTTTTTTATTCATATAGTATCTTGATTATTAGTATATTTTTTTATTATTATATTTGATTTGATATTTATATTAAATATTGTTATTGATTTATAACTATTTATTGGAAGCCATTTTTTAGTCTGTAGTGTTTAATGTTTTCTCTTTGCAGTAATTCTGATGCTACTATAGATCTGGAATTATGGCTACAATAGATAATTAAAATACTTCTATTACTGAGTTTTTTTATTAAATTTAAGTTGTTTTTATTCTTTATACTTTTCAAAGGAATATTAATAGCATTTTTTATATGTTTTTTTTTAAATTCTGTATTTTGTCTTATATCTATAATGGATATTTTACGTTTTTCTGTAATATATTGTTTAAGGTTATTTATATCAATAATTTTTGAACTTATGTATGTATTTGTGACTCTATTAATAGTTTGCGTATTATGTATTTTTATTTTTTTAAATGATAAATCTAAGCTATTATAAACTAGTAAATAGCCACTTAAGATTTTACCAATACCTGTAATAATTTTGATAGCTTCTGTTGCTTGTAAAATACCTATGATTCCTGGCAAAACGTTTAAAACACCAGTACATGGTTTATCTTTTAATTGTAAATTATATGGATACAGGTCAGAATATCTAGGACCATTTTTATAGTTAAATACACTAAGATGTCCTTCAAAGTTTTCTATTGCACCATAAATATGTACTTTGTGTAATTTTTTGCATATATCATCAATTAAATATCTTGTATTAAAATTATCACAAGTATCTAAAATAATATCGTAATTTTTAATTAATTGTTTTGCATTTTTTTGATGAATTTTTTCAGGATATGTACTAATTTTACATTTGGGGTTCATCTTTTTGAGAGTATCTGCAGCTACTTTAATCTTCAATTTTTCTATGCTATTTTGGTTATATAGAATTTGTCTATGTAAATTAGATTTAGATATTATATCATGATCAACTATACCTATGTATCCAATTCCTGATAATGCAAGATAAATAATTGCTGGGCATCCTAAGCCACCTGCTCCTATGACTAATATTTTAGCGTTTTTAAGCCTTAATTGTCCTTCTGCATTTAATTGATCAAGTATTAGATGTCGTGCATACATTACGTACTCTTCATCTAATAGATATTTTTTCTTTAAGTTAGTGTTAAGCATTGTTTATCAATAATAAATTTAAATTTAGTAATTTTCTGATAATCTAATTTATTTGATAAATATTTTCAAATTTTAATTTTATTATAAATTACAATATGTTTATACGTCTTTAGTTCAGTTGGTAGAACGTAGGTTTCCAAAACCTAATGTCGAGGGTTCAAGTCCTTCAAGACGTGTATGATTTTTTCAATTTATTTTTTTATTTTTGTTTATAATAGCTTATTTTTAAGTATAATCTTATTGTAAGTTAAATTTTTTCAATTGAATTTATCTTTGTTTTAGTTTATAATTTTATGATTTGAATTTTATGGCAAAAAAAATAATTGGTTTAGTTAAATTAGCTTTACCTGCAGGTAAAGCTACTCCAGCTCCACCAGTTGGTCCTGCTTTGGGTCAACATGGTGCTAATATTGTTATGTTTTGTAAAGAATATAATGCGAAAACTGCAGATAAAGTTGGTTTAGTAATTCCTGTAGAAATTTCCATTTATGAAGACCGTAGTTTTTCATTTATTTTAAAAACTCCTCCTGCATCTATTTTGTTAGCGAAAGCAGCAGGAATTGCCAAAGGTTCAGGAAAACCTAATTTAAATACAGTTGGTTTCATTTCTGAAAAGCAATTAGAAGAAATTGCACAAATTAAGCTTCAAGATTTAAATACTAATAATCTGAAGCAGGCTATGCAAATTGTTCGTGGTACAGCCAAAAGTATGGGAATTAAAATTAATATTTTAGTATAATATGGAGACAAAATATATGCGTAAGCATTCACGTCGTTTTCAAGAAATTTTACAAAAAGTTGATTGTAGTAAACTTTATAAACCAATAGATGCTATTAATATATTGAAAGATTTATCAAGTGTTAAATTTATAGAAACTATAGAGGCTCATATAGCTCTGGGTTTAGATCCTAAATATGCAGATCAGCAATTGCGTTCAACTGTTGTTTTACCAAAAGGTACAGGGAAAAAACTGAGAATTGCAGTAATAACTAAAGATGAAAAAATAGTCCAGTCTCTTAATAATGAAGCGGATATTGTTTGTTCTGAGAATTTGATACAAGAAATAAAAGATGGTCGTTTAGATTTTGATAAGTTAATTGCAACTCCAGATGTAATGCCCTCAGTTGCAAAATTGGGCAAAGTTTTAGGTCCTAGGGGATTAATGCCTTCTCCTAAAGCTGGTACTGTTACTACAAATTTATATGATGCGGTTAACCAGTTTAGATTAGGCAAATTAGAATATCGTGTAGATCGCTCTGGTATTGTACATGTGCCTTTTGGTAAATTGAACTTTTCCTCATTAGATTTAATGTCAAATTTATCAGCGTTATATAATTCTATTGATAAAAATCGTCCTTCTGGTTCCAAAGGTAAGTATTGCAAGTCAGTTTATTTATCTACTACAATGGGTCCTTCTGTTCTTATAGATCATTTAATGATAAAAAATAATATAATATAAAGAAATATAGTATAATGCTTATTTTATTTACTAGTACTTAAATTATACTAATATTGGTATTAAATTAATATGACAAAAATTAATAGTATTTTAGAGGAATTAAAGTCTTTAACTTTATTAGAAGCAGCAGAACTTGTAAAAGGTATTGAAGAAACGTTTGATGTTGATGCATCTTCTCCCGCTCCATCTGGTATGGTTGTTATGCCAGATATCGGTGGTTCTCCTGGATCTAATGAGCCTGATGAAAAAACAGAATTTGATTTAGTGTTAGAAGAAGTACCTGCTCCTAAGAAAATTGCAATTTTAAAAGTTGTACGTTCTCTTACTGGTTTGGGCTTAAAAGAAGCTAAAGATTTAGTGGAATCAGCTCCTAAAGTATTGAAAGAGTCTACTTCTAAAGAAGATGCAGAAGAGATGAAAAGTAAACTAGAAGAAGCTGGTGCTAAAGTTTCTATTAAATAATAAAATAAGTAATAATAACAATTAACATATGTTATTATTACTTATTTTATTAGAATTTATATTTTGGTTTTAAAAAAGCCCTAATGTAATAGCTTTAGATAATGGCATTGTAGCTCCAATTCCAAGCCATATTGTTATAAATGTACCAATTAAAAATACAGTTGTTGCGATAGGTCTTCGAAAAGGGTTTTGGAATTTATTTATACTTTCTACAAATGGAATAGTTATAAGTCCTAGTGGTACTGATGCCATAGATAAAACACCAATGAGTTTATTGGGTATAACGCGTAATAAATTAAATGTTGGAAAAAAATACCATTCTGGTAAAATTTCTAAAGGTGTTGCAAAAGGATTTGCTTTTTCTCCTATTATTGATGGTTCTAAAATAGCAAGACCTACATCACATGCAATGGTACCTAAGATTACTACTGGGAACATATATAATAAATCGTTAGGCCATGCAGGTTCGCCATAATAGTGGTGTCCCATGCCTTTTGCTAGTTTTGCACGTAATTTAGGATCTGTTAAGTCGGGTTTTTTAATAATAGACATTGATATTTTCCTTAGTGTCAATATATGATATATTTTAGTGTTATAGTGGTCCAGAAATTCCTTGTTTGCGGATCATTAAAAAATGCATTAGCATAAAGACAGCTGTTAGTAATGGTAGTACGAATGTATGAAGACTATAAAATCTAGTTAAAGTATTTTGTCCTACACTTACTCCACCTCTTAAAAGTTCAACAATTGTTCCTCCAACTACTGGTACTGCTTCAGGAACACCTGTTACGATTTTAACTGCCCAGTAGCCAATTTGATCCCATGGCAAAGAGTAACCTGTAACACCAAAGGATACGGTTAATACTGCTAAGATAACACCTGTCACCCACGTAAGTTCACGTGGTTTTTTGAAACCTCCTGTTAAATATACTCTAAAAACATGCAGTATTAACATTAAAACCATCATACTGGCAGACCATCTATGAATAGATCTTATAAGCCAACCGAAGTTAACATCTGTCATAATATATTCTACAGATGAAAATGCTTCAGCAACAGTTGGTCTATAATAAAAAGTCATAGCAAAACCACTTGCTACTTGTATTAGAAATGATGTAAAAACTATACCACCTATACAATAAAAAATATTTACATGGGGTGGTACATACTTGCTTGTAATATCATCAGCTATTGCTTGAATTTCTAGTCTTTCTTCAAACCAGTCATACACTTTTCCCATATTTTAGCTTTACATTTATATTTAGTATTTTACATTTAAGCTACTGTTTGTTTAAGTATATTTATTATAACATATTCAATATAATTAATGTTTATACTTGTCTTTTTTTTATTTTAGCTATATGAAAATAATCTATATTGATAATAATTTTCTTATCAACTGAATATTTGATGAATTCACTATAAGTTAGTTCTTGGAGAATTCTGTTAATTGTAGTTCTATTACTTCCGCTTATTTTACTTATGTTATACTGAGATATATAATGTGATATTATTATGTTTATTTTATTAATATTTCCAAAATCTCGCCCTAATAAAAGAATAAGTTGAATTACACGATTTTTAATATATTTATGACTCATGATCATATTCATTATTTCATATCTGTTGTTTGTTTTTGTATATATTTTGATAAGTTCTTTCAATATTATATGACTGAAATTTGTATTAATATTAATTAAATTTTTCCATTGAAAGCTGATTAAAAAACTTGTGCTTATAGCTATTATTTTATAATAATAATTTTCATTTTTGGTTGGATTGATGTATAAAATATTTTCAGTTTCTAGTATTGCAATAGTTATTTTTTTATCATTGTGAAAATTTTTTACTATATAAACTATCCCATGTAAAATAATCATAGGTCTATTAATATTTATATTATTAGAAAAAATTATAGAATCATTCGCATTTAATTTATATATATAAAAAGGTATATTAAAGTTTAAAAAATAATTAAGCCATTTCATTTGTTATAATTATATGGGTAATTTATATTAAGTATTTAAATTTTATACTAATGACAAAAGAAATTATGTTAATTGATGATGATGTATTTTTGTTAAATTCTATATCTACATATTTAATTGCTCAAAATTTTTCCGTATCTGTATTTAATAATGCTCAATCTGCATTAGATCAATTAAGTAGAAGACTACCAGATTTAATTATTGTTGATGTTATGATGTCAAATATAGATGGTTATCAATTTTTAATCATTATACGTTCTAATCAATTATTTTATAATATACCTGTTATTTGTTTAACGGCTAAAGGTATGACAAAGGATAGAATTAAAGGTTATGATTTAGGTTGTAATGTTTATTTAACTAAGCCTTTTAATCCTGATGAATTACTGTCGATTATTAAGAATTTATTAAAGTATCAAGTTAAATTTCAAAACAGTATGGATTTACCATTGCAAAATGAGCTTAATAATTTTGAAAAATCTAATTTATCATTTGCAAAATTAACAGGAAAAGAAAAAATTGTGTTACAATTGCTACTGAAAGGTCTAAGAAATAAGGAAATAGCTGAGCAATTAAATATTAGTATACGTAGTGTAGAAAAATATGTAAGTAAATTATTAAGTAAAACGTCTACTAGAAATCGTACTCAGCTTGCACAGTTTATGATAATAAAAATGTATAAGGGCGAATGACGGGAATCGAACCCGCGAATGATGGAGCCACAACCCATTGCCTTAACCTCTTGGCTACATCCGCCATTTCTAATGTATTATAGTCTTTTTTTCTTATTACGTCTATATATTAATATTATATTATTTATGAGTTTTCAATATAATACGGTTACCGTTAATGGTGAAGTTTTTAATTGTTATAGTCAAATGTCTTTATATGATTTTTTAATTTATCTTGAATTTGATATTAGAAATATTGTTGTAGAGTATAATCAAGAGATTGTATCTTTAAATAATCTTGATCAAATCTTTCTCAATCAGGGAGATAAATTAGAAGTTGTTACAATTGTTGGTGGTGGTTGATTATATATTGCGTGTTGAAACAGAAATTCTTCCTTGTTGCATATCTATATGTAAAATTTTTACTTCTATAATTTCTCCTATTTTAAATATCGTATTGATATTTTTAATATTTTGATTAGCTATTTCTGAAATGTGGAGGAGGCTCAAAATATTATAAATTTCAAGAAATATGCCATATTTCTCAATTTTTATAATTTTACCACTTACTATAGTTCCAATTTTGAGTTTTTTAGATAATATAGATAATATAGCTTTTTTATAACTTAGAATGAGTTTATTATTTTTTTCATCTGCCATCAGTAGTTTGCATTGTATATATTTCTTTTTTTTAAGTCTTTGTGTTTCTAGTGATTTTAAGTGAGAATTGGGTATGAAGCCTTGTATGCCTTCTAATATAGTAATAAAGCCACCTCTATTTTGATTGTGAATTTTTAAATTGAGTATAATATCTTCATTTTCTATTTGTTTTATTCTTTTCCATCCTCTAATATATTCAAGTCTTTTTATTGATAGTATTAGTTGATGTTTTTGTTTATTATATGCAAGAATAAAAAATTCTCTTGTAGTATTATTGATTGAATATGAATAATGAACATTACTTACTATTTTATAGTATAAGGAAATTTCTTCATAAGGTAAATAACACGCTATTGGAAGACCTATATCAACTAAAAATCCTCGCTTTTCCATATTGAAAATAGTTCCTGCTACAATATCACCTAAATTGATATTGTATTTATACTCGTTAAGTACAAATGCGAAATTGTTTTCTGTGAAATTTTGATTAATTTGCATTTTAACAATTTTATTTATTATATTATTATTATATTGATAATTCATTATGATTATTCAATGATAGAGTAAGCATAGGTAGTTGCAAATTTTTTACAAATTTGAGGAAAGTCCGGTCTCTATTTAGAATAGTACAGCTATATAAAAAATAGTATAGGTAACTATGAGGAAAGTGCCACAGAAATAAACCGCCATATTTTTAGGTAAGGGTGCAAAGGTACATTAAGAGTGTACCAGTAATATGATTAGAATGTTAGCTAGGTAAACCCCGTATGAAGAGTAAAGTTATATATTATTGTAATTATCTATATAAGTAAACAATTATAAGTATTTATTAAGGCTGCAAGAAGTTCTAGTATAAAAAACTCTAGATAAATAACTACCCTTAATGCAGAATTTAATATGCATTAAAGAACAGAATCCGGCTTATGATTTACTCTTAAATATTTGAAGATATAGTTGTTTTTATATATTCTATTATTTGATTTAATTTTTTATCAATTTCATTAATTGCATTCTCACTTAGAGTTTGATTTGATGATCTATATATAATTTTATAGCTAACGTTTCTTGATTCTTGTTGATAATTGTTAGTATGATATTCATCCACTATTTTAATAGACTCTATTAATCTTTTATTATGTGATAGTAAAATACCTTGTACTGAATTAGATGTTATGCTTTTATGTAATTTTAAGCAAACATTTCTTGTTATACTTGGATATAGAGAATATTTAGTAAAAATATATGATAAATGCTTTTTCACTTGAATAGTTTTTAGAATTTCTTTCAAGTCAAGTTCAAAAATATAATTTTTATGATTTTGATTTACCTTTTTTGAATAATATAGATTTAATTCACCAAATACACCAACTATTTTTTGATTCATTTTATTTTTTAAGATGGCAGATTTATATGGATGACACATATTAATTATGTCTTCATAATGTTTGGTTGTTTTTAAGTCACTTGTCCATTCAATTTCAGTATGTATTTGTTCAAATAAAGTTTCTAGTAAACCTTTAGCTTGAAACCAACTAAGTTCTTGTCCATCTTCTGACCATAATCTTCTAGAGAAATTATTTTTTCCTATAATGCCTGCTATATGAATGTTCTCTTTATAATATATTTGGTTATTATTTTTTATTGATTTTTTTGATTGAAATGTTTTGCCAATTTCAAAACATTCCATAAATGTATTTTTTTGTTTATAATTATACGCTAAAGTGTTTAGTAAATTATATAGTAAGTGTTTTCTTAAATATTTTTGATCTCCTTGTAATGGATTGTATAGTGAAATATAAGTTGTATGTTTTTTATTGTTTCTATTTATAAGTGAGTAATGAGTAATTTCGTATAAGCCTAATTGTCTTAAGGTATTACGAATTTGTTGTATTAATATCTTCATTTTTGATACATATCCTTTATGTTTTTTTTGAGGTAATGTATCTATAAAATGATTAAAACCGTATATTCTGCCAATTTCTTCAGTAATATCTATAGGTCTTTTAATATCATTTTGTCTGTATTCTGGTATATGTACTGTTATCAAGTGTTCGTTTTGTTTAGGTTTAAAATTTAATTGTTGTAATATATTAATAATTTCTCCTGTTTTTAAATATTTTGTTTGATTTATAGGGCCTAGTATATTTTTTACTTTGTTTGTATTAATTAAAATATTAGTTATGTGATTATTTTGTTCATGCCACATATAGCATGAAATTTTTTTTTTATATTCTGTTAGTTGTAAAATTAAACTAATTGTTTCATTATATGCATTAATAAAATCATCTCTAGATAATCCCTTGATGTGTTTTTGTGATTTGTCAGTTTTATACTTTAATAATTTAGTTGTTTTTTTTATATATTCAGGTTTACAAATATGTCCAAATATAATAATAGATGAAGTATTATGATCACAATAAAAACTGGGGTTTGATTTGATTCCAAGTAGAGAGAGGGGATAATTTTTATAGGTTAATGTTTCTACAAATTTATTTGAAGTTTCATCAGGTATAATGATCGGATTTGTATTTTTCTGTATATTAAGATGACGTATGGCTATGGATTCTGTTGTAAATTTTTCTTTGTCTATTTTATTGGCATCAAAAATTTCTATATCTTGTCCCCATTTAATGTTTATATATTTTGCAATATTAGATAAAGTATTTTCTCGCGTAATTTCACATGCTTGTAATTTATTATTTAGCCACGCAGGTGAATTTGGGATTTTAATATCTTTAATAATTGTGAGTTTAATATCTGATAAATTTTTTTTTGTGAATTTAGATTTCTTGATTCCAATTGCATGAAATTGCTCATTTTTTATATTCACTTTAGTACTTGCGTTAATTTTTAATGTATTTGAACTTTTAAAAATAGTTTTTAGTTCCCTAGATATTCCTATGATGCTAGCAGCATCTAATCTATTTGTTGTAACGCTCAATTCTAAAGTTATATCATTTATATCTTTTTTATTATCAATGGCTTCAATTTCAAAACCTGCCAATGTTAATTTTATAATACTTTCTTTTAATGTAATATTTGGTAGGTTTGATATTTCTTTAATCCATTTCCAAGAAAATTTCATATTTTTTTTGAAATACAGTAATATTTATAGTAAATAAAATAGTTAATATGGATTTATAATCAATTAATTTATTTATTTTATCTGTTATTTAGCTTTTGTAAAAGATAAATTGTGATCATTTGCATATCTCTCCATAAATCGCATAAACCTATCCCAGTCTTTTGGGTTTTTAATAATATATACGGATTCGATAGCTTGTGGTTTTCCATTAATAAATTTTGCGTTGACATCTTTTGTTACCATTGATCCCTCTTCATCTTTTAGATACATACCTGTAATTTCTCCTTTTTCTTGCATTTCAGATTTCAGAATATCTGGTTCATTAAATCTAAATGTTGCTGTACCAGTGCTTCCATCTTTTGATCTGGTTAATTTGATATCAGGGATTATTGTTTCATTAATACCTTCAATAAATTGAATGCTTGCCATTGTTTATTAGTTATTATGTAAAATTAGTTGTATTATAATTATAGTGAGTCTTTTCTAAATATATCATGTTATTTGGATTTTTTTGTGCAAGATAAATTGTTATTTTATATTTTCAAGTTTAATCTGGGGTGGGAGGATTCGAACCTGCGAATGGCGGAGTCAAAGTCCGCTGCCTTACCGCTTGGCTACACCCCAATGCAATCATTGTATCAATTAAAGGTGTTTATTTGTCAAGTTATGTAGTTATATAACTTTCAATTTATTGTCTTGAGTGTTTTAATAAGATCATGTATATTAATCATACTAAATTGTTCTTGTTCACTTGTTGATAATTTTTTTACTGTTACACAGTTATTTTTTATTTCGTAGTCTCTAATAATTAAACATGCTTTTGCTTTTTGTTTGTTTGCTTTTTTTAATTGTTTTTGTAGGCTATTGGTATCTAAATCTAGATGATAGCTAATATCTTTTTGTTCCAGTAATTGAATTATATTGAAAATTTCTTTCTCTGTATTTTGTCCATTAACTGCTAGGTATACAATAGGTTTTTTATTATGTATTTTTTCATTTAATTGATTCTTTATAGTAAGTAATAGTCTTTCCATACCAATTGCCCATCCTACGGCAGGAATATTTGGTCCCCCTAATTCTTGAATTAATGAGTCATAGCGTCCACCTCCACAAATTGTATCTTGTGTACCTAGTAATTTAGTTTTTATTTCAAATGCTGTATAATTATAGTAATCTAAGCCTCTTACTAGTTGTTTATTTATATTATATTGAATATTTAAAAATTCTAAATATTCGCATACTTTGTCAAAGTGTTTTTTAGATTTTATATTTAAATAATCATGTAAACAGGGTGCATCATATATAATTTCTTGTGTTTTTGTATCTTTACTGTCTAATATTTTTAGTGGATTTGTATATAGTTTATTTTTTGAATTATTATCTAAATCATTGACATAACGCTCTAAGTATTCTACGAATGATTGCTTATATTTATGTCTTTCTTCTAATTGACCAATAGAATTAATTTCCATATTATAGTTTGAACATTCTAGTTCGTTTAGTAATTTATGTGCAATTCTTATAACTTCAGCATCTGCCATAGGATTTAAGCTTCCAATACATTCTAGGCCTAGTTGATGAAATTGTCTTTGTCTACCTTGTTGAGGTCGTTCGTAACGAAACATAGGTCCTAAATACCATAATCTATTAGTTGTTGTATGTGTATATAATTTATTATTGATAAATGCTCTTGCTATACTTGCTGTCCCTTCTGGTCTTAACGTTATTTCTCTTGAACCCTGATCTATAAAATTATACATTTCTTTATTGACTATATCTGTTCCATTACCTATACTTCTTTTGAATAAAGAAGTAGATTCTATAATAGGAGTACGAATTTCATGGTAATTTGCTAATTTCATTATTTGTGAAGCTGTTTTTTCTATATGCTGCCATAAAAATATTTCATCTGGTAATATATCTTTAGTACCTCGTAGCAATTGCATAGCTTGTTGTCCTAACTTATTAATTTATTTATTAAGTTAATATTATATTTAAATCGGGCAAGGAGGGATTCGAACCCCCGACACCGTGGTTCGTAGCCACGTGCTCTGATCCACTGAGCTACAAGCCCTTAATAAGAATAATTATATCATTTTTTAAGAATAAAAAAAATAATTTATATGAGTAAAAAAATATTATATCAAGATAGTGCTCGTAAAGCTTTAGAAAAAGGTATGGATATATTGTGTGAAGCCGTATCAGTTACTTTAGGTCCTAAAGGAAGAAATGTAGTTTTAGAAAAAAAATTTGGTTCTCCGCAAATTATCAATGATGGTGTAACTATAGCTAAAGAAATTGAATTACAAGATTTCACTCAAAATACGGGTGTTGCTTTAATTAGGCAAGCGGCATCTAAAACTAATGATGTTGCAGGTGATGGTACAACAACTTCTACTGTTCTGGCACATGCTATGGTTAAACAAGGTTTGCGTAATGTAGCGGCAGGTGCAAATCCTATGACTTTAAAAAAAGGTATGGATAAGGCTGTTAAATTTGTTGTAGCTAAAATAGCTGAAAAATCTTCTCCTGTAACTGATATTAATAATATTACGCAAGTTGCTTCTATATCAGCAGGTAATGATAAAGATATTGGTTATATGATTGCAGATGCTATTGAAAAAGTGGGTAAAGAAGGAGTGATTTCAATAGAAGAAGGTCAGTCTACAACAACGAAATTGGAAATTAAAGAAGGTATGAAATTTGATAAAGGTTATATTTCTCCTTATTTTATTACTGATTCTTCTCGTATGGAAGTTGCTTATGATAATCCTTATATTTTATTGACTGATCGAAAAATTACTCTGATTCAGCAAGAGTTAATACCTATTTTAGAACAAGTATCTAAAACTGGTAAACCTTTATTAATTATAGCTGAAGATATTGAAAAAGAGGCCTTAGCAACAATTGTAATTAATAAGTTAAGAGGAATAGTGAATGTAGTAGCTGTCAGGTCACCTGGTTTTGGTGATAGGCGTAAAGCTTTACTAGAAGACATGGCTATTTTAACTAATGGACAACTAATTACAGAAGATTTGGGTTTGAGTTTAGATAATTTATCTCTTGATCAATTAGGTTTTGCTAAAAGAATATGTGTTACTAAAGATTCTACTACAATTATTGCTGATAGTAATTCTGCAAATATTAGAAGTAGATGCGATCAAATTAGACGACAGCTAGAAATTAGTAGTAATAATTATGAGAAAGAAAAGTTACAAGAAAGATTATCTAAGTTAGTGGGAGGTGTTGCAATTATTAAAGTAGGTGCTGCTACTGAGACTGAAATGAAAGATAAAAAACTACGTTTGGAAGATGCAATTAATGCTACTAGAGCAGCGATAGAAGAAGGCATAGTACCTGGTGGAGGTTCTACCTTAGTTCATATTGCGGAATCTTTAAGTCAATGGTCAAAAAGTAATTTATCAAATGAAGAATTAGTTGGTGCTAATATTGTACAAAAAGCTTTAGTAGCGCCTTTATATAAAATTGTAGAAAATTCAGGAAAAAATGGTTTTGTAATAGTTGAAAAAGTTAAAAATAGTAATTTTTCAGTTGGTTACAATGCTAATCAAGATTTATTATTGGATATGTATGAAGCTGGTATTATTGATCCAGCAAAGGTTACTCGTTCTGCTGTCCAAAATGCAGTATCTATAGCTTCTATGATTTTGACAACAGAATGTATAGTTATTGAAGAATCAGAGTAAAAATATGTGTTTTATATTATTAAGAAGTATTGAATTAATTTATAAAAACCATAAGGATTTTGTATTTGATTTAAAATATATATATAAATAATAGTTGCTTTAATATTATTTTGATTCTGTTTATGTTTATTATAGATTGAATATTGATTATTTATATATTGAAATTTTTTTGTATATTTTGAATTAATATTTGATTTTGAATTATCACAGTACTTTTTTAATATAATTAATGATAGATGCTGGAATTCATTTATGCATAAATAGTTATATTTTTTATATAAATTAACTATATTTTTATATTTATTATCATATAATGTATTGTATGGTATAACTGTATTTTTGTCTTTGTTGTTATTTAAATGTTTTTTAAAGTTGTCTAAGAAATAGATATCAAAAGTTTTTATACTAATAATAAGTTTATTAAGTGAATTGTTAATATACATTATTTTACTAATCATGAATTTGTGATTTATTATCGATGTTAATAAATGATTAGTTCTTATAATTTAACTAATCATTATAGATTTTAGTCTATTAGTTATTGCCTGTAAAAATACAATTTGGAAATTTAGCTTGTGCTTGTGATATAGATTTATTTTTACCAGTTTCTTGCCAAAAATTTATTATTTCTGTTGCTTGATTTAATAAAAAAACCTTATCGTTTTTTGTAATCCATGGTTTAGATTCTAATTCAATTTTAAGTTGTTCCCAAGCATCATTTCTAGGCCAAAAAAAGTAAGATGTTAATGGACTAAAATTTTCACCTACTATATGATCAATTGCAATAGCAACATTATTCTCTAACCATAAAATCTTAAATGTAAATTTTTGCAAAATATTATCTCCCTAATCTTGTGTTTGAATTTTATTTATTAAATAGTAAACTTTTGGTGTCATTTGTGCACCTTGTTTTAAACGTTTATTTATAAGTTTTATGTTAAATTTTCCTTGTTTTGTAAGAGGATTATAAAATCCTAATTCTTCGATTGCTTTACCATCTCTTTTTTTTCTACTATCTATAGTAATAATTCTATAGCTAGGTTGTTTTTTTCTTCCAAATCTTTTTAGTCTTATTTTTATCATAGTATTATATTTATAGTTTTAATTTATGTTATTGATTCTACTCTTATATTATTAAAAATTACGGTTAAGCATTGTAAAAAAATAATGCCAAGCATAGGCGACATATCCATTCCAAATATCATGGGTATTGTTCCTCGGAATAATCTTAGGTATGGATCTGTTAATCGATTTAATGAGCAAAATGGTTCATTGTACCAGTTTACTGTTGGAAACCATGCTAATGATAATTTTAAAAGAATTAATATTAGGTATATTTCAGAGAAATTTGCAATTGATGTAAATATTAAGTTAAAAGAATTGCTGATAGTATTCATTGTTATTTACTAATTATAAGCTTATTGTATATATTTATCAATTCATGTATTGATGATTTTAGTAGTGTATATTTCTAAATTTGAGTATTTTGTATTAATTTCTTCTAAGACTTTTTTATTGCATGCAATACAAATAATTTTAATTGAATTAATATGTATTTTATACTCATTTATTAATTGATTGACAAAGTGTATAACGGCATTATTATTTAATATTTTTTGTACAATTATAATTTTATTATTTTGTGGATGTTTTCTGTGTTTAGAATTAAAGTAAATTTTTGTATAATCATTGTTATTTTTATCTATGTTAATATGTCTTAAAGATAATTTTGGCATTAAAATTTTAAGATGGTTTATAATGTTGTAGTATTTTTCTATATTTGTAAATAATATGTATGATTCTCTTGGATTAAATATAGATATTTCTTTCACTTTATTAATATTTTTAATATAAATATTTTTTACTTTAATCCATTTTCTTAATAATTCATAAATCAGTAAAAAATTAATTTCACTATAAATAGGTTCATTAATTTTATTATTTGTTTCAAGAGAAGATATAATTTGTGTAGATAATATACTGATTATGGGATGTGATATAATATATATATTTAATGGCATATCTACTTTAAATTTTATTATTGGTTAAGTAATTATAATTAGTAATGTTAAAGATTATATCATCTTTTATGAATTTTCGTCTTTTCAATAATTTGAATAAATGGACTTGGGGTTTTTCAAAAGGTGCAGAAAGTTGGAACGGAAGATTAGCTATGATTGCTTTTTGTATTATTTTTTATATAGAAGCTAAGTATTCTTTTTCTATTTTAAGTTTTTTAGGTTTATGAAATGTATAAGAACTATTCCCAATTAAAATTAAGAATAGTTTGTATTATAATATTAAATTGTAGTTATTAATCTAAAGGACGCATTGATAATACGGCTTCATTTTCTCTATTAATTCCTTTTTCAAATCCTGCTGCTGCAGCTCTAGCTCTTCCTGCGTGCCATAAGTGACCTATAAATAAGAAAAAGCCAAGGAAAAAATGAGATGTTGTTAACCAGCTTCTAGGTGATACATAATTAACTGAATTAATTTCTGTAGCAACTCCACCTACAGAATTTAATGATCCTAGCGGTGCATGTGTCATATACTCAGCAGCTCTTCGTTCCTGCCAAGGTTGAATATCGTTTTTAACTTTATTTAAATCTAGACCGTTAGGTCCTCTTAATGGTTCTACCCATGGAGCTCTTAAGTCCCAAAAACGCATTGTTTCACCACCGAAAATAATTTCTCCACTTGGTGATCGCATTAAATATTTTCCAAGTCCTGTAGGTCCTTGTGCAGAAGCAACATTTGCTCCAAGTCTTTGATCTCTGACTAAGAAAGTAAAAGCTTGTGCTTGCGATGCTTCTGGTCCAGTTGGTCCATAAAATTCACTTGGGTAAGCAGTGTTATTATACCATACGTAGTTAGATGCTGTTAATCCCATTATTGATAAAGCACCTAAGCTATAAGATAAGTATGCTTCACCTGACCATACAAATGCTCTTCTTGCCCAAGCAAATGGTTTAGTTAAAATATGCCATATTCCACCTGCAATACATATAACACCAATCCATACATGTCCACCAATTAAATCTTCCATATTGTTAACGCTAACTACCCAGCCATCACCACCAAAAGGTGATTTTAATACATAGCCAAAAATTACGGATGGATTTAAAGTGGGATTATTGATAATCCTTACATCACCACCTCCAGGAGCCCATGTATCATATACTCCTCCAAAGAAAAGTGCTTTAATGACTAATAGAAAAGAGCCAATACCTAATAGAATTAGGTGTATACCTAATATAGTTGTCATTTTATTTTTATCTCTCCAATCATAACCAAAGAATGGAAAAGATTCTTCTAAGGTATCTGGGCCTATTAGTGAATGGTATAATCCACCAAAACCAAGTACAGCTGAAGAAATTAAATGTAGTACTCCTACTACAAAATATGGGTAAATATTTGTAATTTCTCCACCAGGTCCTACACCCCAACCTAATGTAGATAAGTGGGGAATCAGAATAAAACCTTGTTCATATAATGGTTTTTCTGGTAAGAAATGTGCAACTTCAAATAAAGTCATTGCTCCTGTCCAGAAAACCATAACTCCAGCATGTGCTACATGTGCACCTAGTAATTTTCCAGATACGTTAATTAGTCTTGCATTGCCAGACCACCAGGCAAAACCTGTAGATTCTATATCTCGTCCGCCTACACCAATGTTATTATTAAAGGGCGTTTCCACGTGGTAAAACCTCCTCTGGGAATATAAAGTTTTCATGAGGTTGGTCTTGAGCTGCCATCCATGCACGAATACCTTCATTTAGTAAAATATTTTTAGTATAAAATGTTTCAAATTCAGGGTCTTCAGCTGCTCTTAATTCTTGTGATACAAAATCATAAGCTCTTAAGTTTAGTGCTAGACCTACAATGCCAAATGCACTTGTCCACATTCCTGTTACGGGTACAAATAGCATAAAAAAGTGTAACCAGCGTTTATTTGAGAATGCAACTCCAAAAATTTGTGACCAAAATCTATTAGCTGTTACCATGGAATAAGTTTCTTCTGATTGAGTTGGTGTAAATGCTCTAAATGTATCAGCTGCATCACCATCTTCAAATAATGTATTTTGTACAGTTGCTCCATGAATGGCACATAATAAAGCACCACCTAATATTCCTGCTACACCCATCATATGAAATGGATTTAATGTCCAGTTATGAAATCCTTGTAGAAATAGTAAGAAACGGAAAATAGCAGCAACTCCAAAGCTAGGTGCAAAGAACCAGCTTGCTTGTCCTAGTGGATACATTAAAAATACAGATACAAACACAGCAATTGGTCCTGAAAATGCAATTGCATTATAAGGTCTAATTCCAACTAATCGTGCAATTTCAAATTGTCTTAGGCAGAAGCCAATTAATCCAAAAGATCCATGAAGCGCTATGAATGACCATAATCCACCTATTTGACACCAACGTGTAAAATCACCTTGAGCTTCTGGTCCCCAAAGTAATAATAGCGAATGTCCCATGCTGTTCGCAGGTGTAGATACAGCAGCTGTTAAAAAATTACATCCTTCTAAATATGAACTTGCTAATCCATGAGTATACCAAGATGTTACAAAAGTTGTCCCAGTTAACCAACCACCTAATGCTAAATAAGAACATGGAAAAAGTAATAATCCAGACCATCCTACAAATACAAATCTGTCTCTTTTAACCCAGTCATCGATTAGATCAAATTTACCTCGATTTTTTTCTTGTCCAATTGCTATAGTCATAAAATAAATATCTAAAGCAAGCTAAATAAGTAAATATTATATTGTAAATTCTTTAAATATTAACCTAAGTAAGATTATTACGATATTACTTTACTTTTCTTTACGGTTATTTATAATTATAAATATAATTTAAATCATATGGAGTTTCTTATTTCATTATTTTTTTAAATAGTTCTCTAAGTTTCTTGCTATATTAATTATAGTATTTAATAATTTTTATTATGAATAAATTAAGGATATTGTTTTCTATATTATATTAGTCTGACATTTATATTATATGCAATGATTATTTCTGATCTATAGTCATAAAATATTTTAATGATCCAAGTACTATTGATTGCTTCCAATATTAAAAAAATGGTAGATAATTAAAAGGTTGTACAATATAATTTATTTTTAGAATTAGTTTATGCCCTTATTAAAGTAAGATTTAAAGATTGGTTTCATAAGGTGAAGGTTTATATATTTATAAATAAATGATTATTTTTGTTAATATTATAAAATGCAATAGATATAAGGTATCTATTGTATTGTTTCAATAATCCGTTGAAATAAATAACCTGTTCCTCTTGCTGTTAATATTAAATCTGGATTGCTTGGGTCATCTTCAAGTTTAGATCTTAATCTTGAAATATGAACATCAACTACTCTTGTATCTACATGTCTTTCTGGTGTATACCCCCATACTTCTTGTAAAATAGATGATCTAGAAAAGGGTTCTCCTGCACGACTTACTAAAAGTTCCAGAAGGCTAAATTCCATGCCTGTTAGTCTAATTCGTGTGTTATTTTTATATACTTGTCTTTTATTTATATCTACTTTTAAAAAACCAATGTTAATTATGCCAGAACTAGGTATATTATTATATATTGAAATTTTATCTACACGTCTTAATACAGATCTAATTCTTGCTTCTAATTCTTTAGGAGAAAATGGTTTTATAACATAATCATCTGCTCCTAGTTCTAATCCTGTAATTCTATCAGATACATCTCCAAGAGCAGTTAGCATAATTATTGGTACATCTGATTCTTTCCTTAATTCTTGGCAAACACCATAGCCATCTAACTTAGGCATCATGACGTCTAAAACAACTAAATTGGGATATTCTTTTTTGAATACAGCTAGTGCTTCTTCACCATCACATGCACTTACTACTTCATATCCAACAATAGATAATCTTGTTTCTAGTATTCTTCTAATACTTGTTTCGTCATCTACTATTAATATTTTTTCTTTTTGGTTATCCAATGCTTGATTCTCCTGAAAAATATAATGAAATTATTGCTGCGAAGATTTAGCTATTATAATATATTTTACAGTTTTCATGAATTTCTATGAAATTCCAAATAATGACTTAAATTGTATAAAAAAATTTAATTGAAGAACATGTATGATGAATTATATATTCTTTATAAAATAAAAAAAAATCAGAATTTGTTTGGTACTTATATAGTAAATATTTTTTTTATTGTTATAAATAATTGATTTTTATTTTTGTTTTATAAAATATTTGAATATATGGCTAAATCTATTTTTGACATACTTTTTATATTAAAAAGACGCTATTTCAATATGGTTTTACAAGTTTAATATTTAGATAAGATAAGATAAAAAATTTATTTTTTGAGTTCTTAATAGATTTAATTATATTTAGATTGTACAATAGGGCTTGACAAGATCGTATGAAAACGATTAAGCTGATTTTGTGATTGTGAATCATTAAATAATTAAATAAAAAGATTCAAGACTTTCTTTAAGTAACTATAAGTAACAGTAGTTATAGGTTTAGAAGATGTTATTGAGTTATTGAATTATTCTGGAT